ATTATGTAAATTAATTGATTAGATTTTATAAATACACAGAGAATAAAGTCATGAATAAAGTTGTAGGTATTGATTTAGGTACAACAAACTCAGTTGTTGCTGTTATGGAAGGTGGTAAACCAGTTGTAATTCCAAACAAAGAAGGTTTAAGAACTACGCCATCAGTTGTTGCATATACAAAAAAACAAGATAAATTAGTGGGTAATATTGCTAAAAGGCAAGCAGTAATGAATCCAGAAAACACTTTTTATTCTGTAAAAAGATTTATTGGGCGTAAACAAGATGAAGTAGATAATAAGTTAAAGCAATTATCTTATAATGTAAAAAGTGATATCAATTCTAATATTAAATTAGAATGTCCAGCATTAAATAAAGATTTTGCTCCAGAAGAAATTTCGGCTCAAGTACTGCGTAAGTTAATTGAAGACGCAGGTACATACTTGGGACAAAATGTGACTCAAGCAGTTATTACCGTGCCAGCTTATTTTAATGATTCTCAAAGACAAGCAACTAAAGATGCAGGTCAAATTGCTGGGATAGAAGTGTTAAGAATTATTAACGAGCCTACAGCTGCTTCATTATCATATGGCTTAGATAAAAAAAATAATGAAACTATTCTTGTTTTTGATTTAGGTGGTGGTACTTTTGATGTTTCAGTTTTAGAGGTTGGAGATGGAGTATTTGAAGTTTTATCTACTTCTGGTGATACTCATTTAGGTGGTGACGATTTTGATCGTAAAATTGTTGAATGGTTAATGAAAGAATTTAAAAATGATGAAGGATTAGATTTGAGCCAAGATAGGCAGGCATTACAAAGATTAACAGAAGCTGCTGAAAAAGCTAAAATGGAGCTTTCAAGTTTATCTCAGACAGATATAAATCTTCCTTTTATTACTTCTACAGATACTGGTCCTAAGCATTTAGATAAAAATATTACTCGTGCGCATTTCGAGCATTTATGTCAAGATTTAATTCAAAGATGTCAAATACCTGTTGATAATGCATTAAAAGATGCACAATTAACATCTAGTGATATTGATGAAATTGTTTTAGTTGGTGGTTCAACTCGTATACCTGCTATTCAAAAATTAGTGAATGATAATATTGGTAAAGAGCCTAATCAAAGTGTTAATCCTGATGAGGTAGTTGCTATTGGTGCAGCTGTACAAGCTGGTGTTTTAGCTGGTGAGGTAAAAGATATTTTATTATTAGATGTTACCCCATTATCACTGGGTGTTCAAACTTTAGGTGGTGTTATGACTAAGATTATTGCTCGTAATACAACTGTTCCAACTAAAAAATCTGAAGTTTTTTCTACTGCAGTTGACAATCAACCAAATGTTGAAATAAATATTTTACAGGGTGAAAGAGAATTTACTAAAGACAATAAAAGTTTAGGTACTTTTCGTCTTGATGGTATAATGCCTGCTCCTAGAGGTGTACCTCAAATTGAAGTAACTTTTGATATAGATGCTAACGGCATCTTATCTGTGAATGCTAAAGATAAAGGAACAGGAAAAGAGCAGTCAATTACTATTTCTGGGGCATCTACATTACCTAAAGAAGAAGTTGAAAAATTAGTACGAGATGCTGAAATAAATGCTAATATTGATAAACAAAAACGTGAACAAATTGATCTGAAAAATCAAGCTGATTCTTTGTGTTACCAGTCTCAAAATCAATTAAATGAGTTAGGTGATAAAATTAATAAAGATGATAAAGTGAAAATTCAGTTAAAAATTGATGAATTGAAGGCTTCTATTGATAATAATGATTATGAATTAATGAAAAATTTACAGGTAGAACTGCAACAATTAATGATGGACGTTGGTAAACAAGCTTACAGTGCTGCAGATTCTAAGCAAACAAATGACGATTCTGTAATTGATACTGATTCTACACAAGCTTAGTTTTTATATCAAAGCGGGTAACGCGATTCGAACGCGCGACATCAACCTTGGCAAGGTTGCGCTCTACCTCTGAGCTATACCCGCTTTTTTTTAGTCTATTATATATACAATTATCTCAAGAAATTTTTAATTTGTCAATTATCAGAATAGGTTATACCTATTCTATTATAATATTATTATGTTAAATTGTTTATGCAATAAATGAATTTGCTATGCCAGTTATAATAACCAACCCTGCCCAAATGCCTGCACCTGTATAAACTAAATTTTTAGATTTTTCCCATTGACCAGGTGATGCAAGAGTAACAGGTATTCCAATAACTAAAAGAGTTGAAAAAATAACTAAAATGAATACTAATACTTGAATAAGAATTGTCATAAATTATCCTCATTGTTGTTTATATATAAATTAATATATTTCCTATTATAATTTTTATTGTAATAAAATTATATATTTATAAATAAAAGTTATGATCAATACATTTATAATATATTAAGGTTCTAAGTAATCTTATTTTGATAAAATATTATGTATGAGAGAAAATGTAAATTATGTTATTTTAATATAAATTTATATGAATTTTTATGACTAATTAATAAAGGAGGTTTTTTATGTTATCTGCATTAATGTTATCTAATTTACCAGAAGCTTATATGATTTTCCGGCCATTGGTAGATATTTTGCCAATTATACCTATCTTTTTTCTTTTGCTTGCCTTTGTGTGGCAAGCAGCTATTGGTTTTAGATAATTTAAAAATAGTTTATTGTATTGAATCGTTTTTTGTATTTTTTATATAGATTAAAAAATTTATGGTTGAACCTCTTTTATCTGGAATTGTGTTAGGATTAATTCCTGTTACTTTATTAGGCTTATTGATTGCTGCATTTTTACAATACCGTCGAGGTAATGAATTTGGGTTGTAATATGTACGTAATATTTATGATTAATTATTTTATTTAAATATAAAAGAGATATAAATACTCTAATTACTTTTGTATATTTAGGGTATTTTTTTATTAAATTTCACTTAACGGATTAATAGATTATTACCAACTAGATTTTCGTATTCCTGGTAATAAACATTCGTGAGACATTTCTCTAAAGACATGTCTAGATAAGCCAAAATCTCTATAAAATCCTCGACTTCTTCCAGTCATCCAACAAATATTTCTTTTTCTACACTGCATACTGTTACGTGGTATTTTTTGTAACTTACTTTGTAGATTAAAGATTAGGTCAAAATCTTGTGTTTTTTTTATTTCTTTTTTTAATAAATTTCTTTTATTACTATATTTTGTAATTAATTTTTGTCTTTTATGTTCTCGTTCTATCATGCTTTTTTTTGCCATTCTATTAATTGTAAATTTTTATTGAATATAAATATTTATTTATATAATTTTAAAAGATTTTCTTGTCTATTGCAATTAATATTGTTTGAAAGTTCAGTAAAATAAAATACTGCTTATAATTATTGAATTATAAGCAGTGTTTATCTTAATTTATATTTTAATTTGATTATATCTTATCCAAATTTGCCTGACGTTGAAGCAATAACAAAAGCTGCATATGTCATAATATAACCAACTGAAAAGTGAACTAATCCAACTAATCTTGCTTGTACAATTGATAATGCAACTGGCTTATCTTTCCATCTAATTAAATTAGCTAATGGAGTTCTTTCATGTGCCCATGCTAATGTTTCAATTAACTCTTGCCAGTATCCTCTCCAAGATATTAAGAACATAAAACCTGTTGCCCATACTAAATGTCCAAATAAAAACATCCATGCCCATACAGATAAGTTATTCATACCATATGGATTATATCCATTAATTAATGGTGATGAATTAAGCCATAAATAGTCTCTTAGCCATCCCATTAAGTATGTTGATGATTCATTAAACTGACTAATATTTCCTTGCCATATAGTTACATGTTTCCAGTGCCAATAGAATGTTACCCATCCAATTGTATTTAACATCCAAAAAACTGCTAAGTAAAAAGCATCCCATGCAGATATATCGCATGTCCCTCCTCTACCAGGACCATCACAAGGAAAGCTGTAGCCAAAATCTTTTTTATCGGGCATTAATTTTGATCCTCTTGCATCTAATGCACCTTTAACTAAGATTAGAGTAGTAGTATGTAATCCTAATGCAATAGCGTGATGTACAAGAAAATCTCCTGGACCTATTGTTAAAAATAGTGAATTTTTACCATTATTAATTGCCTCTAACCATCCAGGTAGCCATATGCTGCTACTTGCTTGAGTTGCAATACTTGATGAGGATGATAAAAATACATCAAAACCGTATAAAGCTTTACCTGAACTTGCTTGTATCCATTGAGCAAATACTGGTTCAATTAGTATTTGTTTTTCTGGAGTACCGAATGCAAGCATTGTATCATTATGAATATATAGTCCTAAAGTATGAAAACCTAAAAACAAACATACCCAACTTAGGTGGGATATAATTGCTTCTTTGTGTTCTAGCATTCTTGTTAACACATTATCTTTATTTTGTTCTGGATCATAATCACGAATAAAAAAGATGGCACCATGGGCGAATGCCCCAACCATTAAGAAGCCTGCTATATATTGATGATGTGTATATAAGGCTGCTTGTGTTGTGAAGTTCTTAGCCATAAAAGCATAAGGTGGTAGTGCATACATATGTTGTGCTACTAATGATGTAGTTACACCTAAAGAAGCTAATGCTAATCCTAATTGCATATGTAGTGAGTTTGTGATTGTTTCATATAATCCTTTATGGCCTTGTCCAAGTTTTCCGCTTGGTGGTTTGTGTGCCTCTAAGATATCTTTTATATTATGTCCAATACCCCAGTTTGTTTTATACATATGACCAGCAAAAATAAATATAATTGCAATTGCTAAGTGATGATGAGCCATATCAGTTAGCCATAATGATTGAGTTTGTGGGTGAAATCCACCTAAAAAAGTCAAAATAGCTGTACCTGCACCTTTGTTTGTGCCAAAAATATGATCTACAGTATCTGGATTAGATGCATATTTAGCCCAATTCCCTGTAAAAAAAGGTTGCAAGCCGTCAGGGTGTGGCAATTCTGATAGAAAGTTATTCCATCTAATATGTTGTCCACGTGACTCAGGTATAGCTACATGCACTAAATGTCCTGTCCAAGCTAATGAACTCACTCCAAATAAACCTGATAAATGATGATTTAGTCTTGATTCGTTATTTTTAAACCACGATAAGCCAGGTTTAAATTTAGGTTGCAAATGCAGCCATCCTGCAAATAACATAATAGCAGATAGTGTTAGAAGAAAGAGTGCTCCTGTGTATAAATCATTATTTGTTCTCATTCCAATAGTGTACCACCAGTGATAAACACCGGAAAAAGCTATATCTACTGGATATGAAACTTTACCTTTAGTAAATGCTTTGATTGCGGGTTGACCAAAGTGTGGATCCCAAATTGCGTGCGCAATAGGCTTGATTTTTAATGGTTTAGTTACCCATAGTTCAAAGTTGCCTTGCCATGCAACATGAAAAAGATTGCCCGATGTCCATAAGAAAATTATTGCTAAATGACCAAAATGAGAAGCAAAAATTTTTTGATATAAATTTTCTTCAGTCATTCCATCGTGACTCTCAAAATCATGTGCAGTAGCTATACCAAACCAGATCCTTCTTGTAGTAGGATCTTGTGCTAATGCTTGGCTAAATTTTGGAAATTTTGTTGCCATTGTTTATATCCTTATCCTACTGATATTATTCTTGCTAAGAAAAAAGCCCATGTTGTTCCAATACCACCTAAAAGGTAGTGTGCTAGTCCAACAGCTCTTCCTTGTGTAATACTTAATGCTCTTGGTTGAATTGATGGAGCTACTTTAATTTTATTATGAGCCCACACAATTGATTCAATTAATTCTTGCCAATAACCACGTCCACTAAATAAAAACATTAAACTAAATGCCCATACAAAGTGTGCTCCTAAAAATATCAGACCATATGCAGATAATGCAGATCCATATGATTGAATTACTTGAGAAGCCTGTGCCCACAAGAAGTCTCTTAGCCATCCATTTATTGTAATTGCGCTTTGTGCAAAATTACCACCTGTAATATGAGAAATTGTACCATCTTGTGTAATTGTACCCCATACATCTGATTGCATTTTCCAGCTAAAATGAAATATTACTATAGATAATGAATTATACATCCAAAATAGGCCTAAAAATACGTGGTCCCATCCTGAAACTTGACAAGTACCTCCTCTGCCAGGTCCATCGCATGGAAAGCGAAAGCCTAGATTTGACTTATCTGGTATTAATCTAGAGTTACGTGCAAATAAGAAACCTTTAACTAAAATTAATACACATACATGGATTGTAAATGCATGTATATGATGTACCATGAAATCAGCAGTCCCTAATTTTATTGGCATCATAACAATTTTATTGCTGATTGAAATAATGTCTCCACCGAATGCATAACTTGCAGTGGCTAAAGCATTCGGACTTGTATTACTCGGAGCTAATGTATGAATATTTTGTATCCATTGTGCAAAAATAGGCTGTAGTTGTATTGCTGTATCAGAGAACATGTCTTGGGATCTTCCTAATGCTCTCATTGTATCATTATGTATATATAAGCCAAATGAATGAAAGCCTAAAAATATGCATACCCAGTTTAAATGTGAAATAATTGCATCTCTATGTCTTATAACTCTATCTAAGACATTATTATAATTTTGAGCAATATTATAATCTCGTACCATAAATATTGATGCATGTGCTCCTGCTCCTACTACACAAAATCCTCCTATCCACATGTGATGTGTGAATAATGATAGTTGAGTAGCATAATCTGTGCCAATAAATGGATATGGTGGCATTGCATACATATGATGAGCGACAATAATACTTAAGGATCCCATCATTGCTAAATTGAGTGACAATTGGGCATGCCAAGATGTTGTTAAAATTTCATATAAACCTTTATGGCCCTCTCCTGTAAAAGGTCCTTTGTGTGCTTCTAAAATTTCTTTCATGCTATGTCCAATACCCCAATTAGTTCTGTACATATGTCCAGCTATTAGAAATAAAACAGATAAAGCAAGATGATGATGAGCAACATCTGTTAACCATAAGCCTCCATTAATTGGATTTAAGCCGCCTTTAAATGTTAAAAAATCAGAATAAATGCTCCAGTTTAAAGTGAAGAATGGTAAAATTCCTTTACTAAAACTAGGATATAATTGTGACATTAGCTCTCTATTCACTAAAAATTCATGAGGTAGCGGTATTTCTTTAGGAGAAATGCCTGAATCTAGTAATTTATTGATAGGTAATGAAATATGTATCTGATGCCCAGCCCAACTTAGGCATCCTAATCCTAATAGTCCAGCTAAGTGATGGTTCATCATAGATTCTACATTTTGAAACCATTCTAGCTTAGGTGCTGCTTTATGATAGTGAAACCATCCAGCAAAAATCATTAAAATAGACATAATTAATCCACCAATAGCAGTTGCATATAATTCGGTTTCATTTGTTATGCCAGATGCACGCCATAGTTGAAAGAATCCTGATGTAATTTGTACACCTTGAAAGCCTCCCCCAACATCCGCATTTAAAATTTCTTGACCAACAATAGGCCATACAACTTGTGCGCTTGGTTTAATACTAATTGGATTACTTAGCCAAGCAACATAGTTAGAAAATCTTGCACCATGAAAATACATTCCACTTAACCATAAGAAAATAATAGATAGTTGTCCAAAATGTGCACTAAAAATTTTCCTTGAAACTTCTTCTAAAGAACTAGTATGACTATCAAAGTCGTGAGCATCTGCATGTAAATTCCAAATCCAGGTTGTCGTTGTTGGACCTTTTGCTAGTTGTCTTGAAAAATGTCCAGGTTTTGCCCATTTTTCAAAAGAAGTACTAACAGGATCTTTATCTACGGTTACTTTAACTTTTTTTGTCTCTTGCTCTTTTGAGCTAATCGTCATCGAGATTCTCCTCTCTATTTTTTAATATGAGACAATTAATAAAACTCTCACACTCTTTCTATTACAATAATTTTATTGTTTTTATTTCTTATAGTAAAATAAGGAGTGAGTTTTTATTGTATGACATAATTCATCAATATTTTAATAATATATTATATTTGTAATACTTACTGTAAAGCAAATCTGTTAACAATAATTAAAAGTTTTAAATTTATATTTTTACTCTCATTAATGCTTGCCCACAATCTACTATATCACCATCACTTACAAGGATTTCTACTATTTCTCCTGTAACTTCTGCTTCAATCTCATTCATTAGTTTCATTGCTTCAATAATACATACAGTTTGCTTTTTTTCAACAAAATCCCCTTTTTTTATAAAGGGCTTTTCATTAGGTGCTGGTGATTGATAAAAAGTGCCAACCATTGGAGATATAATAGTAGAGTAAATTTGTGACTCATGGTTATCTCTGTTTATATTAATTAAGGATTTTGTTTTTAATTGATGTTTATTATTATTTGTAATTTTATGATTAATATTTATTGTATCATGTAATTTTTGCAATGTATTTATACTATTTCTCTTTTTTATTTGATTGATAGATCCATGTTTTCTATTGATTGTTATTTCTAATTGATGACTTTTTATATATATTTGATTAATATGATTTTTTTGTATTGACTTTAGGAAAATTTTTAAGTCTTTAATTAAAAATTGCATTTTTATATTTATCCTTAATATTTAATATTTTTTATAAAATATTGAATTTCATTTGACAATATCCATATACGCGTTAGATCGCAAAATTGTATAATTACTACTTTATTTTTTTTATAGATACTTTTATATCCTACAATTTTGCTAGATTTATATTTATAATATAAAATTTTGGAATTAAGTTTATAATACATTTTTTTTATTTTATTTATCTATTTACTTAATTGTTTTATTAATTTATTTTTGTGTAAAACATGTATAATAGAACTATTTAATTTTTTATTTAAAGTATTTTTATGTAATTGTGTAAATGTAATATAATTTAGTTTAATATAATTTTTTAATTTGTTTTATGTTGATTACCGATGATTTAGATAAATTATTAGATATTTTACCAGAATTTATACGTTTTCCCTTGTCAACTCATACTAAGAGAAAATTTCTAATAGAAGTTGTTATGGATTTAGGTCGTAGACCTGAAGCAAGATTCCCGCATGGCCCAGAGTATTTATCTTCAAAAAATGTTAATTGGTATGATTTAGATTTCTGCATTAAGCAACTAGGAAATTTTAGTGGAGATAATCGTTCTGGGATAGAATGTACGTTACATAGAATTAGTTCTATAAAAAATAGGCAAGGGAATATAATTGGATTAACCTTTCGTGTTGGTCGTGCTGTTTTTGGTACAATTAGTATTATCCGTGATTTGTTAGAACAAGGTGAATCTTTGCTTTTATTAGGTAAACCAGGTGTAGGTAAAACAACAGCTATAAGAGAAATAGCAAGAGTTTTAGCAGATGAAATGGAGAAACGTGTAGTTATTATAGATACTTCTAATGAAATTGCCGGTGATGGAGATATTCCACATCCTGCTATAGGTAGAGCGAGACGTATGCAAGTTACTCGGCCTGAATTACAGCATCAAGTCATGATTGAGGCTGTTGAAAATCATATGCCTGAAGTTATTATTATTGATGAAATAGGGACAGAATTAGAAGCATTAGCTGCTCGTACAATTGCAGAAAGAGGAGTACAATTAGTTGGTACTGCTCATGGAAATTATTTAGATAGTTTGATAAAAAATCCGACGCTTGCAGACTTAATTGGAGGTATACAATGTGTCACACTAGGAGATGATGAGGCTAAAAGAAGAGGGTCTCAAAAAAGTGTTCTTGAGCGGAAAGCATCTCCAGCATTCAATATTGCTATTGAAATTCATGATCGTAATACTTGGATTGTACATGAAAAAGTAGATAAAGCTGTGGATCAAATTTTACATAGTTCTTTATTAATTTCTCAGAGACGTAAACTAAATAATAATGGTTCTATTAACATTGAATGTGATATTTCAAATAAAAGTGGATTTAATAAGCTACATAATACAAATTTAATTGCATTTAATAGTAAAAATAAGAATATTTATAGTAATGCTCTAGTATTTAAGTCTACTAACTTTGTTAATAAGTCAAATCTTGAGTCGATGAATATTGGTTTATTGAACAGTAAAACTTATAGTAATTTGACTGATTCATTAGTTCAATTATATATTTATTCATTGAATATACAGCAAATTGAAACTTCTATAGAAACTTTACAGCTACCAATTGAATTAACTAAAGATATAAGAAAAGCTGATTTCATTTTAGCTTTGAGATCAAGTGTTAAACACAATATTAAGTTACGTCAAATAGCAAAAGCTAGAAAAATTACACTTTATACAGTTCAAAGTAATAATTTACCTAATACAATTAGAGCGTTAAAGCAAATGTTAAAGGCCAATATTTTCTTAAATTTTAATTGGAATTTATTCTTACAAGGCAAAAATTATTTAGAAAAAGAAGTTTTAGTGGAAACACGTTTTGCTCTTGAAAAGATTCTTTTTGTAAATAAGCACTCAGTAGAATTATTGCCACGTTCAGCTAATTTACGAAAAGTACAACACCAATTAGTTAGTTTATATAATTTAAAATCTCGAAGTTTTGGTGAAGAACCTAATCGTAGGTTGAGAATTTATGTAATATAATATATTTGATTGTTATTTTATAATATTTGGTTAGATCAAAAAGTACACTTATTTTCTTGTTTATATAGATACAGGTCATGCTAGAATTATTTTAATAATAATATTTAAGAGGTATATATGTCATCACAACAATCAGAGTCTTCAATTTTCAATAGAGTACAGGCAATTGTTGCAGAACAATTAGACGTAGAGAGCAAAAAAGTTACTTTAGATGCAAATTTTGCAACAGATTTAGGGGCAGATTCACTTGATACTGTTGAATTAGTTATGGCTATAGAGGAAGAATTTGATATTGAAATTCCTGATAAAGATGCAGAACAAATTTCTACGTTACAACAGGCGGTAGATTTTATACAACAGAGTATGATTGCTGAAACTAAATAAGATTGTTTATCTATTTATAAAAATTTATAAAAATTACGGAGAGGGTGGGATTCGAACCCACGGAATCTTTCGATTCATCTGATTTCAAATCAGACGCAATAAACCAACTCTACCACCTCTCCATGGTCCGTAAAATAATAATATCAAAAAAAAGACTATACGTATATAAAATAACGTCGTCTTTTTTTATTTTTTATTCGTATGTTCCTTCTCCTGTAAATTTTTTATTTATTGGATTATCATTTTTTCCTATTGAATGATTAATATTTCCAACTCCTTCTCTACCAGCATTTACTTTTTCAGGGAATACTCCATCTTTAGGATGTAAATATTGAACTTCACCATTTGGAAAAATGCGATAAATCTTAAAATCTGTAATTTTAAATAGTTTTTTTAAGTTTGCACTAAGTGCTAAACATTGTTCTTTTTTGGCTAAATATAATAAATTATCTCCTTCTGCCATAATTGCCGCGCCACCAGTAGGCATTTCAAAAATTTGTTGTTTTTTACTCGTCCAAGTAATCGCATATTTTTCTTCTACTTCTGCAGCTCTTAGCCATCCACCCGTGCTGCCTCCAAAAGTTGGTGATGGCATTTGTAAATCAATTGTATTTGTCATTTTAGTATAATTATTAATAATGTATTACTATATATTAAGTAAAAATTTCTTTGCAGTGTAAAAAAAGAAATAAAGCTTTACTTTTTTACTCTAATAATTAAAATATTTATAATTATTTAATTGCTTTATTGATTAAGTAAGATTCAATAGGGGGAATTAAATATAATTTGATTAGATAGGATGTTATACTTATATATGCGGGAATTTTCTTAATGAATTTAAGTAAAGGATTTTTATACAATTGATTGATTTCTATTAATAATCTGTTTTCTGATGCACAAATATCTAAATATTGAAAGAATTTGGGATTATCAATATTTAGTGCTACAGGGAAAATACGTGAAGCACTTTCATTTGTTTTTCTTATTACTTGCATATCGTATTGTCTAGAATCTAATCCTATTGCTTTATAAAAATCGGAACGTTGAAAGTCATTTAAATACATAGTTGCAAAAACACTTAATAAAAAAAATCTGCACCATAATTTAGATTTAGTATTATTCAAGAATTGAGGTTGTGATTTTAATAAAGCTGCAAAAAAATCTCCATGTCGATTTTCGTCTTGACACCAATTTTCAAAAAATTTGAAGATAGGGTAAATTCTATGCTCAGGATGTTTTTCTAAATGTCTATATATTGTTATATATCTCCAATATCCAATTTTTTCTGATAAATAAGTTGCATAAAAAATGAATTTTGGCGAGAAAAAAGTGTATTTTCTACTTTTAGTTAAAAAACCTAAGTCTAAAGATAGATTAAAATCCCCTATAGCTTTATTTAAAAACCCGGCATGTCTAGCCTCATCTCTAGACATTAGAAGAAAACATTCAGCGATTATTGGACTTGTTTTTTCTAGTCTTCTTGATAATTCTTTATATAATAAAAAACCTGAAAATTCTGCTGTACATGATCTTTCTAAAAATTCGATGAATAAAGCTTTTGTTGATTTATCTAAATTGTTCCATGATTGCTCAAATTCTTCATCTCTAATAAAATGTTCTTTATTGTAATCAACTCTAAATTCTTGTAATAAAGCATGAAATTCTTGAATATTTAATGAAATATCTAATTTTGCCATTTCTGCAAAATCTGTAGTATAAAATCTTGGCGTTAATAACGTTTCTTTAATTTGATTTTGAGGTTGTTTAATAGTAGTTTGCATAGTAATGACATACTTAGGTAAATATTAATCCACTGAAATAATTATAATCATACTAACTCTAACAAGTAGTTTGTTGATATATAATTGTTAAAAATTTACATTTCTTGATTCTTTCTTTTTTATCAATAATAATATAAATTATTGTAATACAGGTTATTATATAATAAGTTTATAATTATTATTTTATATATTTATAAGTTTACTAAAATTTTTATATTATATTTGATTTATGATAGATATTATTAGTTTAGGGTGGGGTTCTTTATTAGCTGTATTTAGTTTTTCTATTGCGATGGTTGTATGGGGTCGAAATGGTTTTTAAATTTAATTTTTTTATATAACTATTATTTATTAAGGATATTTGATATTTATGGTTTCAGAAATTTTTACAACAGCTTTAATTAGTCCTGCATTAATTATGCTCGGGTTAGCTTTAGGGTTTTTATTATTAAAAATACAAGGTGAGTAAATATATTATTATATTTAATTTCCTATGTTTTTTAGGTAATATGATAAATATTAATTTAATTTATCATATTGTTGATATAGATATTCAATAATATCATCTTATATTATACATAAATTGAATGTTACAATGAAGCTTTTATGGTATTTAATTAGTACATGTACGATATTTTTAATTTTAATGAGTAGTACTAAAACAAATGGGGTCAGAAATTTTATTGATCAGGATAAAATAATTAAACTAAATAATAATAATCAAATTTTATTACAAAAAGTAATAATGATAATTATTTTATTATTTTTTGCTTTAACAATTTATTGTATAATTTATATATAAAAATTAAGATATTAAATTATATATGTCTTGTTATGTCTATTTCTAAAAAAGAATGTCCGGTCCCTTTTGATCAACAGCCATTAAATGAATATTTATATTTAAAAGAATCTAAGTTTTTTTCATGGTCTACTGCAACAACACAAAAGTATTTTTTTACACTTACTTATCTATTAATTATACTATTTATATTGTTTTATCCTTTTGTTTATTCAATTATATCAATTAAAAAATATCTAATTAAATCTATAGTATTAGATATTTTATTAGTTAACTTTATGACTTTATTAATCTTTCTTCGTTTATATCTTGGCTGGTCTTATATAATTAAACGTTTATTAAGTGCAACTATTTTTTATGAAGAATCTGGTTGGTATGATGGTCAAATTTGGGTAAAAACAGCTAATAGTTTAATTCAAGATCGCTTAATTGGCCTATATGAAGTTATGCCTTTTATTCAAAGAATTAAATATTGTATACTATGTTTTTTGGTAAATTTCATATTTATTGGTATAGCATATTATTTGATTTAGATTTTTATATATACTACAATGATTTAGTCGCGGGGTAGAGCAGTCTGGTAGCTCGTCGGGCTCATAACCCGAAGGTCAATGGTTCAAATCCATTCCCCGCTATTTTAATATAAATTAGAAACAAGAATTTGTGATATTATATTTTGTAGTTAATTGTTTTTTGTAATTGTAAATTAATTCATAGAAAAAATTTAATGTTAGTAAATAATCATATTCTTCAAGTAGGTGATAAAGCTCCTGAGTTCTGTGCTACGGCTGTATATCAACAAGAATTTAAGACAATTAAGTTATCTGATTATATCGGTAAATATCTTATACTATTGTTTTATCCTTTAAATTTTACTTTTGTATGTCCGACAGAAATTACTGCTTTTAGTGATGCATACGATCAAATTTATGAGTTAAACACAGAGATATTAGGGATTTCTGTAGATAGTGAATATTGTCATTTAGCTTGGTCGCAAACAGATCGTGAATCAGGAGGTGTTGGTGATTTAAATTATCCATTAGTGTCTGATTTAAATAAATCTATGAGTTTAGCTTATAATATTTTAAATCAAGAGGGTAAGGCGCTTAGAGGTTTATTTATTATAGATAAGGAAGGTATTATTCAGCATGCTTTGGTAAATAATTTAGATGTAGGACGTAGTGTTGATGAGACATTAAGAGTATTACAAGCCATTCAATATGTTCAAAAGCATCCTGATGAAGTATGTCCTGCTAATTGGCATCCTGGTGATTCAACTATCTTAAATAATCCACGTGACTCTAAAGAGTATTTTACTTCTATATAGTCTTTAAAATATTTAATATAATAAATTTAAATAAAGTTTTACTCTATTTATGAAGAGAGTATTAAATAATTTTATTTATTTATTTATAAAAGTATATTTATAAGGAAGGTAAATTAGATATGTCTACTAATTTAGCACAAAAATTGCGTGAAGGTACAACAAAGTCTCATAGTATGGCTGAAAATGTAAGTTTTGTAAAATCATTTCTTGGTGGTGTAGTTGACAAAAAATCATATCGCAAGCTTGTTGCTAATTTATTTTTTGTTTATGTTGCAATAGAAGAAGAATTAGAAAAAAATAAAAATCATGAAATTTTATCTTTTTTGTATTTTCCAGAATTATATCGTCGCTGTAGTTTAATGGAAGATTTAAATTATTATTATGGAAATAATTGGCAAAATGAAATAGAGCCTTCTCCTGCTACAGAAGTTTACGTTAACAGGATTCATAATATAGGTAATAATCAGCCAGAATTGCTAATTGCTCACTCTTATACAAGATATATGGGTGATTTATCTGGTGGTCAAATTTTAAAAAAAATTGCACAAAATGCAATGCAATTATCAGGAGATAAAGGTACAGAATTTTATAATTTTAATCATATTCAAGATGACAATGAATTTAAAAATCTTTATCGTGAATCTTTAAATAGTTTACCATTAACAGATAAACAAATTCAACAAATTATTGCAGAAGCAAATACAGCTTTTAATTTGAATATGAAAGTTTTTCAAGAATTAAACTCTAATTTAATAAAAATTATGATTATGTTATTATTAGGTACAATTAACAATTTAGGTAAAAAGTTGCGATAAAAATTATGGATTTTATATGTATAAATTAAAAACACGACAATCTATAAAAAAAAGATTTAAAATAACTGCAAATAATAAATTAATGATGCGTAAAGCATCACGTAGTCATTTATTAGAAAAAAAAAGTAGTCAACGTAAATTAAAATTAAGAAAAATAGCTTTAGTTAAATCAAGAGACTATAAAAATTTTAAGTATAGTTTAATTAATTTGTATTAAATACTTTATATATAACATAATTATGACGCGTGTAAAACGAGGCAATGTAGCTCGAAAAAGAAGAAAAAAAATATTGAATTTGGCTAAAGGATTTACTGGATCTCATTCGAAATTATTTCGTACTGCTAAACAGCAAGTTTTAAAGTCCTTAAAATATTCTTATATAGGTCGTAAAAATAAAAAGCGTTATTATCGTCAATTATGGATTGTACGTATTAATGCAGCTGTAAAAAAATATAATATAAACTATAGTCAATTAATATGTTGTCTTAAAAAGTCAAATATTGCGTTAAATAGAAAAATGTTATCTCAATTAGCTATTTTAGATAATCAAGCTTTTAATTTTTTAATACAGTCTATTGTATAGAGATGAGATATAATTAATTCATTATTAATGAACTCTATTTATAATATAGTTATTAATTAATAATAAACTTTTTGTTGCTTCAGTTGGATTTAGTTGATGTATGATATATTGGGCGATTTGAATATGTTCTTCAGCTAAGTCTTTTGCCTTTTGTATACTATTGGTTGTTTTTATTATATTTACGGCTTTTTTTGTATCATGAGTATTTTGAAATTCTCTGTTAATTAATTGATACAGTATTTTTTTTTCTTCTAATGCAAAAAATATTGGCGCTGTTAAATTGCCGTTTTTTAAATCTGAACCAGCTGGCTTACCTAAAGTTTTTGAAGAACTTATTATGTCTAAAATATCATCTATAATTTGAAAAGCTAATCCTAAATGTTTTCCATATAAATATAATTGCTTTTGTGTAATTTTATCACATTGATTTAACATAGCAGATCCTTGACAAGCAGCTGCAATCAAAGAGGCTGTTTTATAAAAAGATTTTTCAATATAATTCTCAATTGATATAGTATAATCAAAATGAATTAATCCTTGCCTGACTTCTCCTTCTGCAAAATCTGTTATAACTTTAGAAATAGTCTTTACGACTTCTATATTATTTAGATTAGCTAAATACCAAGAAGATTGTGCAAATAAAAAGTCACCAGCTAATACAGCAACTTTTGTAGTAAATTTATTATGTACAGTTTCTATTCCTCTTCTTTTTTCACAATCATCAATAACATCATCGTGAACTAAACTTGCTGTATGTATAATTTCAGTTATTTCAGCTAAGCGTTTATGTTCTGGTAGTATTGATATTGTTTGATATTTTTTGATTGTAGCTTTAGATATGAGTAATATGATTGATGGCCTAATACGTTTACCACCTGCATTAAATAAGTGTTCAGCTGCAGCAAATAAAATTGGATGCTTTGCGCTAACCATTTTTTTTAAGTTTTTGTTTAGTTGTATTAAATCATTACTAATTAATTGAAAGTTTATATTTGTAGTTTGCATAATATGCTCAAAATATTTGTATATAAAAAAATATTAAGTTAGAATACATTTTAAGTTATTACTTTTTTTATATTCTTTTGTTATTATTATATGATCTAATTATAGAATATATTACAATATCTATGATTTTAATTTATTTTATATTCCAATTTATCTTTCATATATACGAATACTAATTAATTATATATATTATAGGAGTTAATAAAACTTAATTATGATAAAAAAAATAGTTTTGCCTTCTACATTATCTGAGTCATCTAATATTGATCATACTGATAAAGACTTACTTTTATTATTATATTCAGATATGATATTAGGTCGTAATTTTGAAGATATGTGCGCACAGATGTATTATCGTGGAAAAATGTTTGGTTTTGTACATCTTTATAATGGACAAGAGGCTGTGTCAACTGGTGTAATTAAAGCTTTAGAAAAAGATGATTATGTCTGCAGTACTTATCGAGATCATGTTCATGCATTAAGCAAAGGTGTTCCATCAAAAATGATCATGGCAGAATTATTTGGTAAAGAAACAGGTTGTAGTCGTGGTCGTGGTGGTTCTATGCATATTTTTTCAGCTAAACATAATTTTTTAGGTGGTTTTGCTTTTATTGGTGAAGGCATTCCTGTAGCAATAGGTGCTGCTTTTCAAAGTGTTTATCGTAAACAAGTATTACGAGACTTGAAGCATCTTAATGTTACAGTTTGTTTTTTTGGAGATGGCACAACTAATAATGGTCAATTTTTTGAGTGTTTGAATATGGCTGTGTTATGGAAATTGCCCATTATTTTTGTAATTGAAAATAATCAATGGGCAATAGGAATGGCGCATCATCGATCAACCTCTTATCCAGAGATTCATCAAAAAGCTCAAGCTTTTGGTTTACCAGGAGTAGAGGTTGATGGTATGGACGTCTTAGCAATTAGACAAGCTACTATACAAGCAGTTAAACGTGCAAGGTCCGGTGAAGGGCCTACATTAATTGAAGCATTAACATATCGTTTTCGTGGTCATTCTTTGGCTGATCCTGATGAATTAAGATCAAAACAAGAAAAAGATGCATGGATTGCGCGTGATCCTATTAATAATTTAAAGAATTACATTATTAAAAATCAATTCGCTTCTATTGATGAATTAAACTTACTGAATATAAAGATTAAAGAACAAATTGATAGCTCAATAGACTTTGCTTTATCTAGTCCTGAGCCAGATGTTAAAGATTTAAAACGCTATTTATTTGCTGAAGATTAAAATTTTATATAATTAATTATATTATTTAAACTATGACTGAAATGTTTATGTTTGATGCCTTGAAAGAGGCAACGGATGAAGAAATGGCTAAAGATAATAGAGTTTTTATTTTGGGAGAAGATGTTGGTCATTATGGCGGTTCTTACAAAGTCACTAAAGATCTACATGCTAAGTATGGTGATTTAAGAGTTTTAGATACTCCAATAGCTGAAAATAGTTTTATGGGTATGGCAATTGGAGCAGCTATTACAGGTTTAAGGCCTATTGTTGAAGGTATGAATATGAGTTTTTTATTATTAGCATTTAATCAAATTTCTAATAATGCTGGTATGTTACGATATACTTCAGGCGGAAATTTTCAAATACCAATTGTAATACGTGGCCCTGGAGGCGTGGGACGTCAATTAGGTGCAGAACATTCACAAAGGCTTGAAGCATATTTTCAAGCAATTCCAGGTCTAAAAATAATTGCATGTTCAACTCCATATAATGCAAAAGGTTTATTAAAGTCTGCTATTAGGGACAATAATCCTATTATTTTTTTTGAGCATGTTTTATTATATAATCTAAAAGACAATTTGCCAGAAGGTGATTATTATTTACCTTTAGATAAAGCAGAATTAGTTAAAGAAGGTAGTCAGTTGACTATTGTAACTTATTCACGAATGCGTCATCATGTAATGCAAGCAGTTGATCTCTTAAGTAAAGATGGTTATGATCCTGAAGTAATAGATCTAATTTCTTTGAAACCAATAGATATTGAATCTATTGGCAATTCTTTAGAAAAAACTAATAAATTATTGATTGTTGAAGAATGTATGAAAACAGGAGGAATAGCAGCTGAAATTATTGCTCAAGTCAATGATTTGTATTTTGATTTATTGGATGCACCAATTATGAGATTGTCATCACAAGATGTGCCTACACCATATAATGGCAATTTAGAAAAAGCAACTGTAATATATCCTCATCAGATAGTGAGTGCTGCGAGGACATTAATAGCGTAGTATCATTATAAAATATTTAAAGTAAGTAATATTTTTTACTTACTTATTAATATTAAAAATTAAGATCAGCCGCTTGAACTTTCTCCCATTGTTTTTTCTTTAAGACGAAAAATATTTGAGCTAATGTTACAGTAAAAAAGAAACCTATCATTCCTTTTATTCTATTAGGATTTTGTAATACAATTTCTGTCTCATCTTGTCCAAAACCACCAACATTAGGATCATTAGTAATTATTTGATTACTTGTAATATTACTACCTTCTGATACTGTTAGTTGAAAGCCAGATGGTATTTTTTCTTGATATATCTCTCCATTATTTTTTTCTATCTCAATATTATAGCCACCATTATCTATATTAGTTATTTTTATAATTTTGCCGCTATTTGTTGTACTAATTGGATTATTATTCGATTTATCTCCAGTTGGGTAGATTTGTCCTCTTCCTCTATTACCTCCTAAATAAATTGGGTATTTAAAGAAATGTATATTTTTATCTGTACTAGGGTCAGGCGATAATATTGGAAAAGTAATACTCTGATTAGTATCTCCAGGTATAGGCCCTACTAATAATATATTTTGCTTTGAAGTACTATAAGGTTGTATATAAACGTTTTTTGTTTTTTGTTTTAATTCTTTTGATAATAATTTTTTTGGAGCCAATTTAAATCCATCTGGCAATATAAGTACTGCACCAACATTTAAAGATCCTGCTTCTCCGTTGCCTAATGGTTGTTTAAGAGTTGTATCATAAGGAATTTCCACTGTTGCTTCAAAAATACTATTTGGTAAAACAGCTTTAGGTGTTTCAATGTGCACAGGTTTTTGTGCTAAATGACAGTTTGCACAAACAATTCTGCCAGTTGCTTCTCGTGGATTATCGTATCCTTGTTGTGCATAAATTGGGAATGCATACACCTGGAATGTATAAATTAAGCTAAGACTAATAATACATATACAATAAACAATAAACTTTTGTATATTTTTGGTAAAAACTGCTAAATCATTATAATTCATAATAAATAATTTAAAAAATATATATCTTTTATTTATAATAGCATTCTAAATTTATTATTTTTAATAAATCTATAATATTACTATACTATTTGTTTAAAAATTTTAGAATTATGCAACCTAAGAAATATAGCATGATAATAGCTGTACTTGTAAAAATTTGAGTAATAGGATCTGTTGAAGGTGTAATAATTGCTCCTAAAATTGTTGCAATAAAAATAATATATTTCCAATATGTTAACATTTGCGTAGATGACATAATATTTGCAATACCTAATAAAATTTGAATAATTGGTATTTGAAATGATATTCCTGTACTAAATATTAATAATAATATAAAATTAAAATATTCTTCGAGAGACCAGATCGGTTCTATTATATCTCCGCCATATTGAATAAAAAATTGTATTGCTGCTGGTGCTAATATTTTATAAGAAAAAAAGATACCAAAAATAAATAATATAATAGAGCTTATTAATATAGGAATAATATATTTAATCTCTCTAGGTGTTAAACCAGGTATGATAAATTGCATTATTTGATATATAGTAAAAGGTATACTTAATACTGATCCAGTATAAATAGCGACTTTAATTGATGAAAATAGATATTCTCCAGGTGCTAATTGTAAAAATTTAATTCCAATAGCTGGTTCTTGTAATATATAAATAATTTGTTTTATTTTAATAAAACAAATAAAAGTTATAGTTATAAAGATGATAAAAGAAAAAAGGGCTCTTTTTCTTAGTTCTTCTAAATGCTGTAGGATAGGCATTTTTTCTGAATTCACTTGGTTTTTAATATTCATGATTAATATTGTTTGTAATTTAATAATTTAATTTTCATATTTACAGTATATTCATTTGTAAAAAAAGAAAAAAGTTTCATCTGATATTTATTAATACAAGTAAAAAAAAAATAATCATGTAAGCTATGATTGTATAATAACAACAAGGAGATAGATATTAATGATTGTTAAGGCAAGTAGTGGAAGTCCTATTATACAACCACAACTCTATCGCACAGCTTCAACTTCAAATATTATTAAAGCAGAGCAGCAAGATAGATTTTTACAATTAGGCGAATTGAATGAATTAGTCTCTTTTTTTAATTCAGGAAATAAAAGGTTAGATATTGCTCAGATTTTATCAAAAAATGCAAATATTTTAGTATCTAAAGCTGCTGACAAAATTTTTGTTGGAGGGTCAGCCATTTCATATTTAGAACGGCCACAAGCTGCATTTTTAGATAAAGTAAATGGCAATAATACTTCTGATATGCAAGATTTATCTGGTAACACGCAAAGTAATTTATTTCAAGGTTTGTCATCTGCATTTAATGCTGGTGATTCTTTGCCACCAGGTTTTAAACCGATAAATGTAAGTCGCTATGGTAAAGTAAGAATGAAAAAATCATTACGTGACTTGGATTGGTTTTTAAGATATTTAACTTATGCTATAGTAGCAGGTGATCCAAATATATTATCAGTCAATATTCGAGGCTTAAGAGATTTAATCGATAATGCTTGTTCTAGTGCTGCTGCTATAGTTGCTTTACGTGAAATGCGTACGATAGCATTACAAATTTTTACTTCTGATCAAGAGGCAGAAAATATTGTAAAAGAATATTTTAATATTATCATTAATGAATTTGAGGCACCAAGTTTCACGGATAAACTAAGACAAAGAACATCGGTTGATTTACAAGGATTACGTTTACCACAAATATATGTTAAAGCAGGAATAAGTGTTCCTAGATTTGTTATGAAAACAAGTCTATCTGCTAATGAAAAAAATATTGTGATTAAAGCTTGTTATAGACAAATATTTGAGCGTGATATTAGTAAAGCATATAATTTACAATTTGAAGATTTAGAATCACAAGTTAAAAATGGTCAGTTATCTATTAAAGAATTTATTCGATTTATTGGAAAGTCTGCTATTTATCAAAAGCAATTTCATGAAACTTTCGTAAATAGTAGGGTAGTAGAATTAGCTTTTAAACATTTTTTAGGAAGAGGTTTAAGTTCAATAGAAGAATTTCAAAGAAATTTTGCTATTATTTCATCTCGAGGTTTAGATGGTTTAATAGATAATATTCTAAATTCTTTAGAATATTCTGATTATTTTGGGGAGGAAACTGTCCCATATTTACGTGGTATAGGTGAAGAACCACAGGAATGTCGTAATTGGGGAGCCCAGATTGATCTATTTAATTACAGTGCAGTTTTTAGGAAAATTCCTCAATTTATAACTTTATTTGCTGATTATACATCAAATTTACCAGATCAACATCCATATGGATTAAGTAATGATCCTTTATACATACAATTTGGGGCAATTTTTCCAAAAAATGATGTAGCGTTACGTAAAAAGTCAGCTTTTTTTGGCAAAGATACTCGTAGAATTTTACCACGCAGAGGACCAGGTATTTTTAGTCAAATCAGTAGTCCTAATTTAAGATCTAAATTAGTAGGATCTTTAGGGCCTAAAGTTTTCAGATTAAATGAGAGTCAAGTAAATCAAAATATAGAAAATAATATTGGGAAAGTAGTAAACGCTATTTATTTGAAAGTATTTGGTAGATTTATTTATAAAGAAGAGATAATTTCTATTTCTCGTTTTGAAAATCAATTTAGAGATGGCCAAATATCTGTTCGTGAATTTATAAGAGCCTTAGTTAAATCGGCGATTTTTAGATCTTTGTATTGGCAGCCATTTTATATTTGTAAAGCAATTGAGTATATTCATAACAAATTAATTGGAAGACCCACATATGGTCGTCAAGAAATTAATCAATATTTTGATATAGTTTATAAATACGGATATTATGATATGATTGATTCGATGATAAATAGTAGAGAGTATCTAGAATCATTTGGCGATAATACTGTACCTTATGAAAGATATATATTGCCGTCTGTAATAGCTTCTCGTTCTTTACGTCAACAGAATATTGTACAGCATGTACAAAAATCTATGCCTAACATTAGTAGTCAAATAAATAATAATTTTATTATTTTAGGTCAATCTAAAAAATTATTTAGCAATACAATGATTATACAAAAAATTAATCAAGGTGTTACTTCTAAAAGAGATCAATCTAAAATATTTGTTTTAAATAATGATACAACTAAGGCAAAAAAATTTCAAATTATAAGAGCATTATATCGTCAATTATTTGAGAGAGATTTAAATAGTTTTAGTTTAGGAGATGAGTTTTATAACTTAGAAAAAGCATTTATGACAGATGATATTACAGTACAACAATTAACAGAGCAATTAGGCTGCTCATTATTATATCGTAAAGAATTTTATCATTCTTGTTCAAATAGTAAAGTTATTGAAATAGGAACAAAACATTTTTTAGGAAGAGCTCCGAATAACCAGGCAGAAATACGTTATTATAATCAAATTTTGGCTTCTCAAGGTCATGATTATTTTATTTCTATTTTAGTTAATAGTGTAGAATATAATACAATTTTTGGTACAAATACAGTTCCTTATCGTCGTTTTCCTACATTACCTGCTGCTAATTTTCCGAATACAGAGAAGTTATATAATATTTTAACTAAGCAAAATGATGAAATTGTTATTTCTAGTTTTCAAAACATCGTTGGTTATAATTAATTAAACTAATTATTTATACTTTCTTGTTTTAGTACTTTTAGCATAAAATAGAAGTAAACGTAGAGAATAGTATACTGTTTTTAATAAATACTTAATACAGTACTGCTCAATTATTTTTCTTTTTATGATAGTATATTGAATGTAATTTAAGTTATGTGATAAATCAAATATTATCAACATACATTATCGAGGCTATTTTAGGAGTTTAATAAATGAGTATTGTAACAAAATCAATTGTAAATGCTGATGCTGAAGCAAGGTATTTAAGTCCAGGTGAATTAGATCGTATTAAAAGTTTTGTTTTATCAGGTCAAAGAAGATTGAGAATAACACAAATTTTAACAGATAATCGTGAATTGATTGTTAAGCAAGGTGGTCAACAATTATTTCAAAAAAGAACAGATGTTGTATCTCCAGGTGGAAATGCATATGGTGAAGAAATGACTGCAACTTGTTTACGAGATTTAGACTATTATTTACGTTTAGTGACATATGGTATAGTTGCAGGAGATGTGACACCTATAGAAGAAATTGGATTAGTTGGGGTAAAAGAAATGTATAATTCTTTAGGTACACCTATTTCTGGTGTTGCTGAGGGCGTTAGATGTATGAAAAATGTTGCTTGTAATTTATTGTCTGGAGAAGATGCAGCTGAGGCTGGATTTTACTTTGATTATACTTTAGGTGCAATGCAATAAGTTAGATTAATATATAATTTATTAATGATTTAAATATTTATTTTATTATAAGGATATAAAAAATTATGCAAGATGCAATTACTTCTGTTATAAATACAGCTGATGTACAAGGAAAGTATCTAGATGATAGTTCATTAGAAAAATTGAAAGGTTATTTTAAAACAGGTGAATTAAGAGTGCGTGCAGCTGCAACAATTGCTGCTAATTCAGCTACGATTATTAAAGAGTCTGTTGCAAAGGCATTATTATATTCTGATATTACACGACCTGGTGGTAATATGTATACGACAAGAAGATATGCTGCTTGTATTCGTGATTTAGATTATTATTTACGTTATGCAACTTATGGCATGTTAGCTGGGGATCCATCTATTTTAGATGAGCGAGTGTTGAATGGATTAAAAGAAACTTATAATTCTTTGGGCGTGCCGATTGGTGCAACTATACAAGCAATTCAAGCAATGAAAGAAGTGACATCTGCGCTTGTGGGCACTGACGCAGGAAAAGAAATGGGCTTATATTTTGATTATACTTGTTCAGGCTTAAGTTAAATAAATTATCAATTCTCATTAAATATAATAAAAAACAAAATAATAAATTTTGTTTTTTATGAAGCATAATAAGTATTTTTTATTTAACTTGAACTTTTAAGTACATTAATTGCTTGTATACGAGCTCTTGCTTTTCTTAAATTTTGTGTTGCTTCAATTTTTTCTTTATTACTGTTGGCATCAGCTAATTTTTGTGTTGCTTGTTCTAAATTTATTTGTGCATCTTCTATATTAATATCTGGCACTGTTTCAGCTCCATTCACTAAAATTGTTATATTATTATTTTCAATTTCAGCAAATCCTCCAAGTAAAATGATTGGCTGCCATTCTTTATCAATTCTAACTCTCATTACACCTATATCTAAAGCAGTGAGTAAAGGAATATGATTTGTTAATATACCTAGTTGTCCTGTACTACTTGGTAAAATTATTTCTTCAGCTTTTGCATCCCATACAATTTGATCTGGTGCAATGACACGTATTTGTAATGTCATAATAATTATATTTAATGATTATTTTAGAGTTTCAGCTTTACTAATTGCTTCTTCTATATTGCCTACAAGATAAAATGATTGTTCTGGTAAATCATCTAATTCTCCATCTAATATCATTTTAAATCCTTTAATAGCTTCTTCTAAAGAAACATATTTTCCTGGAGATCCAGTGAAAACTTCTGCTACAAAAAATGGTTGTGATAAAAATCTTTCAATTTTTCTTGCCCTAGCTACAGTTAACCTATCTTCTTCTGAAAGTTCATCTAGTCCAAGAATTGCAATAATATCCTGTAATTCTTTGTATCTTTGTAAAGTAGATTTTATTTGTTGAGCTATTGTATAATGTTCTAAGCCTACAATACCAGGCTGCAACATTGTAGAGGTAGAGCCTAATGGATCTACTGCAGGATATATACCTTTTGCTGCTAGTCCTCTTGATAATACAGTTGTTGCATCAAGATGAGCAAAAGTTGTTGCTGGAGCTGGATCGGTTAAATCATCCGCTGGTACATAAACTGCTTGAATAGATGTGATTGATCCATCAGTTGTTGAGGTAATTCTTTCTTGTAAAGCTCCCATTTCTGTTGCTAAAGTTGGTTGATACCCTACTGCTGATGGCATACGTCCTAATAATGCTGATACTTCTGATCCAGCTTGAACAAATCTAAAAATATTATCAATAAATAAGAGCACATCTTGCTTATTAATATCTCTAAAATATTCTGCCATTGTTAAAGCAGTAAGACCTACGCGCATTCTTGCTCCAGGAGGTTCATTCATTTGGCCATATACAAGAGCAACTTTCGAATCAGTTAAGTTGTCAGCATTAATTACTTTTGACTCTTTCATTTCTTCATATAAGTCATTTCCTTCTCGTGTTCTTTCTCCTACTCCACCAAAAACAGATACGCCACCATGTGCTTTTGCGATATTATTAATTAATTCCATAATAAGTACTGTTTTACCTACTCCAGCACCTCCAAATAAACCAATCTTACCTCCTCTTCTATATGGAGCTAATAAATCTACTACTTTAATCCCTGTCTCAAAAATAGAAGGTTTTGTTTCTAAATCTGTAAATAAAGGAGCTGATCTATGAATTGGAAGTGAATCAGATGATTTAATATCTCCTAAATTATCTACGGGTTCTCCTAATACATTAAAAATTCGACCTAATGTAGGTATGCCTACAGGTACAGTAATAGGTTTACCTGTATCAATTACTTCAACACCTCTTTTTAAGCCTTCTGTAGAACTCATTGCTACAGCTCTAACTCTATTATCGCCTAATAATTGCTGTACTTCACATGTAATAGTACTATCAAGTCCTTGTACTTTTAAAGCATTAAATACTTGAGGTAGTTGTCCATTTGGAAATTCAATATCTAATACTGGACCAATAATTTGTATTACAGATCCTTTTTGCGTAGATGTTACCATGTGTTTAATTAAAATTATTATTAGTCAATTGATAAAATTTCTTTATATTATATTCTACACTGAATTTCAGTGAAGTGAAATCTATGAGGAGTAATTAAGTAGTTCTAATATTATCTTATTGTTTTACATTATAAAAACGTCCAGTAGTTTTAAGCCAATTTTGTGCTTCAATATAATTATTGGGAGCTAAAATAATTGCTTGTTCCCAATATTTAGCTGCCTTATCAAACATTGATTTTGAAGTATTTAAATCTTTATTTTTAGCAGCTTTTAAGCCTTGATAATGATATATCACTGCAATATTATTTAATGCTTGAGGTAGTTGTGAATTAAGTTCTAAAGATTGATGATAATATTCTAAAGCTTTTATATGTTCTCCATTACTTGCATAAATTAATCCTATGTTATATAGTATATAAGATCTATCATATGGATCTTCTTCTAAAACTAAAGCTTCATAGTAATTTTCTAAGGCTTCAGCGTATTCACCTTCTGATTGTGCTGACATTCCATCCCTGTAATAATAAAAGGCTTGTTTCTCTTCTTTACTTGTTGGTAGTACTTTTAGAATAATGTCAGCTAATACTGTGAAAGTTTTATCTATAAAGTTATCATTTTTTTGTAAACGCGGCATATTTTCCTTAAAGTATCATGATATTTGATACTATTATTATACTAGTCTATAAGTATTTTTATTTATTATAATCTTTATTTGGTATTTTAATATGATAAACAATTATAACACACAATATAATCAATTTAAGTGTAATCAAGGTGCTTTTAATCATTATACTTGTCATCAAAATGAGTATTTTGACTCTCTTTTAATTTTAAAGAACCCTAAAATTATTAGTAACTTAGTTAAACATCCTCTTTCTTTGAATACGTCATTAGTTACTTTAGATAATAATTTTATTGATGAAAAAAACAATAATATTCCTTTAAATAATTCAAGTCGGTTTGAAAAAAAAAATAAAGCTAGTATATATACAGAAGATATATTAGAGATAAAAAAGAAAAAAAATAAATTACAAAAAAAAAGTCGTAAGCAAATTGATTTTACAGTAGAAGCAGATAATGTCTTTAGAAGAAATGCAAGTGATATCTTATTTAATGAGGAAAATTTAAATAATGATATTATTAAAGTGCCAAAAGTGAATAAAAGCAAAAAAAAATACCAAAACAATGATATAAATCATGTAGTTGAAGCAAGTGAATCTATTATAAATCGTAATTCTATTGAAGCTTCAAATAATCAAATATTAATTAATTCACCTTTAACTATACAAGATTTATCTAATAAATTAAATATTCCAGAAGCAGAAATTATTACATACTTATTTTTACAAGGTATACCAGTTACAATAAATCAAATTATAGATATTAGTATTGCTAAAGATGTTGCTTTAAAATATAATTTTTTTGTACAAGAAAATGTAGTGAATGACAAGGTGAGTTCAAGCAATGTTAAATATGATACTCCTCTTATTGATAATAAATTAGTTGAAAGGCCTCCAATAATTACTATTTTGGGCCATGTTGATCATGGGAAAACAACACTCTTAGATACGATTTTGAATACAAATTTAGCTAAAAAAGAATTTGGTGGCATTACTCAAGCAATAGTAAATCATGAAGTTGAATTTTTATATGAAAAGAAATTATATAAATTAATATTTCTTGATACACCTGGCCATCAAGCATTTTCATCTCTTCGTGTAAGATCTACGCAAATAACAGATTTAGTTTTACTTGTAGTTGCAGCAGATGATGGACTTAAGCCACAAACAATTGAATCAATTAAATATATTTTTGAAAAAAATTTACCATATATTGTTGTTATAAATAAAATAGATAAACTAGGTATTAATACATTAAAAGTTAGAGAAGAATTAGCTAAATATAATATCATTGATGAATCTTGGGGTGGAGATGCCATTATTACTGAAGTTAGTGCATTAAAACATCTAAATATCGATTTATTGTTATCCAATATTTGTTTATTATCTTCTTTACAAGAATTAAAAGCTGATCCTAATCAATTAGCTATTGGAACTATTATAGATAGTTATTTAGACGTAAAGAGAGGACCAGTTGTTGTTCTTGTAGTAAAAAATGGTAGTTTAAAAAGAGGTGACTTTATTGTAGCAGGTAATCTTTATGGAAAAATTAAGGTTATAACCAATACTCGTGGCCTAAAATTTGATAAAGCGATGCCTTCTTCAATTGTTCAAATTTTAGGTTTCTCTAGTTTGCCTAGAGCAGGTGAATCTTTCCATATAACTCATAATAAAAAATCAGCTGAATATGAAGCAAATAATTATCAAGATAAAATTATAAAAATTAATAATCTTAATAATCGGATGACATGGGAAAGTGCAAAATATCAAAATGGTATTAAAAATCTGAACTTAGTGCTTAAAACAGATGGGCAAGGATCTTCAGAGGCTATTGTACATGCATTTAATAATATTTCACAAAATAAAGTACAGATTAATATATTAGAGCTTGGTTTTGGGAATATTTCTCATACAGATATAGAATTAGGATTAACAACAAATTCGATAGTTATTGGTTTTAATGTAAATATTTCTAGCCAAGCTAATCAGTTGGCTAAAAAAATGAATATCTCAGTTAAAACATTTAATATTATTTATGATATAATTGATTATATTATTTTAAATATGTTAAATTTATTAGAGCCTGAATATGATCAATCTATGATTGGTCAAGCTGTAGTTAAAACAGTGTTTTCTATAAATAAAGGATCTGTTGCAGGATGCACTGTAATTGAAGGTAAACTTAAAAAGGCATGTTTACTAAATATTTATCGTGATTCTAAAATAGTTCATACTAGTACTCTAAATTCACTTAAACATATGAAGGATGATGTGAATGAAGTAATACAGGATAATGAATGTGGAATAATGTGTTATGATTATACTAAATGGGCTTCTGGAGATATTGTTGAAGCCTATGAGTTAAAAGAAAAAGAAAAAACATTATAACTTATTAGTTATGAGAATATAATTTTAACAAACAATAATTATATAATTATTGTATTCATTTTTATATATTATTTCAATAATTATATTAGTCTTTATTTAAAAATGGTAGTAATGCTAATATACGTGCTAGTTTAATACATTTAGTCATCTGCTTTTGTTGTTTAACTGTTAAACCTGTAGATCGTCTGGGGAGTATTTTCCCTTGATCTGTAATAAATTTTCTTAACAAATCAATGTCTTTATAATCTAATTTTTCATTAGATTTAATTGATATATGTTTTTTACTATATAAAGCCATAAGATATTTTATTATAATTATTTAATTTCTTTAAAATTAGTATGTTTATTACAATTAGGACAAAATTTATTGAGTTCTATTCGAGCAGGTGTATTTCTTCTGTTCTTAGTACTTGTATATCGAAATATACCTTTTTTTCTTTGTTGCTTTATATTATTTTCTTGAGTTCTGCATTCACATTCTAAAGTAATGACAATTCTTGCACCTTTGCTTTTTCCCATAATTATCAATATGATTTTGTATATAATATCTAATCATCTATTATTGCATATTTATATATTATGTTGCAACTAAATACTTGCTTAGCTTTATCTATTGTTTCTATTCTCATACTAGTGTTATACTAATTTATAATTAATTTTATTATATTATTTTAATAATTATCTTACTCTGTACTCCATATGCGTAAAAATTTATCTGCAGTAAAAAAAAATCAAGTTGCTATTCGAAATCGTATGAGGAATAAAATTTATAAATCTTTAATAAAAACATCTACTAAAAAATATTTATATAATTTGAAAAATATTCATTTATTTAGTTCACAAGAAGTATTAATAAATTTATCATCAGTCTATCAAAAAATAGATAAAGCTGTTAAACGTGGTGTTTTACATAAAAATAAAGCCGCGCGAAAAAAAGCTAATTTAGTAAAAATTATGAAAAATCAAGTATCATAATATAATTATATATTTTCAATTATAGGCATTTTATTAATGTTTATAATTGATATTTAACAATTCAAATTTTATAATTTTATAAATTATCCTAATTCATGGAAAATTCTATTTCGTATATAAGATGATTTTTATATCATACGATTTATAAATTTATTTGTGGAGTTTTTTATGTCACGAGAACTAAATTATCAATTTAAATCTCCAGATCTTGCAGAAATACAAAGACAAAGTTTTAAAAACTTTCTATCAGATGGTTTAGTAGAAGTATTAAATTCTTTTCCTGTAATAATTGATCCTACTGGTAAACTGGAGTTACAATTTTTTGGTAAAGAGTATAAATTAAAATTTCCTCGTTATAGTGTGAGAAAAGCTAAAAGCAGAGATAGAACTTATAGTGTACAAATTTATGTTCCTTCTAAATTAAGTCGTAAAGATACTGAGTTATTTAAAAAAAATAAAAATATTGATACTTATAGTGTTTCTTATATACAAGATCAAAACAAAAAATATAAAAAAAGATCTGTGTTTATAGGAGATTTACCTTTAATGACTAATAGAGGCACTTTTATAATTTCTGGCACAGAAAGAGTTATCATCAATCAAATTGTTCGTAGCCCTGGTATATACTATAAACAAGAATTAGATAAAAATAATAAACAGGTATATAGTGCAAGTTTAATTTCTAATCGAGGCTCATGGTTGAAATTTGAAATTGATGCAAAGAATCAAATTTGGGTAAAAATTGATAAAACTCACAAAGTGAATGCTTATATTTTTCTACGTGCAATCGGATTACAAAATGATGAAATTTATAAAAATTTAACAAAGTACTCATTTTTATTAAGCGCATCTGAATTATATGCTAAAAAAGAATTAGTTAAAGAAGTTGGTAAATTACATGTAGAAGAAATAACAGAAGAAGAAGCTTTATTAATCGTATATAGTAAATTGCGTCCTAATGAACCGGCAACAGTACATGTAGCTAAACAAATGCTTTATGCACGTTTTTTTGACCCAAAACGTTATGATTTAGGAGAAGTGGGCAGACATAAAATTAATCAAAAATTAAATTTGAAGATACCTAAACATTTTAGAGTATTATCTCCGCAAGATATTATTACTGCTATTAATTATTTAATTAATATTAAGGAACAAAATATAGGGACATTTGATGATATTGATCATTTAGGTAATCGTAGAGTTCGTTCTGTTGGTGAGTTACTGCAAAATCAAATGAGAATAGGTATTAATCGTTTAGAGCGAATTATTCGTGAAAGAATGATGATCTGTGATTTAGATTCGTTAAGCTTATCTAATTTAGTTAATCCTAAGCCTTTAATGGCATCTGTTAGAGAGTTTTTTGGTTCTAGTCAGTTGTCACAATTTATGGATCAAACAAACCCATTATCTGAGTTAACACATAAAAGACGTATAAGTGCGTTGGGGCCTGGTGGATTAAATAAGGATCGTGCAGGTTTTGCAGTCCGAGATTTACACCCTAGCCATTACGGTAGAATTTGTCCCATTGAAACACCTGAAGGACCTAATGCTGGGCTCATTGGTTCACTTAGCATTTATGCTCGTGTGAATACTTATGGCTTTATTGAAACTCCTTGTTATAAAGTAAATAATGGACAAGTAATAGCAACTCGAGAGCCGATATATATTACTGCTGACGATGAGGATAGCTTAAGAATTGCTCCCGCAGATATTCCTTTAGACATTAATTATAAAATCAAAGATAAAAATATACCAGCACGTTATAGGCAAGAATTTATTACATCTACAGTCGATCAGATTGATTATATTGCAGTGTCTCCAATTCAAGTTATTTCTGCTGCAACATCATTAATTCCATTTTTAGAACATGACGATGCAAATCGTGCTTTAATGGGATCAAATATGCAAAGACAAGCAGTGCCTTTATTATATCCAGAAAAAGCAATAGTTGGTACTGGCTTAGAAGCTAAAATAGCAAAAGATTCAGGTATGGTTGTTACTAGTCGTACTCAAGGTATTGTTAGTTATGTGTCTGGAACAAAAATAGGAATTCAGGATTCTAACGGACATACAGTGCATTATAGATTAAAAAAATATTATCGTTCCAATCAAGATACTTGTATTAATCAACGTCCACTTGTATGGCCAGGTGAGAGAATTGAAGTGGGTCAAACAATAGCTGATGGAGCATCAACAGACGGTGGAGAAATTGCTTTAGGTAGGAATATAGTTGTTGCATATATGCCTTGGGAAGGATATAACTATGAAGATGCTTTTTTAATTAGTGAGAGGTTAGTTTATAATGATTTATATACTTCTATTCATATTGAAAGATATGAAATTGAATGTAGGCAAACAAAACTAGGTCCAGAAGAAATTACTAGAAATATACCAAACGTTAGTGAGTCTTCATTAAGTTTATTAGATAAAAATGGAATTATTGCTATTGGTTCCTGGGTTGATTCTGGAGATATTTTAGTCGGCAAAATTACTCCTAAAGGTGAATCAGATCAACTACCTGAAGGAAAACTACTCAGAGCAATATTTGGAGAAAAAGCGCGAGATGTAAGAGATACTTCTTTAAGGTTGCCTAATGCAGCTAAAGGTAGAATAGTTAATGTAAAAGTCTTTAGAAGACAGAAAGGAGATGACTTACCTCCTGGCACTAATGCAATTATAAGAATTTATGTAGCACAAAAACGAAAAATTCAAGTTGGAGATAAAATGGCTGGTAGGCATGGCAATAAAGGAATCATTTCAAAAATTCTACCAGTACAAGATATGCCTTTTTTACCAAATGGTGTTGCCGTAGATATTATTTTAAATCCTCTAGGTGTACCATCTCGAATGAATGTAGGCCAATTATTTGAATGTTTATTAGGATTAGCTGGTGAACATTTGCATAAGCGTTTTAAAATTATTCCTTTTGATGAAATGTATGGTCAAGAAGCATCTCGTGCATTAATTAATCATAAACTAAAGGAAGCAAGTCTAATTACAGGCAATAAATGGTTATTTAATTCATTGTATCCTGGGAAAGTGCTATTGCGTGATGGTAGAACTGGAGAATATTTTGATAATCCTATTACAATTGGTAAAGCGTATATCTTAAAATTAGTGCATTTAGTTGATGATAAAATTCATGCAAGATCTACAGGTCCTTACTCTTTAGTGACTCAACAACCTTTAGGTGGTCGTGCACAACATGGTGGCCAAAGATTAGGAGAAATGGAAGTATGGGCGTTAGAAGCTTTTGGAGCAGCATATACTTTACAAGAATTACTAACTGTTAAATCAGATGATATGCAAGGCCGTAATGAAGCTTTAAACGCTATTGTAAAAGGTAAACCTATTCCAAAACCTGGTACACCAGAGTCTTTCAAAGTATTGATGAGAGAGTTGCAATCTTTGGGATTAGACATCGGAGTTCATAAAATAGAAATTTTAGATACTGGTAACAAGGGAATAGAAGTAGATCTTATGTCTAATGATAATGATATACAATTAAGTCATACTAATTCATCAAATGTTATTAATGATAATTACAAGCAACAAGATACATATTTTAATTTAGATGTCACAAATAATTAGACGTTTTATTTATTTTTATTATGGATTCGAAGTCTTATGAGTAAACTTGAGCATCATTTTGATTATGTAAAAATTAGTCTTGCATCACCACAAAAAATTCGTTCATGGGGTGAAAGAGTCTTGCCAAATGGTCAAATTGTTGGTGAGGTTACAAAACCAGAAACAATTAATTATAGGACTTTAAAGCCTGAAATGGATGGCTTATTTTGTGAGCGAATTTTTGGTCCTGTTAAAGATTGGGAATGCCATTGTGGCAAATATAAGAGATTTAGATATAAAGGAATTGTCTGTGAAAGATGTGGAGTGCAAGTAACAGAATCTAAAGTGCGTAGACATCGTATGGCATACATTCAATTAGCTGCTCCAGTAACTCATGTGTGGTATCTTAAAGGTAGTACAAGTTATATTGCATTAGCTTTAGACTTAACTATCAAAGAAATTGAAAAAATAGTTTACTTTCATTCTTATGTTGTAATTAGTCCAGGTGATTATAAAGATTTACACTATAAACAATTATTGGAAGGATATGAATGGAGGGCATTAGAAGATAATTTGTATCCACAGTCCTCTAATCTATTTGGTATAGAAGTTAGTATTGGAGCTGAAGCAATTTATAAATTATTACAAGATATAGACTTAAAAGCAACAGTTGATATATTACGTGAAGACGCTTTAAAACCACCAAAAACTTCAAAAATTTTGTCTCCTAAATTTAGTAAAAAAATGAAAAGATTGCGTTTGTTAGAAAATTTTTTATCAACAGGCGCTGATCCTGCATGGATGGTTTTTTTAGTAATTCCTGTTATACCTCCTGACTTAAGGCCTATGGTCCAACTAGATGGTGGTAGATTTGCTACTGCTGATTTAAATGAATTTTATAGGCGAATAATTAATCGTAATAATAGATTATCGAGGTTAAAAGCAATTTTAGCTCCTGAAATTATTGTACGGAATGAAAAAAGAATGCTTCAAGAAGCAGTAGATGCATTAATGGATAATGGAAGAAGAGGTAGAACTGTAGTGGGAGCCAATAATCGTCCTTTAAAATCTTTATCTGATATTATTGAAGGAAAACAAGGAAGATTTAGGCAAAATTTATTAGGTAAAAGAGTTGATTATTCCGGCAGATCAGTTATTGTCGTTGGCCCAACATTAAAGTTGCATCAATGTGGGCTTCCCAGAGAAATGGCGTTGGAGCTTTTTCAGCCATTTGTTATTCATAGATTAATTGTTCAAGGACTAGTAAACAATATAAAAGCTGCTAAAAAATTAATACAAAAAAATGAAAAAATTGTATGGAATGTTTTGGAAGAAGTAATTCATGGTCATCCAGTTTTATTAAATAGAGCTCCTACTTTACATAGATTAGGAATACAAGCTTTTGAGCCTATTTTAGTAGAAGGTCGTGCTATAAAGTTACACCCATTGGTTTGTCCAGCTTTTAATGCTGATTTTGATGGCGACCAAATGGCAGTACATATCCCATTATCATTAGAAGCTCAGGCTGAGGCAAAATTATTAATGCTTGCCCCTCATAACTTTCTTTCGCCTGCAACAGGTAATCCTATTTTAATGCCGAGTCAAGATATGGTACTTGGTTGTTATTATCTTACTACGAATAATCCTTCTGCAAATAAAGGCATGGGACAATATTTTTATAGCTTAGATGATGCTCTAATGGCTTATGAGCAAAAACAAATTGGTTTACATTCTCTAATTTGGGTACGTTTTGAAGGGGTTGTTGAAGATTTTGATAATCAAGTTGAAATTAATAAAGAAGATATTAATGAATATACTAAAATATTTAATAATCGTATAGTTAAATATGATATCAATAACCAAATTATTGCACAATATATCAGAACTACTGTTGGTCGTATTATATTCAATAAAGTAATATCAAAGTCATTAATTTCTGAATAAACTTCATATATATAGGCATAATAAATAATGAAAAAAAATATTACATATCCTCATTTTTCTAATAAAGTAATAGATAAAAATCAATTAAAGAGGCTTATTACATGGGCTTTTCGAAATTATGGTATAGCACGTGCTGCTAATATGGCAGATAATTTAAAGGATTTAGGCTTTTATTATGCAACTAAAGCAGGCATTTCATTAAGTGTAGAAGATTTACGTATACCTCCCAGTAAACAAAAGCTATTAGATATAACATTAGATAATATCACTAATACTGATAATCGTTATAAAAAAGGAGAAATTACTGTAGTAGAGAGGTTTCAAAAGGTAATTGATACATGGAATTATGCTAGCGAAACATTAAAAAAGCAAGTCATTGAATACTTTCGTCATACTGATCCATTAAATTCTATATATATGATGGCATTTTCAGGCGCTAGAGCTAATATTTCTCAAGTAAGACAATTGGTGGGGATGAGAGGTCTTATGGCTGATCCACAAGGCCAAATTATTGATTTGCCAATCTCTAGTAATTTTAGAGAAGGTTTAACTATTACAGATTACTTTATTTCATCTTATGGTGCTCGCAAAGGATTAGTTGATACAGCTTTACGTACTGCCGATTCAGGATATCTGACTCGTCGATTAGTAGATGTAGCACAAGATGTGATTATTCGAGAGTATGACTGTAAAACTTCTCAAGGCATTTTAATTGAAGAAATGGTAGATAATGAAAAAATTTTAATTAGTTTACATCAAGCTTTAGTTGGTAGAATATTAGCAGAAGATATAATTGATATTAAGTCTTCTAAATTAATAGCACGTTCTCAGCAATATATAGATCCTATATTAGCAGATGAATTAGTTCATTTGAAATTTAAAAAAATATTAGTAAGATCTCCTTTAACTTGTGCTTCTATACGTTCAGTATGTCAATTATGTTATGGATGGAATTTAGCTCATGGTAAAATGGTAGATCTTGGTGAAGCTGTAGGTATTATTGCTGCACAATCTATAGGAGAACCAGGCACACAATTAACAATGCGTACTTTTCATACGGGTGGTGTTTTTACAGGTGAGTTATCACAGAATGTTATTAGTCCTTATAATGGATTAATTGAATATCCTGATAATGTAAATTTTTATCAAACTCGTACTAGACATGGTGATTCTGCTGTGTTAGTTGGTTCTGACTGTAAAATAAAAATAATATTTAACAAAATAGATAATTATTATATTAATTTAACTAAAGGATCTTTATTAATTATTCCAAATAAACATTCTGTGAAAAAAGGAGATGTGATTGCAGAGTATCCATTAAGTAATCGAATCATTACGGAAAGAGCTCAAAAATCTGTTCTTGCTGATTTTTCTGGTAGTGTACATATTAAAAAGTCTACTAACACTAAATTGTCAGAATTTAATAGCTTAAATAGTGAAGATAATGGAAGAGTTGTCTGGATTTTATCAGGTCAAGTTTATAATCTTCCTAATAATGCTAAATTAGTTGTTAAAGCTAATCAATATATTCAAGAAAATGATTTATTAGCTAAGATACAAATGGTTAGCAATTATAATGGCCGTATTTACTTAAATAATAAATTAGACAAATCAATAAATAATAAACTTTTATTAATTACTTCTTCTAAATTATTCAACAATATAAGAGCTATTTTAGATTTACACGATGATTTTAAACAATATATTTTACATGTTGATGATTGTGATAAATTTTTACTTAAAGTAGAACTAAATAAAAGATTATTTAATAACCAAATTATTGGAGATTTAATTACCAATATATATAAAACAACAACTGGAGGTATTATTAAATATTTAGATTTATCAATTACATCTAAAAAAGATTTAGATAATAAAAAGGATTATTATACTATTTCAGGATCAGGGTATATATTATGGATTTCAGAAGAAACACATGAAATAAATAAGGATATTTCTCTATTATTAGTGAAACATGGACAATTTGTAGAAGCTGGTACAGAAATTGTAAAAAATATTTTTGCTAATAATTGTGGCTTTTTGGAAGTTGTGCATAAGGATGGAATAATACGCGAATTGATTATTAAACCTGGCAAATTATATGAAATTATTGATCATGAAAAATATAAAAAAATGAATAAAAGCAGAGGTTTTCTGCGTCCTGGAGAAAAATTATTTAAAGAAATTCAAGTAAATAAGTTAGTATACTGGGAATTTATGTTTATTGAAGATAAATATTATATTTTAATTAGACCTGTATTGGTTTATTCTGTTCCTTCTAAAGAAATATTATTTAATATATCTAATAAATCATTTGGTATAAGTATGGTTAATTTAGAATTTATAAGAAAAACAAATTTTCGAGATGGTGAACGAGTAAAATCTATTGTTGGAGTTAATTTAATTACTGCTCATTTAATTATTAAAATAAATAATACAGCGTTAGGTCTAAATTGTTCATGTCAATTAGAGGATGAATCAAATTCTAACTCACTGTTATTCAAATTAATTACATGTGAAACATTAGTAATTAAAGATAATAATTTGAGTTATGATGATAATTTATATATTAAAACTAATGTTTTAGTTAATAATGGTGAAAAAGTAAATGTGGGAACAATTATTTCGCAAACAGAAATTTTTTCATCTATTGGAGGTAAGATTGAATACATTAAACAAAATCCAACATCTAATTTTCGCCTTTTATTAGTGAGTCAATTAGATACAAGAATTTTTAAAATAAATAATAATCAAAGCTTAAAAGTTAAACTTAATGACTGGGTTTATGCTGGAGATAATATTGCTACTAATTTAATTACCTATGATTCTGGTAAAGTTATTTCTATTCAAGATAATCAAATTACATTACGGATTGGTCAGCCTTATTTAATTTCTGCAGGTTCTGTTTTACACATAGAAAATGATACATTAGTTCAAAGAGGAGAGAATATTGCTACTATTATTTTTGAAAGAGTAAAAACAGGAGATATAGTGCAAGGCTTACCAAGAATAGAAGAAATTTTAGAAGCTCGTAAAAAATTAGATAATTCTTTCAATCCACATTTCATGCTTGAAGCTAAATTTCGGTTTTATCTAAATCAAGGTTTAACTTTATATAATGCTACTAGATTAAGTGTTTTAGAAATACAATTATTTTTAGTGAAGGAAATACAGCTAGTTTATCAATCTCAAGGTGTAGATATTGCAGACAAGCATATAGAAGTAATAGTAAGACAAATGACTTCAAAAATTAAAATTGAGAATGGTGGTGATACAGACTATTTACCAGGTGAAATTGTTGAATTACAAAAAATTGAATTACTTAATAACTCTTTGAGCTTAATTAATAAAATACCTTGTTCATATCATCCAATTTTATTAGGAATAACTAAAGCATCTCTAAATACAGAAAGTTTTATTTCAGCGGCAAGTTTTCAAGAAACAACAAAAGTCTTAACAGATGCAGCAATTTCAGGAAAATTAGATTGGTTAAGAGGATTAAAAGAAAATGTTATTATTGGTCGTTTGATACCAGCAGGTACAGGTTTTAATACTTACAATAAATCTTCATTTATAAATGATAAAATTCATGATATAGATGAATTAAAATTAACTAATACAAATAGTGCGGAAAAATTTGAAGATATTATTCTTGATGACAGGATTGCTCGTAATTATTCTTTATAAAATATGTTTTTCTTAAATTATAGCATTAATCTATTAATATTTTATGTTATTATAAATTAGTGAGTTTAATTTATATTTGAATATTAGTAAATAGTTAATTCGTAATTTTTAGTATAAAATTTAAGCTATGTCAATTGTATCTTTAGAAGAATTATTAGAAGCTGGTGTTCACTTTGGTCATCAATCAAGAAGATGGAATCCTAAAATGTTTCCATATATATATACAGAACGGAATGGAATTCATATAATAGATTTAGTACAAACAGCGCAATTATTGAATGAAGCTTGTGCATTTATTAAAAATGCAGCAAGTGAAGGTAAAACATTTTTATTTCTGGGAACTAAACGTCAAGCAGCAAGTATTATTGCACGAGAAGCTATTCGTTCTAATTCTTATTATATTAATCAAAGATGGCTTGGTGGTATGCTTACTAATTGGATTACAATTAAGTCTAGGGTTGAAAGACTAAAGTATTTAGAAAATCAAGAAAATTCTGGTTCAATTGATATATTACCGAAAAAAGAAGCTTCAATGCTGCGAAGAGAATTAGAAAAACTAAAAAAGCATTTAAATGGAATTAAATCAATGAAAAAACTTCCTGACCTAGTTGTTATCGTTGATCAAAAAAGGGAAACAACTGCTATTCAAGAATGTATTAAATTAGGTATACCAACAATTTGTATTTTAGATACAAATTGTAATCCAGAAATTATTGATGTACCTATACCAGCTAATGATGATGCAATTAGATCTATTAAATTAGTTATTAGTAAATTAGCAGATGCAATTTTGGAAGGAACAAATGATATAGAATAAGATAATTTAATAATTGCGTTTTTCATATATAACAATTATATTGAGATATGATTTTTATACTAATAAGGAAAGAAAATGATTGAAGATACTGCTATTGAAAAAATTAAAGAATTAAGGTCTAAAACAGGAGCAGGTATAACAGATTGTAAAAGAGCTTTAGAAGATTCAAAAGGACATATTAATATAGCGATTGATAATTTAAGGAAAAAAGGGTTAGCTTCTGCAGATAAAAAATCCAGTAGGATAGCTGCTGAAGGTATTATAGAGAGTTATATTCATTCAGGAGCTAGAATTGGTGTATTAGTAGAAATGAATTGTGAAACAGATTTTGTTGCTAGAGAGACTAAATTTAAAGAATTAGCAAAAAATATTGCGATGCAAATAGCTGCTTCACCTAATATTCAATTTGTATCCACTCAGAGTATACCTCAAGATGTAATTAAACATGAAATAAGCATAGAGAGTGCAAAAGATGATTTAATTAATAAGCCAAATGAAATAAAACAAAAAATTTTAGCTGGTAGGATAGACAAGAGATTAAAAGAATTAAGTTTAATAGACCAATTATTTATTAAAGATTCAAGTATATCCATTGAAGATTTAATAAAACAACATATCTCATTATTAGGAGAAAATATAAAAATTAGACGATTTGAAAGGTTTATTTTGGGAGACGGATTAGAAAAAAGAAATGATGACTTTGCTAATGAAGTAGCTAAAATAATTAAAGATAATTAGATTGAATAATTATATGTTTATAAAAAATTTTAAAATATATTTGTTTATATTGATAATTGATGCTAATAAAGTTAAATAATTAATATAACAAGATATAATAAACTATGATAGTAATATTATATATTAAATAAATTTTGACAATCAATTCAGCTATACATGTATTATCAAAACACTAAACTTATGGACTTGTTTGCTATCATTTCTTCTGTAGAAGTTGGTAAGCATTTATATTGGACGATAGGTAATTATAAAATTCATGGACAAGTTTTTATTGTTTCATGGCTTGTAATTACTATTTTAGTTAGTTTAGCAATTGTTGGTACTAGAAATCTACAAAGAGCTCCACAAAAATTGCAAAATTTTATGGAATTTATTTTAGAATTTTTACAAGATATTGCAAAAAATCAGATAGGAGAACATGAATATCGTTTTTGGGTACCTTATATTGCAACTATTTTTTTATTTATTTTAGGTAGTAATTGGGCAGGAGCTTTAATTCCATGGAAATTAATTAGTTTGCCTGAAGGTGAACTTGCGGCACCAACAAATGATATTAATACTACTGTAGCATTATCTTTATTAACATCAATAGCATATTTTTATGCAGGTTTAAGTAAAAATGGATTAGGATATTTTTCGAGATATATTGAGCCAACACCTGTATTATTACCTATTAATATTTTAGAAGATTTTACTAAGCCATTATCTTTAAGCTTTCGCTTATTTGGAAATGTTTTAGCCGATGAATTAGTTGTGTCTGTATTTACTCTTCTAGTACCAATCTTAATCCCATTGCCAGTTATGATTTTAGGTCTATTTGCAAGTTCTATTCAAGCATTGATATTTTCGACTTTATCTGCTGCTTATATAGGAGAAGCAATGGAAGGGCATGGAGAAGAATAAAAAAATACAAGATTATTTTTAAAAAACTTATCAATAATGATACTATTATTATGAAATCTGTTAATTTTCTATATTTTTAATTGAATATAAATATAAGTATGGATTCTATTGTTTCTGCTGCATCTGTCGTAGCTGCTGGTTTAGCTGTAGGTTTAGCTGCAATTGGTCCTGGTATTGGTCAGGGCAGTGCTGCTGCAAATGCTGTTGAAGGTATTGCAAGACAACCAGAAGTTGAAGGAAAGATTCGGGGCACACTCCTATTAAGTTTAGCATTTATGGAGTCATTAACAATTTATGGCTTAGTAGTAGCATTATCATTATTATTTGCTAATCCTTATACAGGCTAATTGGTTGACGCTTAGTTTTATTTTTTAATAAACTAAGCGTTTTCTTAATGTAAAATTTTGTTTTGATTAACTTTATCTTATTTGAATTATATACAAAGAATGCATAATTTATTAATTTCATTAGCTTTGCAAGAATCTTCTTCAGATCAAGGAGGTCTTTTTGACTTTAATGCGACATTACCATTAATGGCTTTACAGTTTTTAGCTTTAACGATTATTTTAAATATTATTTATTATAAGCCATTAAGTAATATTTTAGATGAAAGAGATGAATATATTCGTAATAGTTTAACTGCTGCTTCTGCAGCTTTAGATCGTGCTAATGAGTTAACTTCACAATATGAATATGATTTAGCAGAATCTAGAAAAAAAGCTCAAAGTATTATTAAGCAAGCTCAGCTAGAGGCTCAAAATATGGTTGCTGATCAAATTCAAGAAGCCCAAAAAGATGCCAATCAATTGATTTCTAATGCTTATAATCAATTGAATGTTCAGAAGCAACAGGCATTACAAAATTTAGAACAAGAAATAGATGTATTAAGTGATCAAATACAACTTAAGTTATTGAATGATTAAATATAAAAATATAACTACATCATATCTTGAAATCTGTGGAGAAATATTATGTATAATAATTATTCAATAGTAACTTTAATATGTGAAGAAAATGAAAAAATGAATAATGTAAGTTTAAATACTAATTTTTTAGAGGCAAATGTTCTCAATATTTTACTTTTATTATTTGGTTTAATTTATGTTTTAAAGCAATTTTTAGGTTCTATATTAATAACACGACAAGAAAAAGTTTTGTTTGCTATTCGTGAATGTGAAGAAAGATTGCAACAAGCTAATAATCGATTAAATGAATCAGAAAAACAATTAAATCAAACTCAAACAATTATTGATAAAATATTAAATGAAGCTGAATTAACAGCGAATAAAGTAAGTCAATCAATATTAGATCAAGGTAAAATTGAAGTTGATAAATTAATTAATTCTAGCAAAGCTAGTATTCTGGTTGCAGAAAATCAAATTAAGCAACAAATAAAACAACAAATAACATCTTTAGCTATTCAAAAAGTTAGTATACAATTAAAATCTGTCATGGATGAATCAATAAAATCAAAATTAGTAGATACTAATATCAAAAAACTTAAGGGAGAGATATGAGTCAAAATGTGTTATATAAGATAGCTAATCCATATGCTGAAGCATTATTAGAATTATCTCAATTAAATAATGTAATTCAACAGACATCTCAAGATCTTTCTTTTATATCACAAATGATGATAGATTCACCTGAATTAAAATCATTTTTATCTAATCCACTAATTGCTGTACATTTAAAAAAAAATGTACTAAATCAAGTTGTTTCAAGTCAAATAAGTGATTATGTACTCAAATTTTTATTTGTTTTAATTGATCGTCGTAGAATTTTTTTATTAGACGTAGTAATTGAAAAATATTTTAATTTAGTATATGAAGCTGAAGCTACAGTTGTTGCAGAAATATCAACTGTCACTAATTTAACTGAATTACAACAAAATAATTTAATTGAAAAAATTAAAATTATGACTAATGGTACACAAGTTAAATTAATTGCCAATATTGATGCAAGTTTAATTGGTGGATTTATTCTTAAAATAGGATCTAAAGTAATTGATGTAAGCCTACGCGGTAAACTTCAACAAATCGCGTTTTATTTAGAAACAAATTAATAAACATATTTTTATTATAATCATTACAATTATATGGTAAATATTAGACCGGACGAAATTAGTAACATTATACGCCAACAAATTGATAGTTATGATCAACAAGTACAAGTCGCAAATATAGGTACTGTTTTACAAGTAGGTGATGGTATAGCACGAGTTTATGGCTTAGATGAAGTTATGGCCGGTGAATTACTGCAATTTGAAGATAAAGAGCAAACTATTGGAATTGCTTTAAATTTAGAAAGTGATAATGTTGGCGTTGTGTTAATGGGTGATGGTAGAGGTATTTTGGAAGGTAGTTCAGTAAAATCAACTGGCAAAATTGCTCAAATTCCTGTTGGAGATAATTTTCTTGGTAGAGTAGTCAATGCATTAGCAAAACCAATTGATGCAAAAGGGATTCCTGCAACAGAAGATACCCGATTAATTGAATCTTATGCACCAGGTATTATTGGAAGACAGTCTGTGTGTGAACCTTTGCAAACAGGTATTACTGCAATTGATTCTATGATACCAATTGGTAGAGGTCAAAGAGAACTCATTATTGGAGATAGGCAGACAGGTAAAACTACTGTTGCATTAGATACAATTATTAATCAAAAAGGTCAGGATGTTATTTGCGTATATGTCGCTATAGGACAAAAAGCATCATCAGTTGCTCAAGTAGTATCGACATTAGAAGAAAAAGGTGCTTTAGAATATACTATTATTGTTACAGCTAATGCTGACGAACCTGCAACTCTACAATATATTGCACCATATACAGGTGCAGCATTAGCTGAATATTTTATGTATAAAGGAAAGGCAACTTTAGTAATTTATGACGATTTAACAAAACAAGCTCAAGCTTATCGCCAAATGTCATTGTTGTTACGTCGTCCTCCTGGAAGAGAGGCGTATCCTGGAGACGTATTTTATTTACATTCAAGACTTTTAGAAAGAGCTGCCAAATTAAACCAAGAATTAGGTGGTGGTAGTATGACTGCATTACCAATTATTGAAACACAAGCTGGTGATGTATCTGCTTATATACCAACTAATGTCATTTCTATAACAGATGGTCAAATCTTTTTATCAGGAGATCTTTTTAATTCAGGTATTAGACCAGCTATAAATGTGGGTATTTCTGTATCTCGAGTAGGATCTGCGGCTCAAATTAAAGCAATGAAGCAAGTTGCTGGTAAATTGAAGCTAGAACTCGCTCAATTTGCTGAACTTGAAGCTTTTTCTCAATTTGCATCTGATTTAGATAAAGCCACTCAAAATCAATTAGCTAGAGGTCAACGTTTAAGAGAAATTTTAAAACAAGCACAAAACTCACCTATTCCAGTAGAAGAACAAACAGCTATTATTTATACTGGTATTAATGGTTATTTAGACACAATTGATTTATCTAAAGTCAAGGACTTCATCTTAGCTTTACGAGAAGACTTACGTAATTCTAAGCCAGAATTTGGTGAAAGTATTCGTAATAGTAAAAAATTAAACTCTGATGCAGAAGAGATATTAAAAAAAGCAATAAAAGATGTAACTCAAGCATTTTCAATATAAAAGAATATAATTATTAATTAGTTAGGATAAACTATTCATATTTATGATATTTTTATCCTATTTTAAATTATTCTCAATTTATTGAAGAGTTAATATATTGATAGCCATATTTTTCTAATTGCTCTACTATTGTAAAATCGCCTGTATGTATAATATTACCTTCTTTCATAATATGAACATAATGAGGTTTAATATAGTCTAATAATCTTTGATAATGAGTAATTAATATAATTGCTTTATTTTGATTTTGAAAATTATTAATAGTATTAGAGATAACTTTTAAAGCATCAATATCTAAACCAGAATCAGTTTCATCTAAAAGTGATAGTTTGCTATCCAATAAAGACATTTGTAAAATTTCGTTTTTCTTTTTTTCTCCTCCAGAAAAACCTTCATTAACATTTCTATTTAAACATGAAGACTCCATTTCAATCTCATGAATTTTTTTATTAATAATATCTAAAAAAGACAAAGGGTCTAATTCATTTTCATTTTGAAAATTTTTTTTAGCATTATAAGCTGTTCTTAAAAAATCAGCATTACTTACTCCAGGAATTTCAATAGGATACTGAAAAGCTAAAAATATACCATAATGAGACCTTTCTTCTGGTGTCATATACGTAATATCTTGGCCATCAAATATTATCTGGCCTTGTATAATTTTATATTTAGGATGACCGGCAATAACCTTGGCTAGTGTACTTTTGCCTGAGCCATTTTTTCCCATAATTGCATGAATTTCTCCAGAATTGATTGATAAATTTAGATTTTTAATAATTACTGTATTATTAATTTGTACCTGTAAATTTTTTATACTTAAAATATTTTTTGTAGTCATAGTTCTTTTTATATATAAAATTAATATTAACCGATTGTACCTTCCAGCTTTAAACTAAGTAATTTATCTGCTTCCATCGCAAATTCCATTGGTAAATCATTCAGTACATCTCGACAAAAACCACTAATCATCAAACTAATTGCATCTTCTAAATGAATACCTCTTTGTAAAAAATAAAAAATTTGTTCTTCACCTATTTTGCATGTTGAAGCTTCATGCTCAAGTTTGATATAAGGATTTTGAATTTGAATATATGGAAAAGTATTTGCTTTTGATGTATTACTTAACAATAAAGAGTCGCATTGAGAATAGTTTCTAGAATAATATGCTTTAGGTCCTATTTTTACAAGACCTCTATAGCTATTCACTGAGTATCCAGCTGATATACCTTTTGATATAATTTTACTTTTAGTATATTGCCCTAAGTGAATCATTTTGCTTCCTGTGTCAGCCTGTTGATAATTATTTGTTAATGCTATTGAAGAAAATTCTCCATTAGAATTATCTCCTACTAAAACACAACTAGGATATTTCCATGTAATTGCAGAACCTGTTTCTACTTGTGTCCACATTATTTTAGAGTTTTTTCCAACACAAACTCCTCTTTTAGTCACAAAATTATAAATTCCACCTTTTCCTTCATTATTTCCTGAATACCAATTTTGAACTGTAGAATACTTAATAGTTGCATTCTCTAAAGCAACAAGTTCAACAACTGCTGCATGTAATTGATTTTTATCAAACTGTGGTGCCGTACATCCTTCTAAATAACTAACATAACTATTTTTATCTGCAATAATTAATGTTCTTTCAAATTGGCCTGATTCTTTATTGTTAATACGAAAATATGTAGATAGTTCTAAAGGACAATGTACGTTAGGTGGTATATAACAAAATGAGCCGTCACTAAAAACAGCTGAATTTAATGCTGCAAAAAAATTATCTCCTGTAGAAACAACAGAACCTAAATATTTATTTATTAATTCTGGATAATTCTTTATTGCTTCTGTCATTGAACAAAAAATAACACCAAATTCAGCAAGTTCTTTTTTAAATGTTGTTGCTATTGATGTGCTGTCAAAGACAGCATCTACTGCAATATTACTGAGTCTTTTTTGTTCTTGTAAAGAAATTCCTAACTTATCAAATGTCTTCAGAATTTCTGGATCTACTTGTTCTAAACTATCAATTGTTTTTTTGTACTTGGGTTTAGAGTAATACACAATATTATTATAGTTGATATCTGTATATTTTAATTTACTCCAATTTGGCTGCTGCATTTTTTGCCATTTATTATATGCTTTTGTTCGGAAGTTTTGTATATAGCTAGGTTCATTTTTAGATTGAGAAATTAATTCTATAATGTCAATATTTAAACCTTTAGGAAATGATTCTGAATCAACTTGTGTATGAAATCCATATTTATAAGGTTGATTAATAATTTTGTTTAAATTAATAGATGTTTGTGTTTTTGTATCACTAGTGTCCATGATAATAAATTATTTTATTAATAATAAATTAAAGTAAAAAGTTTTATATATTCTATAATAACAATTATTGTATAAGTTGTATCAATTACTCATAAGATAAAAAAATGTATATTTCATTTCTTTACTATATAATACGTACGTTATATTTTTGATATTATCAATAACCTGATTGATACAAAATATACAATAATATATATATATTATATATTTATTATTTACTTTACTTATCTTTCTAAGCTTTAAACTAATTATATTATTTTTAAATTTATTCATTGTAATACATAATAATTGTGAAGATAAAAAACAAGAAGAAACGAATAATATGTTAAATAAATTTTTATTTTTTTTATTATCTAGGGAATAATTTGTGATAGGTAATAGTGTAAGAATAATATGTTCAAATTGAGTAGTAGTAAATATTATATGTAATACAGCAATAGTATTACAAAGAAAAAAGAAAGTTTTGATTAAAATATTAGAAATCCAATAAAATTGAAAAGTTATAATAATTGATGAATTATAGATATAAAAATAAGGATAAATCATTTTAATGTATTTATAATTTTTTAAGAGAGTTGGTTTAGATGTGAAAGTTAATGTTATAAGTGTTATGATATATATGAAAGAGATGGATAGTAATTTATTTTTATATTTATATAAGTGTTGAAATAATCTAGAATAAATCATGAAAAACATAGATAATATGATTAAAATTATATAAGGTTTGTATAAAATACTGAGTAAATACAATAAAATAAATAATATTTTATATTTTGTTTTGATTTGATGTATATAACTAATAGGTGAATATAAGTATTGACGATAAGGAGATAAATTAATTATGCTCATTGAAATTTTCTGTGGTATTCTATAAAATAAAATAAATAAAGCTAATCAAAGACATGATTTCTATATTTTATATTATTATAATATTAGGGTAGATGGCGAAATTGGTATACGCATCACATTCAAAATGTGACAACTATGAGTTATGAGGGTTCAAATCCCTCTCTACCTATATATACATTAACATTATTTATTTTTATATTATACTTAAGGCATTAATTATATGACTTTATTAGTACTAGGTGGTACGGGTACATTAGGGAGACAAATTGTAAGAAGAGCTTTAAATGAAGGATTTCAAGTCAAATGTTTTGTTAGAAATTTTCGCAAAGCTGCGTTTTTAAAAGAATGGGGTGCACAATTAGTGTATGGTGATTTAAGAATATTAGAAACAATACCTTTAGCCTTATTTGGTATTACAGCAATTATAGATGCCTCAACAGCAAGACCATCAGATTTATATAATGCAAGAAAAATTGATTTAATGGGTAAATATGCATTAATTGATGCAGCGGAAAAAGCTGAAATCAAACATTTTATTTTCTTTTCTATTTTAAATGTACATAAATATCCTGAGATACCATTAATGAAATGGAAATTATGTGTTGAATATAAATTGATGCAATCTACAATAAATTATACAATATTTAATTTATCAGGCTTTTTTCAGGGTCTTATTCCTCAATATGCTTTACCTATTTTAGATAAAAAACCTATTTGGCTTACAGGTGAATCAACTTCTATTAATTATATTAATACGGAGGATGCAGCTAGATTAAGTATTAAGAGTTTATCAATAAATAAAACAAAGAAAAAAATACTTCCATTAATTGGGTTAAAAGCTTGGACATCTTTAGAAATTATTAAATTATGTGAAAAATTGTCTGGTCAACGCTCTAACATTTCAATTGTCCCATTAAATATATTAAAATTATTTAAATATTTTACTAGTTTATTTCAATGGACTTGGAATATTTCAGATAGATTAGCCTTTGTAGAAGTTTTATCTATTGGAGATGAGTTTAATGATAATATGACAGCAGTAACATTGTTATTGAAAATTCATTTTAAAGAAATTGAATCATTAGAAAATTATTTGCAAGAGTATTTTTCAAAAATTATGAAAAAATTAAAAGAATTGAATTATCAATCATTAGATAATAAACAAGATATTAAGAACACAAAATTTTAAAATATATTTAAATTTAATAAATAAAATACGGATCATAATTAAATATGAATTTATCTGTTATTACAGCTCAGATTATTAGCAAGCCTAAAATACTAAACGTACAACAGAAAACTATTATATATATGAATGTTATTATTCCTAACGAAAAAAAAAATCTTGCTTTTTATAATATTTATGTTTATAGTTTAATCCATAAATATGATAAATTCTGTGAATTATATCAAGTTAAAGATATTGTTATTTTAAAAGGACATATATATATAAAACAAAATCCAAATAATATATTAAAGTCATATAATTATATAACAATGAAGATAGATGATATTCAACCGTATATAAGATACATTAAATAATCGATAATTTTTGTAATTAAATTGTAATTATTTTTTTTCTTTATATTATTTTATAATAATAGTTATTATCTTTTTTATTTTCAAGGAATTTATTAATGTTCACTTTAAAAATATTTGTATACACAACAGTGATTTTCTTTATATCTCTATTTTTCTTTGGTTTTCTTTCTAACGATCCCTCTAGAAATCCTAATAGAAAAGATTTAGAGTAATATTCTTAATGCTAGTGGTTAAATTTCATTTATTTAACTAATAGCATTAAGCTACTAGTTATACTTACTTATAATATTTTAATATAAGATGATATGCTAATATAGAGGTATTTATCATGTTGTTTTAGAAAGCCTATAACTAAAAAAAAATTTGTGCTAATTATATACAAAACTTCTTCAAATATGATTGCATTATTTATATATATTACTTTGATCGTATTTTTTTCATTTTTTTGAAACTTATATATAAACTTATTATTATCATATTTTTTATTAATTATTTGATCTGTTTCATTGAATATGTAAATAGATTCTTTTAAAGTATTGTACCTAATTTGATATATTTCTTTATTATCTATATTTATAAAGTTTTTATAGTTATGTATTTTCTTAGTTTTTATATTATATAGTGTTTGTTGATATTTCCAATTACCTTCGATTCTATTTAGTAAACTTGTATTCATATTTCATTAATAAATTAAACAGAAAATTTATCCATGAATAGATAAATTTGTCTTTTCATATTTATTATGTATTCTAAACGAATATATGTGATTTGTTTAAATGGAATATTTATTTGTAATCCTAGACCTAAAAAATTCTTTAAATTATGTAAATCAAATATACGTTCGGGATAATTAAGAAAATATATGTAATTGTTAAAAATATATATTTTATTATATTTATTAATATGAAAAGAATAATTAACATATAAGTCAATATATGACTTGCAAAAACGATAGTTTAAATTATTCACTTTTTTAGTTAATATTTTCAATATATTTAACTTTATTTCAATATTACATAAGTTTTCTTTAATTTGTACAATAAATTTATTATTAATATACAGTTTGAATAATTGAGAATATAATTTAATATATCTATAATCAATATTATTAAAATCAAAATAGAGACAATACTGCGTGTTAATAATAAAATAATTAATTATGTTAAGAATTTGAAGATAGTAATGATTAGTTATTTGAACTTTATAATATAAGATGTGAGATAATTTTTCTCGCTTATACTTTTGTAATAATTTATCTTGATAATATTTGAATTTATTAATTGAAATATAATTACTATAATAATTATTAACTAAATAATATATTCTTTGTATACATTTTATATATTGACTGATACAAGATTCATTATTAATTTCAAAACTTATCAAATGTATAAGAAATATTTGTTGTGGTATATTTATTAATGTATTTTTGAACCATATTAAGCTAAATGAATATATCAAATGACTATAATGATAAATCAATAAATTAAATGAATGCAAATATTGATAAACATCCGAATTCATAAAATATATTTTAAAAAATAGTAAAATATAATTGATTATATGTATTTTGATCTTGAGAATATATTTTAAGTTATATTGGTAAATGATTATATTTTTTAATTTCCACATACTCAAGACATATTCTATTTTATAATTTTTTAAAGAATTATACATAGAATAAAATATATCAGGTATATATTTGATGTGAATAGATTGTTCTGATTTAATCAAATATTTTATACTAATATCTAATCCTTTTTTCTTAGCAATTACTTTATATGAAATATCTTCAAGTATATATTTATTTTTTATTTTTTGAATAGTTGTATCTAAATTGTTTTTATTCAGTACATGTCTATATAATACTTCTATATCTCGTTCTATTCCATTGTTAATAAATAAATAATTTTTAACTTTTTTCTTATTGGTACAAATGATATTGCTGGAAAGAACATTGCCTTCCATAATTATTATTTTAATATCGTTAATATGTTTATTGTGCATTAATTTTATTTTAACCCATTCAAAACCTTGTAATTTATACCATAAACAAATAGCTTGAAGTGACTTGTTTAATAACTTATAATTTATAGGCAAACCTAAATGTTTATTTAGTACTTGCTGTAATTTATTAGAAGAAATGATTAAATGAGATTGTTGATCAATTGTAATAGATTTAATGATTGGATTACATTCAAGAAATAATTGATAATATTTTTTATTATTAATAATAATTTTTGCATAATTGATAGAATGAATAAATCCTGATATCTTTAATATATTTAAGTGTTTTAGCGTAAATTTGCTTTTATCCTTTTCTATATACTTTAAAAAATTACTAAAAACAGTGTAAAATTCTCTTCTTGCTATCTCCTTATTAAATTTTACAAAAGAAATTTTTTTTATAGAACAAATATTTTTACTTTTACTCGTAATATATAAAATATTGATATTAAAAGCTAAATATTCTTTATCTATTTTATATAAATAATTAAAAAATAGTGATAATATAACAAAAGTATAAATAAGAATACAAATAAATATATGAAAAACAGATAGATAATAGTTAAAATTTATAAGATAATATTGTACAGATATCATGATAAAAAGAAAAAAATAATTATGATGTAATTTACTAATGTTCAGTATAAGATGAAAATATTATCATATAATTACAATAAATATCAGTATGAAATATTGGAATTTAAAAAAAATTAATCAATTAACTTTAGATAAAACAGGTATTATACCGCGTTCTATAAGTAAAATAGTTGAACGATTTAAAAAAGAACTAAATCCAAATTCAGAAGGTGAAGCGATTGAAGAATTTAAAGTTGCTAGATATCAAACATTAACATCAATTAGGTATATAATTATTTTACTTATAATGCCAATTTTAATAAATCAAATTTCAAAAACATTTATTATTGGACCTATTGTAGATTATTGTTGGAATCAAACAGAGCATAATATTTTTATTAATGAATCACAAGAAGAAAGAGCATTTGCTGAATTGGAACGGTTTGAAGAGAAATTACATTTTGATATTTTAATTGGTAAAACTAGTAATAATACAAAAACAGATATAAACACTCAAATTTCAGATAAAGCATTAGAGTTGGCTATTAAATATAATTTAGAAAGTTGTAATGCAATTAAAAATATTGTGTCTGATTGTTTATCTATAACTGTATTTATTTTATTAATTATTATAAGTAAAAGACAATTTTCTATACTTAAATCATTTATTAATGAATTAATTTATGGCTTAAGTGATACAGCTAAGGCTTTTTTAATTATTTTATTTACAGATATGTTTGTAGGTTTTCATTCACCACATGGATGGGAAATTATAATTGAGGCTATTCTGAGACATTTTGGCCTAGCAGAAAGTAGAGAATTTATTTTTATTTTTATTTCTACATTTCCTGTAATTTTAGATACAATCTTCAAATATTGGATTTTTAGATATCTAAACAGAATATCCCCATCTGCTGTTGCAACATATCACAATATGAATGAATAATATTGCTTTTATATTTATTTAATTATAATATATTTATTAAGCATCTGTGGCCGAGAGGCCGAAGGCAGCGGACTCATGTGCGACCCGTTTTTTAGGTGTTAAAAGTTCGAAATACGTTTTTTTAGCTAACTAAATACCAAACTAATTAAGTTCGGAAAACTATATTTTCTTTGCTAAGAATATCTTAGCTATTTTAAATCATAAATATACTCTTTTAGTCGATTTAATTATATTCAAGCCTTACATATATTTAAATTAAGCTGACTAATTGGAAGATTGATATGACTAGGAAAACAAATCTTTGCAAGAAATACTAATCAATAATATTTTAAATATTTGAATTAATATATAAAAAATATTTAAATCCTGTGGCTAAATTATTATGAGTTAATAAAAGCATGATTTCCAAAAGAGATTATTAGTATATAGAAGAAAGTTTAAGTCAATTAATTAATAGAAAATATGGAACGGAGGAATTAAATGATTTAATCTATATAGAAGGCAAAAAAAATCATTTAATAAGAAGTAATAAAAAATATTATCGTTAAAAATATACATATTACACCTAAATAATTAAAAAATATATGATAATTGATTGTCATATAAATATAAATTCAGAATGGCAATACTTACCTTGGAAGCAAATTAACGGACGTCTTATACTAATACAAAAAAAGATTCTTGAAGCTTCTAAGCAATATGATTTAAAGTTATTGAACAATACGCAAAATATTTTACTAAACTCTAGTGAAGTAAGAATATTTGCAATACATAAAATTGTTAATAATATAAATGAATATTATAAGAAATATAATAATGAAAGTTATTTATTTAACGATATAGACAAATATTATCTTTTTAAATATTTGTTCAATCATAATTCATTATTAAAAACAAAATTAAAATTTCTTGCAGAAAAAATTAAAGAATATTTAATCTATCTCTGTATTGGGCCAGAATGGAAAGTAAGACTGAAACCATTCAAATATGCAGAAAATAAAATAAATACTTTTTTAAATAATAATAGACAAACTTTAAATTGGGATAAGATGATCAATAATATAAGATGGTCACCATATATATGTAACCATATATTATATTGGATAAAAAATAAATTTTTTGTTCAATGTGATATATTCAAATATTTGCCAAATTTATTATTGAAAATCTGTGAATTAAATAAAGTCTGGAATAAAATAAAAGCAATAAAGTTTAAATGCCTTGGTTGTTTTTTAAAGAATAAGTATATAAAGCAGAATAGAAAAATACTGTATATGCTATTATTACAAAATAAAGCAAATAAATACTATTATGACTCAGTTAATATTCTTAATCATATTAAATCAAAATTTTATAAAAAAAATTCTTTAAATAGATTGAGATTTAATAGAAGATTATCTTGGTTTAACATTGTAAATATAACTAGTATTGTACTACACAGTAAACTATGTGACTACATATACTTATTAAACTATTCTTTTATTAATACTATTATAAAAAAAATTAATTTTTTATTGTCATACTTAAAAATTAGAAAAAATTATCATTTTGTTATATTTTCAGCACATTATTATAAGCTAGATTTATACAACATATTATATAAAAAAATTACATTAAATTTTTTATATCAATATTTATTTAAAATAGATAGGTAGTAGCCGTATGAAGTGAAAATTTCATGTACGGTTTCGAAAGAGAGGTTTTATAGTTTTAAGAAGCCGACTCTAATAATCCGCCATCCTGCAAAGGACACCGCTGGTTCGAATCCAGCCAGATGCAATATCTTAATTTTTATTAAAGCGGGTAGCGGGAATCGAACCCGCATCATTAGCTTGGAAGGCTAAGGTTTTACCACTAAACTATACCCGCTTATGTCTAAATCATCATATCATATAATGAATATTAATACATATAATACTAATTCAATCCTTCTATAGAAATACCTAAAAATGTAGCTAATGAACTAGCTTGTTCTTCTATTTCAGATAACATTAATGGTTGACCGACACTAGTTAAAGGAATTTCTCTTGAATCCTTCATTTTTAAATAGATTTCTCTTTTAGGAGTTAAACCATCATTAATATTAATTTTTATTGCTTGAATGTCTTTAATAGGATATTGCAATTTCAAAATTCTATTTTTACCAGGAAAACCCATTCTAAAAATTGTTATTAACCCATTTTTTTGGTTAAACTCATTGTAGCCAGAACCAACATTCCAAACAATTGTAAACCATAAAAAAAGACTTATAAGAACTCCTGTTATTCCATAAAATGTCATAATAACACCTTGTGGTAAAAAAGTTAAATTATCAAAATTAGTAAAAGGCGTTAATTGTTTTTGTAAATAACTTGAAATACCCACTAGAAAAAAACTTAACCCACCTAAAAAAATAATAGTTGCCCACCAATAATTGCTGAAACGACGAGATCCTGTAATTGTATCAATTTTTATATTAGACATAGATTTATAATTATTAAATTTAATTTATATTGATTATAATTAAAGAAAAAAGATAATGCATCTAGAAGTAGTGATGATTATCTAAAATTGTTAATTTATTAATTGGATTTAAATTAATTTAATTGCTTGTAAGCTAAAATATAAGCCTAAAGCTAAACTTGTAAAAATACTTATAAATAAAATATAGCTTATTAATATAGTCATTTTTTATTTCTCTGTTATTACTTTTTTATTTATATAATAATATTACAGCATATATTAAAGAAATGTTTAATATTGATCATGAATTAACAAATAATTTGTTATTATATAATTATAATATATATTTTTTTCTGGATTACAGATTTATGCAAGACTTTATTCAACCTTATAACAATGACCCATTTGTAGGAAATTTATCAACACCAGTAAGTACATCTAGCTTTACAAAAGGTTTACTAAGTAATCTACCTGCTTATAGAAGAGGTTTGTCACCTTTATTGAGAGGTTTAGAGATAGGTATGGCTCATGGATATTTTTTAGTTGGTCCTTTTGACAAATTAGGGCCATTAAGAAATACAGATGTAGCACTTTTATCAGGTTTTCTTTCTGCGGTAGGATTAATTATTATCTTAACAACTTGTTTATCTATGTATGGAAGTGTATCTTTTGATAAAGATAATTCTAAAGATTTATTGCAAACATCTGAAGGTTGGGGACAATTTACTGCTGGCTTTCTTGTTGGTGCAGTTGGAGGAGCTGGATTTGCATATTTATTATTAGCAAATATACCTACAATACAAAATTTGGGGTTAAATTTAACATAATAAATAGCTAGTAAAGGGACTTGAACCCATAACCTGCTGATTACAAATCAGCTGCTCTACCAATTGAGCTATACTAGCTTATTAATAGTAAAGCATATTTAATACATATATGTCTTTACTAAAAATATTGCTTTATAAAATATTAACTATCACTTAATTTATTTTGAGCCATATTAATATTGCAATCTATATAATAATGTATAGTCTGATCTAAACATATAGAAGACCAACCAACAGGTGTTTCGTATGCTAAATCATCTGTTATATTCTCTACTTTATCATCATTATATAGTTCAAAATTATCATGATCATATAAGTGTGTAGATTGCATATTTTTTCTCCCAAAACTTTTTTACTATAAATATCTTCTATAAGAGTATATAAAATAAATCATAGCATAGATTATATAAAATGTCACTATTAATTTATATTTTTTTGTAAATATATGATTTAAGATTTATATATCGTTTTTAAAGCTTTTGTAGATATTTTAACTCTAATCCATTGATTCTTCTCTATAGACCAAATTTTTTTACTTTGTAAATTAACATTTTGTCGTTTTTTGGTCCTTACATGTGAATGAGAGATACTATAACCATTATTCGCTTTTTTTCCTGAAATTTGACAAATTTTAGACATGTACTATAAATATTATTATCCAATTATAAATTAAAATATTATTTGAGATATTTTTCGATTTTACTTAATAATGTCGACTTTGGTACTGCTCCAACCAGAGTTCCAACTTTCTGTCCTTTAATAAATATCATAACAGTAGGTATACTTCTAATGCCATATTCAGTAGATATTGTAGGATTTTCATCAGTGTTAATTTTTACTACTTTCAATATATCATTATATTCATCAGCTATTTCATCAAGTACAGGTGCGATTAATCGACATGGGCCACACCATGGTGCCCAAAAATCAACTAATACTGGAGAATTTGACTGAATGACATCCTCTTTAAAAGACGTGTCTGTCACATTAGATATAGTCACTAATTTATATCTCTAAAATCTTTTCCTTGCTTGACCAATTTTAACACAAAAATGATATCATTTTCTATTAATATTTTTTCACCAAAAATATATTAGAAAAAATTATCACTATAATAAATAATATTACCATTAATTGATACATATATAATGTTAAATTTAATTATAAGGTTAGTTCAGTTTCATATCTCGCTATTGAATTTAGTAAAAGCCTAAATATGCTAAAGATATAACTAACTTAAAAACTAATGATACTGCCTTAAATTCAAGGAGGAATAAATGTCTAACTCTGTAGAAGAACGGACAAGAATTAAAAATGAGCGTTACGAGTCTGGTGTAATCCCTTATGCAAAAATGGGATACTGGGATCCAGAATACGCTGTAAAAGATACAGATGTACTAGCACTATTTCGTGTAAGTCCACAACCAGGTGTTGATCCAGTTGAAGCATCTGCTGCAGTTGCAGGTGAATCGTCTACTGCAACTTGGACAGTGGTATGGACAGACTTATTAACAGCATGTGATTTATACAGAGCAAAAGCTTACAAAGTGGATGCTGTTCCTAACACTTCTGATCAATATTTTGCATATATTGCTTATGATATTGACTTATTTGAAGAAGGATCAATTGCGAACTTAACTGCTTCAATTATCGGTAATGTATTTGGATTTAAAGCAGTTAAAGCTTTAAGACTAGAGGATATGCGTATTCCTGTTGCTTACTTAAAAACTTTCCAAGGACCTGCAACAGGTCTTATTGTAGAACGTGAACGTATGGATAAATTTGGTCGTCCTTTTCTAGGCGCAACTGTAAAACCAAAACTAGGTTTATCAGGAAAAAACTATGGAAGAGTAGTATATGAAGGCCTAAGAGGTGGACTAGATTTTCTGAAAGATGATGAAAACATTAACTCTCAACCATTTATGCGTTGGAAAGAGAGATTCTTATATTCTATGGAAGCTGTTAACCGTTCAATCGCTGCTACAGGTGAAGTGAAAGGACATTACATGAATATAACAGCTGCTACTATGGAAGAAATGTATGAAAGAGCTGAATTTGCTAAACAACTAGGTACAGTTATTGTCATGATTGACTTAGTAATTGGTTATACAGCTATTCAAACTATGGGTGTGTGGGCACGTAAGAATGATATGATCTTACATTTACATCGTGCAGGTAACTCAACTTACTCACGTCAAAAAATTCATGGTATGAACTTCCGCGTAATTTGTAAATGGATGCGTATGGCAGGAGTTGACCATATCCACGCTGGAACTGTTGTAGGTAAACTAGAAGGTGATCCTTTAATGATTAGAGGTTTCTATAACACATTATTAGATGGCTACCTAAAAGTTGATTTACCTAAAGGTATTTTCTTTGAACAAGACTGGGCATCACTACGTAAAGTAACTCCAGTTGCTTCAGGTGGTATTCATTGTGGTCAAATGCACCAATTATTAGATTATCTTGGCAATGATGTAGTACTTCAATTTGGAGGTGGTACAATTGGTCATCCAGATGGTATTCAAGCAGGTGCAACTGCTAACCGTGTAGCTTTAGAAGCAATGGTGATTGCACGTAACGAAGGTCGTGCTTATGTACAAGAAGGACCACAAATCTTACTTGATGCAGCTAAAACATGTGGTCCTTTACAAACAGCGCTAGATTTATGGAAAGATATTACATTCAACTATACTTCTACAGATACAGCTGATTTCGTAGAAACTCCAACAGCTAACGTTTAATAGTAAAATATAAAATTACTTTATTCCTATTTTTTGTAAGCTTAGCGAATAAATATAATTAAAGGTTTAACAATTACTTAACCACCATAAGGAGTATAGAATAGTGAGATTAACACAAGGAACTTTTTCCTTCTTACCTGATTTAACAGACGAACAAATTAACAAACAAATTGAATACGCAGTTTCACAAAAATGGGCAATCAATATTGAATATACTGAAGATCCACATCCAAGAAATAACTACTGGGAACTATGGGGATTACCATTATTTGATATTGGCGATCCTAAAGAAGTAATGTATGAAATTAAAAATTGCTGCAAACAAAACTCAAGTGTATATGTTAAAGTAAATGCTTTTGATAATGCTAGAGGAATTGAAAGTTGTGTTCTTTCATTCATAGTTAATAGACCATCTTATGAGCCAGGTTTTGAATTAATTAGAAGTGAAGATATTGGAAGAAATCAAAAATATAGCTTCCGTAGCTACGCAACTGCTAAACCAGAAGGTACTCGCTACTAATTGGCTTTAATCAATATATAAATTTTGAGAAAAGAGAGATTTACATTATATCTCTCTTTTCTTTTTCGTTAACAAAATACACTAATTTATGAATACAAATTTTACAGATGATACTCTTGTTAATTTACAAGAAGAATATGAAAAAACACAGATTCAAGAAGTCATTGATGAATTAGAAAAAGAACTGATTGGATTAAAACCAGTAAAAACTAGAATTAAAGAAATCGCCGCATTATTACTTGTTGATAAATTAAGAAATGACTTAAACTTAATTTCTGGTAGTCCTGGATTACATATGTCTTTTACTGGTAGTCCTGGTACAGGCAAAACTACTGTCGCATTAAAAATGGCAGATATTTTAAAAAAGCTTGGATATATACGAAAAGGACACTTAATGACAGTAACTAGAGATGATTTAGTTGGTCAATATATCGGACATACTGCACCTAAAACTAAAGAAGTCTTAAAACAAGCAATGGGTGGAGTTTTATTTATTGATGAAGCCTACTATTTATATAAACCAGACAATGAAAGAGATTATGGAGCTGAAGCAATTGAAATTTTACTACAAGTAATGGAAAATCAAAGAGATGATTTAGTCGTAATTTTTGCTGGTTATAAAGAAAAAATGGATAAGTTCTATGAATCTAACCCAGGCTTGTCATCTCGTGTAACTAATCATGTTGACTTTCCAGATTATACGCCAGAAGAACTACTTGAAATTGCAAAATTAATGCTTGAAGAACAACAATATCAATTTGCACCAGATGCAGATCAAGTTCTTTTAGAATATGCAGAAAGAAGAATGAAACAACCACATTTTGCTAATGCTCGTAGTATACGCAATGCGATTGATCGTGCTAGAATGCGTCAGGCAAATAGAATTTTTATTAGTGGTGATAAAATATTAACTAAAAGTGACTTAGTAACTATACAATCAGAAGATATACTGAAAAGTAGATTATTTACACAATAGAATAAAAATGTCATTTATCGTCTTGACAATATAATATAATTTTAGATACATTGTACTATATATTTATTTGTCAATGAGTTAGGCGGCATGGCCAAGTGGTAAGGCAGAGGATTGCAAATTCTTTATCCCCAGTTCAAATCTGGGTGCCGCCTAAAAAATGATAACAGATAGGGGATGTGATGGAATGGTAGACATAACAGACTTAAAATCTGTTGATCTTTAATGGTCGTGAGGGTTCAAGTCCCTCTATCCCCATTTATAAAAATAATAGTCAATTATAAAAATATGTGTATATGTATTAACTGTAAACATGTAAATTATTGTAGAACTTATTCTTTTATAGAACTACAGCATACAAACCAATTATCTTATACAAAACCAATTTTTACACCTCACAACACACTTATTCAAATTAATTTAAAATATTATAATCATAAGTATATTTTAGATTGGGATCTAATTGAATGTTTGTCATTTATAGAAGAACCAGGATCATGGCAATTAAAATAAACAATGGTACTATAAATTAATCACTGAAGACTGATCAGAATTAACATTATATCTTAACATTTCAGTACTTATATTAGATTCTCTTACTAACGAAATTTTTCCTGTTCGAGCAATTTCAATGATACCATATTGTTTAAGAAGTTGTTCTATTGCGACCATTTTGCCTGGATCACCTGTAACTTCAATAATTAAATATTGATGAGCAATATCTACAACTTTAGCACGAAATACATTCGCTATATCTAAAATTAATCGACGATTTTCTTCAAAAGCTTGGATTTTCATTAATACTAATTCTCGTTCAACACAAGGAATATTAGTAATATCTTGAACTTTTAAAATATTTACTAATTTATATAATTGTTTAGTTAATTGTTCTATTGTGCGATTATCACCATAAACAGTCATTGTAATTCTTGAAATACCTTGTTTTTCAGCAGGACCAACCGCCAAACTTTCAATATTAAAACCACGCCTTGCAAATAAACCAGAAATTCTAGATAATACACCTGATTCATCTTGAACTAAAACAGACAATGTATGTTTCATAATAATTGTTTTTCGTTTACTATAACTATTTATCTAATGTTATAATAATATATAAATATTTAACAAGATCTTTATATAAATAGATCACTTTATATTTTATTTAGTAATTATTAATTTTAATCAAAAACAATTGAAACAATCATATAATAACCAACCACTTATTAACGAAAAAATAAAATATCCTGAAGTTCGATTAATTGATGTATTAGGATCCCAATTAGGTATATTTTCTGCCAAAGCAGCTTTTGAGCTTGCATTAAATCAAGGTTTAGATCTTGTTGTTATTAGTGATAAATCTAATCCTCCAGTTTGTAAAATAGTTGACTATGGTAAATATAAATTTACACAAGAAAAAAAAGCAAAAGAAGCAAAAAAAAAGCAACATAGCATAAGCCTAAAAGAAGTAAAAATTAGATATAAAATTGAAGAACATGACTATAATGTACGCATTAATCAGGCTTCACGTTTTTTACAAGCTGGTGATAAAGTTAAGGTTACTGTAGTTTTTAGAGGTAGAGAAATTCAACATACTAATTTAGCTATAGAATTATTAAATAGAATGGCAAATGATCTGTCTAAGATTTCTGAAATACAACAAAGGCCTTCAAGAGATGGAAAAAACATGATTATGATATTATCACCGCAAAAAAATAGGCTTTACCCACATTATATTTGATATTTTGCTAAAATATCATCATTATGCTTAAATATTATTAAAGAATAACTCAAGAAATAAATTAGGATAAGGTACTTCACATATGTCCCGTTATAAAGGAGCAAGGCTAAAGATTTGTAGACGTTTGGGAGATTTACCTGGACTAACAAGAAAAACAAGTAATAAGCAATCGCGACCTGGAGAACATGGTCAACAAATCAAAAAACCATCAGAATATGCTTTAAGATTAGAGGAAAAACAAAAATTACGATTTAATTATGGCTTACATGAAAAACAACTATTAAAGACAATTAAATTGGCTAAAAAAGTGCAAGGATCTACAGGCTTAGTTTTACTACAAATTTTAGAGATGAGACTTGATAATACAATTTTTAGACTAGGTTTATCTCCAACAATTCCAGCTGCTAGACAACTCGTAAACCATGGACATATACTAGTCAACGATAAAATAGCGTCCATTTGCAGCTATCAATGTAAGCCAGGAGATACTATTCAAATTCAAAACAAAATAAAATCACGTGATTTAGTTCAACACTACATGAATTTTCCTGGTCTAGCAAATATACCAAATCACCTTGAGCTAAATAAAGAAAAATTAATAGCAAAAGTTAACGGAATTGTTGAAAGAGATTGGGTAGCATTACAAATAAATGAATTATTAGTTGTTGAATACTATTCAAGAAAATAATTGTTTGTTTATTGATAATTTATTTGTATTTAATTACTACAATTATATGGTCTTTTTACAAATTTACTGGTTGCTTACTAGTAAGAGACCAAATAATTCTTTGACTAAAAATTTTTAAGTAAGAAGATTTATTTATAAGCTTTTGAGTTATATTCATTTTATTATTTGTACTTGTTTGATTTTTTAAATAAAAATAGGCTTCTACAGAAGGCACAAATAAAGGATATTTTAATGATGTTTTAAAATTTATCTCATAATCTTTCATAAAACTTTCTAAGTTATAAAGAGTTAAATTTGGTTTATTAGGTAATTGATAGTTAAACATTTGTTGCTTAAATTTTTGCCACGCTAATAAAGTTGTCTTATAATTCATAAAAATAGCCGTATATTTAGAATTTATTGAATTAATATCATTATAGTAATGATACTGAATTAGTTCTAATTTACCAGTATTTTTATTTTTTGCTAAGACTGGTTCAATAAAATAAATCGGCTGTCCTTGAAAAGTGTTCTTAACAAGATACTGACTTGGATGCACTTTAATATTTTTATAATATTGATAATTTGAGACTAAATTTCCCAATTCTTCTAGATCAGGAATTAATCTAAAATCAACATATTTCATTCTAACTTTCATTAAATTATAATATATATCTAATCGGGTTACAAATAATTTAACTAAATGATTGTTCTTAATAAAAGAATTTGTATACTTTATATAATCTCTATATTCTTTTGCATCATTCGGGTTAATAAAAAATAAAGCTTGATATTTAATTTGATTTACATTATTTAGCAAAAAATATTTAGAATAAACATTATATAGACGATCAATAAAATTTCTACTAACCAAAATTTCATTAGATGACTCTGATAATATGATCTGGTTTAAATTATTAATTACAGTAAAGATAGGCAGTCTATTAATCGATAGATGTTTTATAAGTCGATTAGATGAATTAAAAGTCAATTGTTTAGTTAAAAATGACAAAAAATAAGAATTTTTTGAAGGCCATGAAAAATTAAAACCTTTTTTCCAAATATATTTTGTATAAGTCTTATTTAATTGTTTGATTTTATAGTTATCTATAAAATCTGATGTAATATGTATACGATTATTAATTAAAGCCTTACTAAAATAACATAAAAAGTTCTTATAATTATTAGAATAAATTGATAAACCATCTGACTTTAATTGTTCAATATACATATCAGAAGAATTATCTGATACAGATAAAAAGATTGTTTCTTTCCAGAATTTATTTACTAGTTCCATGAAAAAATTTCGGGAAATCAATTTATAATTATTATTATGAGATTTATGTAATACGGAACTAGAAATTATTTCACTATTATTATTAAATTGTAATAACTGGACAGGATAATGACTTTGTATATTCATAGAAAAATACGATTTAATTGATTGAATATTATTGTGTGTTGAATAAAAAAATACCATTTTGTTTGAATTAAATTATATGTAAACATTTTCAATATTATTATAAGTTGAAATACAATTAAAATAAATTAACATAATTTTTCGTAAACAATAAAATATCATTAATGTACTTAATTCAAATATGGAACTGGTGGGAATTGAACCCACGTCCATATTTATAATGCATACTAGTATATTATATCAATGAATAAAATATTTTTATCATAATATAAATTAGAGGCAATAATTAAAAAAATTAGTCCGTGAACTAAACTTAGATGATATGATTAATCAAATTAAGAGAATCCTTGAAGAAAGTACAAAAAATTAGGAAGGATAATAATTAATTGAACTACTAATTAAAACTTATAATTAATAAAAAATTAAATTAATACAAGATTTTTAGATAAAGGCTGGATTTGATGTTTTGCATTTATAAAACATATAACTATCTATTAAAGATAAACTATCCTCTATTCACTTGTAACATTTATAAATATGTAGAAACCTAACAGCCCCCTGATATTCAGCTTATAAATTATTTGATAACATATCATATTATAAATGATTAATTAACATTAAAACAACTTTTTTATATATTTATATATTTTATTGATCTTTAATGAGCAAGGAAGGATTTGAACCTTCGACCATCAGAATCGGAATCTGACACTCTATCCACTGAGTTACATGCCCACATATTTATATAAATATTATTAACATTACAAATAATATAACTAAAAATAGTTAATCAAGCAATTTAATTTTGAATATACACTTGATTGAAAAATAAAGATAGTTCTGCTTTATATAACTCTTGGCCTAAATAAAAAGCATGATTTATTGAAATTAAATTATTATAAGAATGTAAAGAAAATAGTTTCAGGATATTTTTTGAAGATTTGGCGCTAAAACAAATAGGGTAACATATTTTTGTCATTTTTTGTGCTATATAATTTGAATGAGTATTCTTGAAACAATATAAGGAAATCTTTTTGTTAAGAATTATGCTAACTAGACAATAAAATGAATCCATATAATTTAATTAATATATTATATTACTTATCATAAAATATACAAAATAATATCATTTATATATTACATTATAAATGTAATTTTAATTTATTTGGAGAATTTAATATCATGAAAGATGCTATAACCAGTGTTATCAATCAGTATGATTTAACTGGAAAATATTTAGATAGTAGTGCTATAGAAGAATTGCAGAAATATTTTTTTACAGCATTAACAAGACTAGAAATTGTTACAATCATTAATAGTCAATCTTCTAAAATAATTAAAGAGACTGCTTCACGCTTATATGAAGAACAACCAGAGCTACTAAGACCAGGAGGGAATTCGTATACTACGAGAAGATATGCTGCATGTTTGCGAGATATAGAATATTATTTAAGATATGCAAGTTATGCATTAATTGCAGGTGATGCAAATATCTTAACGGAAAGAGTTCTAGATGGATTAAAAGATACTTACAATTCTTTAAGTGTGCCAATATCGCCAACAGTTAGAAGTATTCAAATTTTAGCAGAAATTATACAAAACGAAGCAAAACAAATATCTGAAGAAGATATTAAGATTATAAATGAACCTTTTGAATTTATGATAAAAAATTTAGGAGAACAAGATACATAAATGAAACTATATCTGCCCATGTAAATATAAATTTATCAGGCAGATAAGATATTATAAATTAGTACTATAATATAGCAACCAAGCATTTTAATTTTATGATTTTTTTAATTCAAAAAATATATACTTATAAATTTACAAATTTTAGTATTAATATTGTAAGTTTACTATTAGGTTTTTATATATCAACTATATTATCCACTATTCCTGCTCAAACAGGTGATTGGAATATCATTAATGCTTCTATAATAATTACTATAAATGAAATATTTAGTAAATTTTTTTATAGTTATTATAAAAAACATAAACCTATTTTTATGGATATAATAAACTCAATTAAGGTAGGTATTATTTATGGATTATTTGTTGATTCGTTTAAATTGGGCAGTTAAATATCTAAATAATAGATATATCTAAAAGCATATCTAAAAATAATGCAGGATCACCTGCTTTAGGTGTCTGTTGTTGTGGTCTAAATGTACGTACAGCACCTGGCCATAATAAGTTTGGCATACCTTGTTTATATAAAAATTCTTTACCCATACGAGGAGTTTTTAAATTAAACGGCATTTCACCTTTACTTCTTTGTGCAATCACTCTTCTTCTTTGATAAGGAATAGTATTATCTCCAAAATTTTCTATATACTCATCGCTATCTAATAACACATTAAAGAATTGCTCCAAACCACTTGCACCAATAATAACAGAATATGCTAATGTTTCTCTTTGATTGTAGATATCTCTACCTAAAATCCTTTGTACACACATTTCTACAAACCGATAATTATTATTATAATTATAATTTAAATTTCGAAAAGATTCAGATAATAATAAACCTTTAATAAAATCTCTTATTGTAATTTGATTAAATCTTAATTGAGATTCTAAGAAAACATCACGAGTACTACTTAAAATTTGATGCTCACTAAATATTTGACGATAAGCCGCCCAAATAATTTCGTCCATCTCGGCAGATGTAGGTAAATTATTTGTTGTATAAATTCTAGGTTGTTCATCACCTGGTAAATATTCAAAACCATTAACTCTTTGATTTTGAGTAGATAAAGAATACTTTAATAGTGGAATAGACATAAATAGTCTCCATATTTATCTAATAACCAATAATAATATATATATTATATTAATATATATATTTATTTGTATATGTTACAAATAAGTATTAAAGTTTATAAATTTATAAATATTTAATATTTATATAACTTATAAATAATATAAGCATGAATCAATCAAATAAACTAAATCTAGAACAAGAATTTAAATTAATAATATATAAGCAAAAAATTTACAAAATGAAAAATATAAATTTAAAAAAACATCTCATATACCTATTAAAAATTATGATGATCAAAGATAATTTAATTAAATATTTTATAAAAAATGAAATAGTTTAAAAATATTAAATAATATTAATTTGTTATTAATTTATAAGTAACATGATTTATATTTATATACCGATACTAATACATCAGACTGTATTCTTTTCAACAGCTGAAACAGCTAAGTCCTTTTAAACAATAAAAATTAAGGAGAGCTCAATGCTTGACGCTTTTTCTAGAGTTGTAGTAAATTCAGACGCTAAAGCTACTTATGTAAGTGGTAGTGATTTACAAGCTCTTAAAACATTCATTTCTGAGGGAAACAAACGTTTAGACGCAGTTAATTATATCGTATCTAATGCAAGCTGTATTGTTTCAGATGCAATATCTGGCATGATTTGCGAAAACCCAGGTTTAATTTCTCCTGGTGGGAATTGCTATACTAACCGTAGAATGGCTGCTTGCTTACGTGATGGTGAAATTATTTTACGTTACGTATCTTATGCTGTACTTGCAGGCGATGCTTCTGTATTAGAAGATCGCTGTTTAAATGGATTAAAAGAAACTTATATTGCACTTGGTGTACCAACTAATTCAACAGTAAGAGCTGTAGGAATTATGAAAGCTGCTGCTGTTGCATTTGTAACTAATACAGCTTCTCAACGTACGATTGAAGTTGCTGCTGGTGACTGTAGTGCATTAGCTTCAGAAGTTGGCTCATACTGTGATAGAGTTACAGCTGCTGTATCTTAAAAGCTTACAGAATCAGAATAAATCCATCAAGTATAAACAAATACTGAAAATAATCCATTAAGGAGAAACATAATGAAATCAGTTATTACTACTACTATCAGCGCTGCTGATGCAGCTGGTCGTTTTCCTTCAAGTTCTGATCTTGAATCAGTACAAGGTAATATCCAACGATCTGGTGCAAGATTAGAAGCTGCTGAAAAACTAGGATCAAATCACGAAGCTGTTGTAAAAGAAGCTGGTGATGCTTGTTTTGCTAAATATCCTTACTTAAAAAATCCAGGTGAAGCTGGTGACAGCACAGAGAAAATCAACAAATGCTATAGAGATGTTGACCACTATATGCGCTTAGTTAACTATTCTCTTGTAGTTGGTGGTACAGGACCTCTTGATGAATGGGGTATTGCTGGATCACGTGAAGTATATAGAGCTTTAAATCTTCCAACTGCTGCATATATTGCTTCATTCGTATTCACTAGAGATAGATTATGTGTGCCTCGTGACATGAGTGCTCAAGCTGGCGTAGAATTTACATCAGCTCTTGATTATATTATTAACTCTCTTAGCTAAGATAAGTAAAATAAAAAAAACCAAAACTCAGATGAGTTTTGGTTTTTTTTATTAATTATGTTCTCAAAAGATAAAAATTCTTTTATAGTATAAAAGAAAAATCTTAAAATAAAAATGAACAATTTTTCAATTGAAAATCAACTATTAAATATCAGTTTTCTCTTAATATTAATAACATTAATTATTTATTGGTTAAATCTAATTATTACAGACCTAAATATTTTAAAACAAATTAGTAAGTTTTCTACAATTATTATTAATCTTTGTTTAAGTATATCTTTAATATACCGCTGGATCAATAATCATTATTTTCCTTTAAGCAACTTATATGAATCACTTGTATTTTTAACATGGGGACTTACATTTATACAACTCATACTAGAAAAACAAAACCAAAGTAAATTAATTGGAGCAATTAATTTACCTATTGCTTTATTTACTATTGGTTTTGCAAGTCTTGCTTTACCTAATGAAATGAAAGAAGCCTCTCCACTAGTACCTGCTTTAAGATCAAATTGGCTAATGATGCATGTAAGTGTCATGATGATAAGTTATTCAACACTAATAATTGGCTCTCTTTTATCTATATTATTTCTTATAGTATCTAAAGGAAAAAATATTGAATTACAAGGAAGCTCGTATAATACAAAAATTAAAACTAATTTTATTATCAATTCTATATCAAGAAAATATAATAGATTAAACTTATTAGAAAGTATAGATAATTTAAGTTATAGAGTTATAGGATTAGGATTTCCATTATTAACGATTGGTATTATTTCTGGTGCAGTATGGGCAAACGAAGCTTGGGGATCTTACTGGAGTTGGGATCCTAAAGAAACATGGGCGTTAATTACTTGGCTAATATTTGCCATATATCTCCATACAAGATTAAATAAAGCATGGAATGGTAAAAAACCAGCTTTAATTGCTTCATTAGGCTTTATTGTTGTTTGGATATGTTATTTAGGTGTCAATTTTTTAGGTAAAGGTTTGCATAGTTATGGATGGATATTATAAGCCACTCTCATCTAAAATAACTTTATATATCTTAAATTAAAATATATATAACAAATATATAATATAAGATTATTTATAAAATTAAAATATAATATAGTAATTCACTTATGCATAGCAATATATTTTTAAATATTTCAACAAGTACATATATGTGGTCGCCACAAATTGCAATTATTATGATCATATGCAATTTAATATGTATAGGTATTGGTAGATATGGGATTAAAATAAGAGGTCTTGGGCCTTCAATACCTTTACTTGGATCTGAAGGACTTGGTTTACCAGAATTATTAGCAACAACAAGTTTAGGTCATGTGATTGGTGCCGGAACAATTTTAGGTTTAAGAACTAAAGGTATTATCTAATTATTTTATATACTTTATATATAAAGCAATAAATAATAAGACTTTTATTTATAGATATTTTTCGTAAAACGTACCCATACGACGAAATTTTTGATACCTAGATTCTTTTCTATCTGAATTAGATAAATTTAACAATTTATTTAATTCAGAGATTAATTGAGTTTTCAAAATATTTGAAGCTAACAAAGGATCTGCTTGAGAACCACCTATAGGTTCTTTTACAATTTGATCAATTATGCCTAAAGTTTTTAAATCATGAGATGTAATTTTTAATGCTTCTGCTGCTTCTAAAGACTTTTTACTATCTTTCCATAAAATAGCTGCACAAGCCTCAGGTGTTGCAACCGTATAGACTGAATATTCCAACATCAAGATTTTATCACCTATACCAATACCTAGAGCACCACCAGAACCCCCTTCTCCGATAATAGTACATATAATAGGAACATCAAAAGAAAACATTTCTCTTAAATTTACAGCAATTGCTTCTCCTTGACCTAACTTTTCAGCATCAATACCAGCCCAAGCACCAGGCGTATCAATAAAAGTTAAAATAGGAAAATTAAAACGATTGGCATGCTCCATTAATCTTAAAGCTTTACGATAACCACCAGGTGACGCCATACCAAAATTTCTTAATACATTATCTTTAGTATCTTTACCTCTCTGATGACCAATAAAAGCAACAGTCATATTATTGAATTGTCCCAAGCCCCCTATCAATGCTGGATCATTAGTGCCACCTCTATCACCATTTAGTTCAATCCAAGTGTCCATCATATTATTAATATAATCAAGAGTTGTTGGCCTATCTGCTTGACGAACTAAATGCAAGCGCTGCAAAGGTGTTAAAGACTGGAAAATTTCTTTTTTTATTTGCAATATCTTATTTTTTAAATAACCAGCAGTTTCAAGCTCATTACTATTAGCCATTTTTATCAATTGCTCAACTTGATATTCTAATTCTAATACAGGTTTCAAAAAACTTAAAGTTACAGGTTTTCGATTAATCATGACTTTTTTAAATAAAAAATAAAATTATACAATACTATAAATGATATAAAAATATATATTTTAAAGAAGAGTATAGCAAATTTGAGATATTTGAAACATTATTCAAAATATTAACAAAATCATCTGACATTTCTACACTATTGTGAAGAAAAAAATAAAATAAACTAAATAGTCTTGGATCATCAAAACGTTGTGCGATTCTTGTTGTAGCTCTTATTAAATCATCATAATTCAATCCTCTTTCTCCAATAATATATTGATGATGACATATTACTTGAGACTTATAGCAATTGTGAGCAAATAAATTAATATCCAATCGATGATATAATAATTTTGTTTCTAATGGTATGATATCAATAACTGTATTATTAAATAAACTGGTCTGACTTGTTTCTATAATAGAATTTTTTGGAATTAAAATATTTGAAGAAGTAATATACACTTCTACTAAAACTGAATTAGGATTTATTTTCAAATTTTGAATATACCCAATATTCACGCCTCTCATTGAAATATTAGTGCCTTCTTTTAACCCATAAGCATTACTAAATTCTACGAAAAAAGAATAACCATATTTTTTTTATTCCCAATAACAAACTAAAATATATGGTTAATAAGAAAAAAAATAATAATACTGCGATATTTTTAATGCCTTGCCAATTATAACTATACTTCATTTGATTAACAAAAATAATTAAATACTATAAAATCTAGAATTATCAATATGCGATATTGATTTGTTAAAGTTCAAATTCCTGTTTACACACTTTATATTTAAATTTAAAGAGCGCATCATTTCATTCATACAAAGTGACATATCAGTAACATTAGCAAATCTACTAATTTCAGATTTAATACCTATACAAGATGCTCCATAAGCAAAAGCTATACTAGCAGTTAATGAACTAATACCAGAAGAACCTATAACTGGCATGCTAACTTTATTAGATAATAAATAAACAGATGATAATGAAGAAGAAGCTTTTTTAATAGAATGAGTAATAGAATCTTTTAAATAGCTTTTATTTTCAGTTATATCTAAACATTGCGCCTCAGAAATATCACCTTCTGTTTGTAACATATTAATACCTAAATCTTCTAATTCTAATGCTAATTCGATTTGCTGATTAATAGTAAATATATGTGGGATTGTTACACAAATATCCGTAAAAGGCAACAAATGTCTTATTTGTTGTGCTATACACATAATATGCTCATGAGATAAATGAATCCCTTGTTTATAAAAAACATCAAAATTACCTATTTCTACAATATCTGCACCAGCTAACACACAATCATATAAAGATTTTACATTAATAGAAGAGACACATATTGGTAAACTTGTCATCTGTTTGATAAAATAAACTATTTTAGGATTAGCAACAATATCTATATAAGTTGCTTTATTAATTTCACATACTCTAATATATTCTAAAATGTTATTAATATTCAAATTATCAATACCTGAAATTATCTTTACTGCTTTTTTATTATAAAAAATATTCTCTAGCTTCTTATTAAACAATCTCATAGTGAATATATGGATAAATTATATAATGTGATACTAACATATAACAATTATAATATAAAACTCAATTAAATAAATAGTCTTACTTAATTGAATTTTTAAAAATTATTCAGTATAAATTTAATATGTTAAACCCATACTGCGAGTTGTTTCAGCTCCTAAATAAACTCTAACACTCAAAAAGTCTGTAGGACATGCAGTCTCACAACGTTTACAACCTATACAATCTTCAGTTCGTGGTGCAGAAGCTATTTGAGCAGCTTTACATCCATCCCATGGAACCATTTCTAAAACATCACAAGGGCAAGCACGTACACACTGTGTACACCCAATACATGTATCATATACTTTTACACTATGAGCCATAAAGGTTTAACTGTCCTTAATCTATATATAGATAATTATAAAAAATATATTTTTCCTATATGATATATTTAAATATATACCTTAAGAAAAGAGGCTAAAACTTCATAAAAAGTAAAAAATACTACTTAATAATATTTTGATACTCAGAATAAGCTATATTAGTGAAACTCATATTTTGTTCAGATGGAGGAACTAGTTGCCAAAATTTATTTAAATAAGTAACCCAATTATCTAAAATAAACTTAGCTTTTAAACTCTTAGTTTTTATTTCATATAACTCTAATAAACTTTTTAACTGATCTTCACCTTCTTGAGTTTGAATTCTTTGCGCTTGCACTATTTCATTATTTAATTTTGATAAGATAGTATTATCTTCATCTAAGAAATAAGCTAAACCTCCTGTCATTCCAGCACCAATATTTCTACCCGCTTTTCCTAATACAACAATTAAGCCACCAGTCATATATTCACAAGCATGATCACCAACTCCTTCTACTACTGCTGAACCTAATGAATTACGAACTGCAAATCTTTCACCAGCGTGACCATTTGCAAATAAGTACCCACCTGTTGCACCATATAAACAAGTATTACCAATAATTACTTGAGGTGAAGAAGATAAAGTTTTTTGTAATGGTGGATAAATAATAATTTCGCCACCATTCATTCCCTTACCAACATAATCATTAGCTTCTCCAATTAAATTCAGATGCATGCCTTTAGAAATAAAAGCTCCAAAACTTTGTCCAGCTGAACCATAGAAATTTAACTGTAAACTTCCATTAAATTTATCTTTACCATACATCTTAGTAATTAAACCTGAAATTCTAGCCCCGACACATCTATCTGTATTAACAATATCAAAATCTTGTATAATATTAGCTTGAGTATTAATTGCATTTATAATAGAACTTTTATCTAATAAAATATCATCTAATACTTTTCCATTACTATGAACTAATTTATGTGGTGTTAAATTAAAATTATAATTAGTAGAATTTATAAAAATATCTAAATTTAAAAAATTTGTTTTAGATAATACAGGTTTATTAAAATGCAATAAATTAGTTTTACCAACAATTTCTAATAAACTTTTATAACCTAAGTCTGCTAAAATTTGTCTTACTTCTTGCGCAATAAAAATAAAAAAATTAACTAAATCTGATGGTATACCAGGATAACGATTTCTTAAATCTTGTCGTTGTGTTGCAACTCCTACAGGACAGTTATTAGTATGACAAATACGCGCCATAACACAACCAGTAGCAATCATAGCAATTGTACCAAAACCAAATTCTTCAGCTCCCATTAATGCTGCTAAAATAATATCACGACCTGTTCTTAAGCCACCATCAACTCTTAATATAACTCGATCTCTTAATAAATTAGTAACTAAAGTATTATGTACTTCAGTTAAACCTAACTCCCAAGGTACACCTGCATGTTTAATTGAACTTAAAGGTGAAGCTCCTGTACCACCATCATGACCAGACACTTGAATAATATCAGCATTTCCCTTAGCTACACCTGCTGCAATTGTACCAATGCCTATTGATGCAACTAATTTAACAGAAATTTGAGCACTTGGATTAATTTGATGTAAATCAAATATTAATTGAGCTAAATCTTCTATAGAATAAATATCATGATGAGGAGGAGGAGAAATCAAAGTTACTCCAGGTTTACAATTTCGTAGTTGCGCAATATAAGGACTAACTTTTTTACCTGGAAGCTGTCCACCTTCCCCAGGTTTTGCGCCCTGTGCAACTTTAATTTCTAATTGCTTAGCATTTACTAAATATTCTGGAGTTACGCCAAAGCGACCTGAAGCAATTTGCTTAATAGAAGAACTCGCAATATCATTCATTTTTAACCCTTTTAAATGAGAAAAACTCGGCGAGCTATCTACATTATCTAAATCAATAATAGGATTAAATCTAATTGGATCTTCTCCACCTTCACCAGAATTAGACTTGCCTCCTATTCTGTTCATTGCAATAGCTAAAGTTTCATGAGTTTCTCTTGATAAAGCACCTAATGACATTCCTCCCGTGCAAAAGCGTGCTAAAATGCTTTCAACAGACTCTACATTATTAATTGGAATAGGCTTTTTATCACTACTATATGTAAATAAATCTCTTAAAGTAGTTGGCGGTCGATCATCTAATAAATTTTTATATTTTTTATATAATGCTAAATCCTTATTTCTCACAGCTTTATGTAAAGTTTTGGACATTTGAGGATTATTCACATGATACTCTGCACTCGGACGATATTGTACATAACCAAAATTAGGCAACTTGTTTGGTAACTCCTTAACAAATGCTAAATCATAAGATTGAACTGATTCATTGTACAATTCTGATAATGTCATTCCACCTAAACGAGAAGTTGTACCACAAAATGCAAGATCCACTATATCTTGATTTAAACCTAATATCTCAAAAATTTGTGCACCGTGATAACTTGAAAGTAGTGATATTCCCATTTTAGATAAAATTTTCAATAGACCTTTTTCAATTGCTTGACGATAGTTATCTTGGGATTCATAAATACTTAAATTAGGTAATTTACCAATTGACATAAGTTTTTGAGTTTTTGAATTATTCCACCATTGTCTAACAGTTAAAAATGCTAAATATGGACAAACAGCACTTGCTCCATAACCAATTAATAAAGCAAAATGATGAGTTGTCCAACATTGAGCTGTTTCAATAATTAAAGAAACCTTGTGTCGCACTTGCTGTTTAATTAAATAATGATGTACAGCACCAACAATTAAAAGTGGAGATACAAAAATTTTGTTAATAGATAAAGGATATACATAGTCACTTAAAACTAAAATATTAAAACCTTTTTCAACCTTATGTAAACACTCAAGACAAATATTTACTATTTGTTGTTTAATAGATAAATTATCTATATTTTTATCAATAAATGTATTAATTTTAGCAATTGGTAAATTAGCATCAAATAGACTCAATAATTCTTGTTCATTTAAAACTGGAGAATCTAATTTAATCGATTGAGCCATAGATTCATCAGGCTTAAATCCATTAGATTTCATGCCTAAATAAGTAGTTAAAGACATGACTAAGCTTTCTCTTAAAGGATCTATTGCTGGATTAGTAACTTGAGCAAATCTTTGCTTAAAATAATCATATATTAAATGAGGCTTATCAGATAAAATAGCTAAAGGTGTATCATCACCCATACAAAATGTTGGCTCTTTTGCCGAACTAGCCATATGTTCTATAACTAATTCTACATCTTCATTTGTATAACCAAAAGCAGTATGTAAACGAGATATTTCAAGCTTATTCAAGCTAAGTTCTGATAAATAATCTTTAGACTTTATCACTATTTGCTTATTATTAAGCCATTTTTTATAAGGAAATTTTTTTGCAACAGAGTACTTAATTGACCAATTATTTAACACTAATCCATTAGATAAATTAATACATAACATTTGACCAGGTCCTAGACGACCTTTATCTACAATATCTATATCATTATATTTAAAAATACCTGTTTCAGAAGACAAACTAATAAAATGATTCTTTGTTATTGTATAACGAGCTGGCCTCAATCCATTTCTATCCAATGTGGCACCAACAAATTTTCCATCTGTAAATGCAACTAATGCAGGCCCATCCCAAGCTTCATATAAATTACTATAAAATTCATAAAAATCAATAATTTCCGGATATTTAACTAGAGCTGGTTGATTTTTATAAGCTTCAGGAATTAATATCATTAGAGCTTCTTGAGGAGTTTTTCCCGAATGAATAAATAATTCTAAAACAGAATCTAAATTTGACGAATCACTATTTTCTAAATTTGTAATAGGGCTTATAATATCATAAACATTAGACCAATCACTATCTTTTAATAAAACTTCTTTTGATTTAGCCCAATTTAAATTTCCTAATAATGTATTAATTTCACCATTATGAGCCATAAATCTCATTGGTTGAGCTAATGCCCACTTAGGCATAGTATTAGTACTGAATCTTCGATGATACAAAGCAAAACGACTTACATATAATTGATTAGATAAATCTTTATAATACTTACCAAGTGCTTCTGAGCGTACCATTCCTTTATAAACAATAGTACGCGAAGAAAAAGAACAAATATAAAAATATTTATTACTCTCATTATTAGTTTGACTAACAAGTTTTTCTATTTTTCTTCTAACAATATATAGATGCTTATCTAATATATTTTGAGATAAATTAATAGATTTTATAATTGCCTGAACAATAAGAGGTTGATTAAGCCTAGCTTGTTCTCCCAAAACAGATACATCTGTATTTACATTCCGCCAGCCAATCAATTCTAAATCATATTCTTGTAATACCCATGAAAAAATTTTTTTTATTAAATTTAAATCATTCGGCGCAAGAAAAATCATAGCAACACAGTAATTACAATTATTATTATAAAAATTTATATCAGGTATTTGATAACCTTCACTTCTGAATAATTCCCATGGAATATCTAAAGTTACACCAGCACCATCACCAGAAATATTATCAGCACTACAACCGCCTCTGTGTTCCATACAAGTTAATGCATTTAAAGCAGACAACACAATCTGATTAGAAGCTGTTTGATTAAGATTAGCAAAAAAACCTACCCCACATGCATCTCTTTCACTCACAAGAGAAGGATATCCAGGAAAACTGCGTAAACTATTTGTAATTTCTTTTGATACTTGCATATATTGTATAATATTTGTAATGTTAAATTAAATAATAAAATTAACTCAAATTTTGATGTTATATAAAATAAAATTATATAAAAAACCACTATTTTTTTATACTCAAAACTTAATTTCATTGCTATAGTATTACATACATTTAAATAAAATGTACAAAAGACAAATAAAATAGACTCAATATATACATAAAATCATGAATAATGATTATAAAAATTCACAATTTAAACAAAAAAGACTTAATTATAAAATAGAAGAATTATTGGATGCAGCTAATAATCGTTATAAAGTTACTATACAAGTAGCTAACCGAGCAAAGCGTAGAAAATATGAAGATATAGATATTATTGATGATACATTAAATAAGCCAATAATTAGAGCTATATTAGAAATGGTAGATGAAATTACTCAACCAGAAATATTATCAGATTAAAAATAAATTATAGAAATAACTATTTTTAATATTTATTAAAACTTTATTATCTAAGCAATACTATAATAATATAATAAGTAGTGAAATTAAATAACAATAGTAATATTTAAATTACTTCTATCATTATAGAAAATTTAACATTCAATACTTTTGACAATCCTTATTAATACATTAAAAGGAGAATATAATATGCTAGATGCATTTGCTAAAGTTGTAGCACAAGCTGATGCTAGAGGAGAATTTTTAAGTAGTCAACAAATAGATGCATTAGCATCAATGGTAGCAGAAGGAAATAAAAGATTAGATACTGTAAATAAAATAAATTCTAATGCATCCGCAATTGTCACTAATTCAGCACGAGCATTATTTGCAGAACAACCACAATTAGTTCAACCAGGTGGAAATGCATATACTAGTAGAAGAATGGCTGCATGTTTGCGTGATATGGAAATTGTATTAAGATATGTTAGTTATGCAATGATTGCTGGTGATTCAAGCGTATTAGATGATAGATGCTTAAATGGTTTAAGAGAAACTTATCAGGCATTAGGAACTCCTGGCGCTTCTGTAGCTATTGCTATACAAAAAATGAAGGAAGCATCTATTTCACTAGCAAATGATTTAAATGGAGTACCTTTAGGCGATTGTAGTTCTTTAACATCTGAGCTTGGTATTTATTTTGATAGAGCTTCTTCTGCTGTAGTGTAAATACTACATATATTAATACAAGTCAATATTATAATTTAATTTACAATACTTATTATGAAAACACCTATTACAGAGGCTATTGCATCAGCAGACAGCCAAGGAAGATTTTTAAGCAACGGAGAATTACAATCAATTAATGGACGTTATCAAAGAGCAACTGCTAGTTTAGAAGCTGCAAAAATGTTAACAAATAACGCACAACGCTTAATTACAGGAGCTGCACAGGCTGTATATACAAAGTTTCCATATGTAACACAAATGCCTGGACCTACATATGCATCTAGCGCAATAGGAAAAGCTAAATGTGCACGTGATATAGGCTACTACTTAAGAATGACAACTTACTGTTTAGTTGTTGGCGCAACAGGACCAATGGATGAGTATCTAGTTGCAGGTTTAGAAGAAATCAATCGTAGTTTTGAATTATCACCTAGTTGGTATATTGAAGCTATTGAATATATTAAAAACGCACATGGATTATCTGGACAGGCAGCAAATGAAGCTAATACTTATTTAGATTATGCAATTAATGTATTAAGTTAACTAATAAATTTATATCTATAAAAATTAAAAATGCTAGTAATATAAACTAATTATTCTAGTATTTTAATAAGCCATCTCTAATTCTTATAAATAATACAACAACACATATATTAATAACTTTAATATAATTCTATGAATGAAATAAACATAACACCAATCATACTAATTATTCTTGATGGTTGGGGATACTCTAATAATACAACAGGAAATGCAATATATTTAGCTAAGACTCCTACTATGGATATGCTATGGAAAAATTATCCAAAAACACTACTAAATGCTTCAGGAGAAGAAGTTGGGTTACCTAAGAAGCAAATGGGTAATTCAGAAGTAGGTCATACTACAATAGGAGCTGGTAGAATAATTAATCAAGAGTTAGTTAAAATTAGTAAATCAATAGAAAGCAAAGAATTTTTTAAAAATACTACTATAAATCAAATATATAACTATGCAATAGACTTAAACTCAAAAGTTCATTTAGTTGGATTATGCTCAGATGGAGGAGTACATTCTCACATTAAACATTTACAAGCATTGCTGGAAATATCTAAAAAATACTGCATAAAAACCTGCTTGCATCTAATTTTAGACGGTAGAGATACAAATATAAAAGAAGCTAAAAAATTTATTCAGCAAATTATCGATACTATAAATGAATGTAATAATATTCAAATTTGTACTATCAGTGGAAGATATTACAGTATGGATCGTGATTGTAGATGGTCAAGAACTGAAAAAGCATATAATGTACTTATAAACGATACTATACACTTAAAGAATAATCAAGATATTTTATCAACAATTGATATGTACTATAAAAAAAATATTTTCGATGAATTCATTCCTCCAACAAGAGTATCTAAAGGTAAAATTACGCATAATGATAGTATAATTTTTTTTAATTTTAGGCCAGATAGAATAAGACAATTATTACATACTTTTGCAAAGGATAACTTTAAAGGGTTTCAGAAAGAGAATATTAAAAATTTAATGATTGCAACTTTTACAGAATATGATGCTAGTTTATCAATTCCAGCAATTTTTCCTGCAACTATTCATAAGAATTTTCTTGGACAAATTATTTCCAATAAAGGATTAAAACAATTAAGATTGGCAGAAACAGAAAAATACGCACACGTAACTTACTTTTTTAATGGAGGCATAGAAGAACCTTTTCCTGGAGAAGATAGAATTTTAATACCTAGTCCACAAGTGGAAACATATGATTTAACACCTGAAATGTCTGCAAAAAAATTAACAAATAGTTTAATTCAAGCAATAAATACGCAAATATATGATTTAATTGTTATTAATTATGCTAATCCAGATATGATTGGCCATACTGGAAATCTACAAGCAACAATCAAAGCAATTGAAACTGTTGATAATTGTCTAGACGAAATATTACACAAAACAAAAAACATACAAAATACCATTCTAATAACAGCTGATCATGGTAATGCAGATTATATGATCAATGAAGAAAATAAGCCATGTACATCACACAGCTTGAATCCGGTACCATTAATATTAATAAATAACTATATGACCACAGTGCAAAATTTAAATAAAAATGGTAATCTTGCAGATATTGCACCTACAATTTTAAATTTATTAAATATTGATATTCCAACTGAAATGAATGGTCAATCTTTATTAACAAATAAGAAAATAATATATCAAAAAATAACAAATGAATATTAATAACATGCAATTATTTCATCCTATTTTTACACTCAAATATTCTTCAAAAAAGTATGTACAAAAAAACATCAATAAATATATTCCAATAGAATGGCAATTTATAGTAATGAATAATGGTTCATTAACGCAAAATTTAAATTCATTACTAATTAATCAAATTCAACTTGAAATGTCACAAAAATATAACATAACACTTAATAATAAACTTACTAATATACGTATAGTGTGGCTAGAAAATTATATAAATAAACATTTAACATTTGCACAATCTATATGGATGATTGACAAACAAAATAATATATATAAACACATACTTAATACGCAACCTATTGGATATTCATTAATACAATTTGAAATCGATATTTATAAAGATTTACAAGAAATATATTGTGGCTATTGCTACAATTTAGAAAATATTTTTGACTATTCAAATCTTATTTGGGGTAGAAAATATAAGATGTTCTATGAAAAAAATTCATATGTTACAATTGAAGAATTCTTTACACCTCAATTAGCTAAATTTTTAGCTTTAAAATAATCTAACAACAATTATTTCATTTAATTATGTTCAAGTTCTTATTCAATAATAAAATATCACAATATAAAACAATTATCCAAAATATTAATAAATTATATGTGAAATATAATCAATATACAAATAACGATATTTGCCAAAAAACACAATATTTCAAAAAACAATTAGAATTAGGTAAAGAACTGCATGAAATTATGCCTGAGTGCTTTGCTATTATGAAACAAGCTATTAATAGAGCAACTGGCTTGGTTTTATTTGATGTACAAATCATAGGTGCACTAATATTAAATGAAGGAAAAATAGCTGAAATGAAAACAGGTGAAGGAAAGACACTTGTCGCCATATTAGCTGCATACCTTAATTCTTTATACAATCAAGGTGTTCATATTATTACTGTAAATGAATATTTAGCAAAAAGAGATGCAACACTTGCAAAACAAATATGTAAATATTTAGATATAAATGTGAGTATTATAGAGCAAAATATGAATCTAAGACAAAGACTAGAAGCATATAGAGCTGATATTACTTATTTAACTAATAGTGAACTAGGCTTTGATTATTTAAGAGATAATATGGCAATTAATAAAGAGGACTTAGTACAAAGAGACTTCTTTTTTGCTATAATTGATGAAATAGATTCAATATTAATTGATGAAGCAAGAACTCCACTTATTATTTCAGGTCCATCTGATAATATCACGAATCAATATACACAAGCAAAAGAAATAACAAAACAATTAGATGTAAATATAGACTATGAAATAGATGAAAAAAGTAAAAATATAATTCTAAATGAAACAGGAATATATAAATGTGAACAAGCATTAAATATAAAAAATTTATACGATATAAAGAATACATGGGTAAAATACATTATCAATGCTTTAAAAGCAAAAGAGCTATTTTTAATTAACAAAGATTACATTATAAAAAATAATGAAATTGTAATTGTAGATGAATTTACTGGCAGAGTAATGGAAGGAAGAAGATGGAGCGATGGACTGCACCAAGCTATTGAAGCAAAAGAAAATCTTAATATACAACAAGAAAATAAAACTTTAGCATCAATAACATATCAAAATTTATTTTTATTATACAAAAAACTTTCTGGAATGACAGGAACAGCTAAAACAGAAGAAGCTGAATTTGAAAAAATATATAATTTACAAGTTATTGAAATTCCAACAAATAAGATAAATAATCGTAAAGATTTAGCTGACCTAATTTATAAAACAGAATATAGTAAATGGCAAGCTATAGCCAGTGAATGTTTTGATATGTATCAAATCGGTAGACCTACACTTGTAGGAACTACAAGTATTGAAAAATCTGAATTTCTTGCTTCTATTCTTAATTCACTCAATGTACCATATAATTTACTAAATGCAAAACCAGAAAATATTCGTAGAGAATCTGAAATCATTAGTCAGGCAGGTCAAAAATATGCAATTACAATTGCAACAAATATGGCAGGTAGAGGCACAGATATTATCTTAGGAGGGAATCCATATCTAATAGCTAAAATAGAATTAATTAATTACTTAAATCAAGTTTTAAATGATACATATGCTATCAATAATAGTCATAATATAGATAAAATTTTAAAAATACTCACTGATGACTTAATTAAAAATAAGCTGAAAATTAATAAAAAAAATCTTAATAATACAATTGAGTCATTGATTAATGATAAGAAAATTGAAAACACAAATACACAAATAGTATATAATGTATACCTACAATTAATCAACTATTTTAACAAATTTTGTAAAAAAGAAAAAGAAGAAATTATAAATCAAGGAGGTTTATATGTTATTGGTACGGAAAGACATGAATCTAGAAGAATAGATAATCAATTAAGAGGCAGATCAGGTAGGCAAGGCGATACAGGGAGTTCACGTTTTTTTTTAAGTTTACAAGATAATTTAATCAAAATTTTTGGAGGTGTACAAATTTCTCAATTAATGGAAAATTTAAATATTGATGAAGATACACCTATTGAATCAATGATTTTAAATAAAAGTCTCGACTCTGCCCAAAAAAAAGTTGAGGCCTACTTTTACGATGTGAGAAAACAATTATTTGAATATGATGAAGTTATTAATAGCCAAAGACAAGCAATTTATGCAGAACGAAAACGTATTTTAAAATCAACATATGCAAGAGATTGCATAATAGAATATGCAGAAAATACTGTAGAAGAAATTTTGAATCAATATGATAAAGCTGCAAATATGAATGAAAAATACAATATTATAAATCAAATCTATACATTACTAAATATACAAATAGTCGTACGAAAAAATAGTCTAGCTTCAATGCAATCTCATCTTATAAAAAATTTTTTTATGGAACAAATCAGAATTACATATGACCTTAGAGAAGCATATTTAGAAACGCTAAGACCAGGTCTAATACGTCAATTAGAAAAATATTATTTACTACAACAAATAGACTATGCTTGGCAAGAACATTTAGAAAAAATGCTTTTATTAAAAGAATCTATTGGCTGGAGAAGTTATGGACAACAAGACCCATTAATAGAATATAAAAATGAAGCATTTAATCTATTCATAAATATGGTTACATATATTAGACAAACAGTCATTTATTTAGTTATGCGCTCAAGATTAATAACTAATCCTGAAACTTAGTGAATTTTTTCTATTATAAAGGTTGACATTATAAAAGAAATTGTTTAACTTATATTGTGTGTAACAATTTATTGCCCCCATCGTCTAGAGGCCTAGGACATCTCCCTTTCACGGAGGTAACGGGGATTCGAATTCCCCTGGGGGTAATTAAACTTATTAATCAATAGCTTGCTTTAGAGATTTACAGAAATTGTTTAATTCAATCATGCCAATATCACTACTACAGTTAGATAATTTTTTGACAAAAGCTGTTCCTACAACTAAGCCATCAATATTCCATTTTGATATTTCTTGAACTTGCAATGGATTAGAAATACCGAACCCTAACATGATCAATTTATTTGATGTCTGCTTAATATATTTTGCAAGATTCATCACTGTATTATCAATAGAATTACGTAAACCAGTAACACCAGTAGAACTAACTAAATAAATACAACCTGGAGATTTTTGCATAATCAAATCAATTCTCTTTAAAGAACTCGTTGGAGCAACAAATAGAATTAATTCAATATTTTTTTCCTGACAGATTGATATTAAATCATCTGTCTCTTCTAAAGGTAAATCAGGAATAATTAGTCCTTTGGCTCCTGCATAAGCTATTTCTTCAATAAAACGATAAACGCCACGCTTTAAAACAGGATTATAATATGTAAATATAATCATAGGTACAGTTATATTTTGACAGACCTTATTTAAAATCAATAATATTTGATCGATATAAACTTTTTGCTTAATAGCAACCAAAGAAGCGTTTTGAATAACAGGACCATCAGCTAAAGCGTCAGAATAAGGTATACCTAATTCAATTAAATCTGCTCCTTGAGCATCTAAGGCTTTAACAACTTTAATAGTAGTTTCTATATCAGGATAACCTGCTGTAATAAATGGTATTAAAGAACAATTACTACTTTGTTTCAATAAAATATGAGAAATAGTATTCATAAAAAAAGAAAATAATAAGAATGGGTCGCCCGGGATTCGAACCCGGAACTAATCGGTTAAAAGCCGAGTACTCTACCGTTGAGTTAGCGACCCTAAAAATATATATAGCATAATTATATAAAAACAGCAAATATAATAAAATATGAATAGATACCTTTATAGACATTGCTTGCAAGAATTCCAAAACCTTACAACAGATCTAACTAAAACCGACAAACAACTTGTATTAATATCAGTATCCGCAGGGCAAGATTCAATATATCTCATTCAACTTTTAGAATATATACAAACTAATTTCAAATCTACTTTAGAATTGCAATATATTTATATTGATCATCAATGGAAAAAGAATAGTAAATCTCAAATCCAACACATTATAAATTATATTAAATGTTATAAAAGTAAATTATATATATACCAAATAAAACAACAAGCACATTCAGAAACACAAGCGAGAATTAACAGATATCAAATTATTTTTAATCATGCAAAAACTCATCATAATAATATTATTATTACAGGTCATAATTTAACAGATAAAATAGAAACTTTTTTACAAAATCTCTTGAAAGGTACAAGTATAGATGGAGCCACAAGTTTATCAAAATATAGAAAAAATATTAATAATATTATATTATTTCGCCCTTTATTAAATACTAGTCGAAATGAAATTCAATGGCTATGCCGTCACTTTTATTTACCAATATGGTCTGATCAAACAAATTATTATTATAATATAACAAGAAATAGGATTAGAAATGAGTTGTTACCATACTTAAAAAATTATTTTACTAATAGTGTAGAAAAACAATTCAATTCTTTTTTAAAGATATCAGATATAGATAACGAATATTTGAAACAAAATACAATTAAATTTTACCTATTAATTCGTCATTATAAATTAATAGCAATAAATTACAAAGCTATGAAAAGACAGCATAGTGCAATACAACATAGGATACTACAATTATTTAGTTTTCATCACTTCAACAAACTATTTAATAAAGAATTAGTAGAAAAAATTATTTTGAGATTAAAATATGTAAATGAATATCAATACTTAGAAATAAAGTGGAATATCAAGAAAACTATTTGCATACACAAACAATGGCTATATATTAATTAAAATAAATAATCAGATATATAAAATCAATAGTATAATAAAGAGATATAATAAACATAAAAATAATAAAGGTATCAACAAATGATTAACTGGCAAGTAATAGGTCAATTAATATCTTTAGGTATTATTGTTTTTGTAGGACCTGCAGTTATAGTCTTACTCTCATTTAAAAAAAGCAATTTATAATAAACAATTTTAAAAACAATGCAGACGTATTTTATTGATAATTATGGCTGCATTTTTCTTATCATACTTATTCTATGTCTTTAATTATATTAGCAAAACTAATCTGTTGGCCTTGACTAGCAAATTCGTTACTTGATTTTAAAAATAACATACAATGACATTCTTTTCTTTCGCGCATAGGAACACAAGGGCAATTCCAATAAGCACTGCTTACTTCTTTAACTTTATCTTCATAATGACGACATGGACATAATGGCAAACCATATTCATCTTTATGTTTAGCTAAACCTTCAATAACAACAGAAGTAACACTTAAATCTATACAAAAAAAAGTACCTGTTCTTTGCGCATAAACTTCAGAAAATTTACGCATAATTTCAAGACTATCCGGAATTTTTTTATTATCATTCATATTATTTACCAATACAATATGTATTTGAACTATTTTATATTATTTTATCCAATATGACTTAAAACTATATACAAGTATACAATATATTAATTATTTTAGTAAAATCACATTATTTATGTAAGCATATAATATAATTAATAACAATTATATTTATTGTATACAATTTAAAACATAAAATATCATATGACATCATCATATTTACCATCTATTTTAGTCCCATTAGTTGGAATTATTTTCCCTGGCTTAACAATGGCTTTACTATTTTTATATATTGAGAATGAAAACATTGCATAAGTAATTATAAAAAATAAGCCGCTATATTACAGATATATGCGGCTTAATAATATATAAATTAATCTTTATTAATATTCTTTATAATATAAATCATATTAAAGAGAAGAACCGAGGCCAGAATAGGACCCATAAATAAAAATTCCAAGCACTGCAATAGCAGCTATACCACCAACAGTTGCAACTAACCATAAAGGAACTCTACCAGTACCAGCCATATTTTATTACCCTCCAATTTTTAGGCTATATTACATAACTAATCAATAATATTTTTATATTATTGATAGTTATTATATGTAAATCTTAATTAAAAAAATAACTTGAAAATAAAACTGCTAAGACAAAAATTAACAATAGACCCCAAAACAATGATGTACGATTTAATTCAACAGGTTCTTTATTAGGATTAGGACCACTCATTATAATTCGACCTCCTATCTTTGAATAAATTGCATAGATGTAATAGCACCTAAGAAAAAAATTGTAGGAATAGCTAATCCATGAATTGCCAACCATCTAAATGTAAAAATTGGATATGATATTGGTTGATTAGAACTTTTTTTAGTCATAAAATGTGATTACTCCATCTAAATACCTTTGGTTAAATCTTCAAGCTCTTGCTTTGCACTAAAACGATCATTTACTAAAGGAACTTGCTGACGATCTTGAGTAAAGTACTCATTTGGTCTTGGAGTTCCAAATACATCATAAGCTAAGCCAGTACTCACAAATAGCCAGCCAGCAACAAATAAGGCTGGGATTGTAATACTATGGATAACCCAATAACGTATACTTGTAATAATATCAGAAAAAGGACGCTCTCCTGTTGATCCTCCTGACATAAAAATTTCCTCCTAATAAAAAATAAAGAAATATCAAAATTTCCATAAAGTATTCAAAATAGTTTACTCTCAATTCATAAAAGTATAAGTTAATATTCATACTATTCCTAATTTTAGAGTAATCAAAATAGTTTATTTGACACTTTAATATATAAATATTATACTAGCTTCGTAAATAAATCTAAACAAAAGAAACAATATTATTTAAATAAAATAATAAAAATCACTTATATTTGAAATAAGTCAAACCATAAAATAGTTCCTACAAAGACATAGCTGTCTAAAAAAATGTCTGTATCATACTTTCTTAAAATATTCTTGACAATTGACAAGCCTAAACCTGTGCCCTGTAAAGTATGAATATTATCTTCTATTCGCACAAAACGATCGAAAATGATTTTTTGTTCTATATTATCAATCCCTATCCCCTCATCAATGATTTCAACCCTAATTAATTTTACAAGTTTTTTATTATTTAATAAAAAACTATTCATAGGTAAAGAGATAACTGAATAAACTCTTATAATAATTTGGCCGTAATCATTCGTAAATTTAATTGCATTACTAAGCAAATTAGAAATAATTTGCACAAAAGAACTTTCGTGACCACGTACACAAATAATATTTGGATCTACTTCTAAAATTAATTTAATATTATGCTTGCTAGCTATAATATAAGAAGTATTTAAAATATAATTTAATAAATTAATTAAATTAATACTAGATAAATCATATTTAAAATTAGATTCTAATCGCGATAAATCTAAAATATCATTAACTAATCTAGATAAACGCTGTGTTTCATTATTAGCTATTGTTAAAAAATGTTTTTGCTGCTTATCATTCAATGAATCACTATAATCAAGTAAAGTTTCTAAAAATGAGCCAATATTACATAGAGGCGTTCTTAATTCATGAGAAACATTACTTATAAATTGATTTTTTGCCTTATTTAATTTAACCTCACGACTAATATCTTGAATAATTATTGCAATACCTATTAAAATTTTACTATGATTATCTATAAGTACACTTAATAAAAATCTATAGTTTTTTTTTGAATCATAATCAATATTAATAACTAATTCTTCATAACTATAATTTAAACTATCCAAATATGTTAATTTTATTAAATTATTTAATATTGGTAATAATGACTCTATAATATATAAAGGCAAGCAATTAGTTAAATTATGACCTATCATATCAGAATTTAAGCAATTAAAAGATTTTCTTGCAATACGATTGATAAAAAGTACTCTCAAATCAAGATCCACTAATATTATACCATCTGAGATTATAGAAGCTATCGATTCCAGTTTATTTTTTTCTAATATTAATCTATTAATATGTTGTTTTTCATAATATTGCAACTTATCAATCATTCCATTAAAACTTATAACAAGATCATGCCAATAACTATAAGAACTTATATTTAGTCTTTTTGTAAAATCACCCAGTCCAATACATTCAATAACATATATTAATTGACCAATTGGTTTAGCAAGAATAAAAAAATGGAATATTGCAAAAAGAAGAACTAAAGCCCAAATAGAAATAAAAATTACAATACTCATCTTGCTAATAAATAAAGATGTTGAAACATAAGTAGGATTAGAGCTAATACCTAAATCAAGACTACCAATATGAACACCATTTTTATTTAAAGGAAGAACCACATTTGTAATATTATCATTAAATAAATTATTATGATTCAATAAAGGTGTATTGAATAAAAATTTTTCTGTTTCTAATTTAAATAAAGCTTGATGTAATTGAAGAATGTCTTGTACATTATTTTTATAAACAGGTAAGCTAAAAAATAAACTTCCATCTAATTTAAAAAATAAAATGTATCTAATACTAGATGTACTTATATAAATCTCTTCAATAAAACTCAATAATTGTTGCTCATTATTATTATCTATAAAATTTAAAATATTATATGCAAATAATGTACCTAAGTCTTTACAAAAACGATTATTTGTAATTAAAGACTCTTTTTGAAGAATAGTTAAAGACCAAAAAGCAAAACCACTAATTAATAAAGAAAGTAAAAGAATTATTAATATAATAATACGTATCTGCCAATTAATATTAGCTATAGATTTGAATACAAACTTGGAATTTACAGACATGATAGTGTTGCTGAATATATTACATAATATATAAATTTATAATAATTGAAATGTTCCTTGAACACTATTAAACATAAAATAAGATAAAATAAAATCTAAGCTTAATATACTAATTAATGAAAATACTACAGAAGACGTCGTCGCAAGACCAACACCTTGTGAACTAGAAATTGCAGATAAACCCCAAGCGCAACTGATAATAGAAATTATGATCGCAAAAATACAAGATTTTAAACAAGATTTAATAACATCTAAATAAAAGAGAGAAGCTAAAGCTGATGAAAAAAATATTTGAGAATTAATACTATATAAAATAAAACATAAATAAGCACTACTAGATAAGCTAGTAGCAAAAGATAAAATATTTAAAATAGGTAACATTATCAAACATGCATATAATCGTGGCAACACTAAATAAATTATAGGATTAACTCCTAATATATGTAATGCATCTATCTGTTCAGTAATTTTCATACTTGCTAATTCAGATGTAAAATATGAACCAATACGTCCAACCACAATAATAGATGTTAAAATTGGTGATAATTCACGTATAAAAGAAATTGTCAAAATACTTCCTATAAAATTTGATGCGTTTAAATATAATAATTCTTTAATAATTTGAAAACTGAACACCATTCCCACAAAAAATGCTGTTAATAAAACTATTCCTAAAGACTTATTACCAACTAATTGAATTTGTAGAATTAGGGTATTTATATTAATGTTTTTATATTCAAAAAAATTAAATAAAGTTAAAAAAATTTTAATAGCCAATTTCATGCGTTTTAACATAAAAATTACAATATATTAGTTTCAATTATCTTTAATAAGATTGCTTTTTAGCCAAATATATACTATATTCTAAATGTGCAGGGCGGTTAGCTCAGTGGTAGAGCGCCTGCCTTACAAGCAGGTGGTCACTGGTTCAAGTCCAGTACCGCCCAATTTAAAGCATATAATGACATGGGCTCATCGTCTAAAGGATTAGGACAGGGACCTTCTAAGTCTCTAATGTAGGTTCGAATCCTACTGAGCCTATTTAATCATCAAGTATTTTATCAACAACTTGTTGAACTTTCAGTCCAGAGTCAACAGTATCTAAAGGGTCTTTACGTAATCTATGACGTAAACAAAGAGTAATAACAGCTTTAATATCAGTAACATTTACATTTTCTTTACCTTTATAAGCAGCAAAAGCTTTAGCTGCTCTATTTGTAACAATATCTCCTCTTAAACCATCAACATCTAATAAGCCACAAATTTCAGAAATTTTTACTCTTAAATCATAATCAATTGAAATACTGCTTAATTTCTGCTGGGCAGTTAAAATTATTTTTTTTAATTCTTCTTGCTTATTTTTAAATTCTTTTAAACAAGCATAAGGGTTTTGATCAAAATTACTTCTTTGCTCTACAATTTGAACCCTTAGATTTGCTTCTTTCACTGTACGTATTTCAGCATGCATACCAAAACGATCTAATAACTGTGGCCTTAACTCTCCCTCTTCAGGATTTCCAGAACCAACTAAAACAAACCTAGAAGGATGCCTCATGGATATACCTTCACGCTCTACAGTATTCCAACCTGAAGCAGCAGAATCTAATAATATATCTACTAAATGATCATCTAATAAATTAACTTCGTCAACATACAATATACCTCTATGTGCTTTTGCCAATAAGCCAGGCTCAAAAGTTTTAATACCTTCAGTTAAAGCTTTTTCTATATCAATAGTACCACAAACCCTGTCTTCCGTTGCCCCTAATGGCAAGTCAATCATTGGGACATTAACAAATTTTGTCTTAAGAGTAAGTCCTTCATTAATTTTATTTTTTACATCATCAGACATTAATTCATAATCTGATATATGAGAATTAAAAAAATCATCTTGAACAACTTCAATTTCAGGCAGTAAATCTGCTATAGCTCTAATAGTTGTTGATTTTCCTGTACCACGATCTCCCATAATCATAACACCACCAATTCTAGGGTCAATAACATTTAGAATCAAAGCTAATTTCATTTCTTCTTGACCAACAATAGCAGTAAATGGAAAAACAGGACGAATTTGATTTTGTGTAGTATTCACTATAATCTAATAATTTTTAATTGATAATATATAATTCTAATTACAATAATTAGAAATAAATAGATATTTGAAATAAAGATGTACAATATATAAGATTGTAAAATTATATATATACACCTTCCATAAATCTACTAATAAAACTGAAAAAATAATAATAGAGAACGTTTGCTAATTTACCTTCAAGTTTAAAACTTATTGATAAAGATCTGTTCCTAATCTAATAGCTAAAATTGCTGAAACTAATGCAAACAATAAAGCTAATAAAATTTGACTGTCATTAATCATAATAGACCTAAAAACATAATTAAAAGTATATTATTACTATATACTAATATAGTATATATATGCGAATAAATTAATATTACGAAAAATTATGATATTACATTAATAGATATTGATTGTATTTAATAATTCTTGCTTTACTGTTAGATGTCTTATAATATTTTCCTCAAATTTCATAGATTTTTCTAATAATTTCACAATTTTTCCACTAGCCTGGTAATTCATTTGTACATAAATGCCATCATAATAATTTTTAATAGTATAACTTAAGTGACGTTTTCCTCTATGCTGTATATAAATATTTTGCCCTCCTTTTTCCTGAATAAAAGTTTTATAATAATTTAATAAAGACAAATTTTTTTCTTCAGTCACATCTGGCTTTAAGATATATATTGTTTCATAATTATTAAAAGACATAATAATAAAAAAGATAAATAAAAAATTTATAAAATGTAATATTTAAGATTGATTGTCTATTTGTATTCTTACTGCTTGAGAAATTACTGGTATACGAGCATATTTACCTTCTATAGACTTTATTACAGAATAAACAATAGTTGACAAAACAAACCAAAATAATGTATTGCATAACATTAAACCATATAAACTCATTCTAAACTCTATAGGTAGGGCTCTGAAAGTAGCTCCAAGTAAAGAATTAATTAAAAATAATAAAATAGCTTGTAAAACATTAAACCTAATAAATGGCCTGTCAGGTATAGGACTTTTCGCTCTAACAAAAAGATAATATAAAACAAAAAAAATGATAAAAGCTAAAGCAGGATGAGTTACATAAAAAATGACAATAGGCATTAAAGTCTTTTTATATATGCTCATTAAACTAAAAGGATAATCAGGTAAAATTTGTTGACCAAAATTTTGCAAGCCTTCTAACAAAGGTAACCAATATGGTAAAATTGAACTAAAGCGATCTAATATTGTAATATTATTTTTATGATTACTTGAAACTCTAATAATGAATAAATAAAATTGATAAATTAACATTATAAGAGACAATGTTAATAATATACTTATTCCTCCAAGAATCCATGAAGATAAATTGGTATGCATCGTAAGTATAATTAAAAAGTTTTGAAAAATTAATATATAAATAATAAAGTATTATATAAGTAATACACATATTACAATACAATCCATCTTTTTTTCAAATGTTTTATATATAACATTATATAATAAACAAAATATTAAAATTTAATCAATATAATGAATAAAGACATATTGCATATTGCCAATCAAACATTTAATTCTAGATTAATGCTTGGTACTGGAAAATATCAAAATTTAAAAGAAGCACAATTAAGTATCGAAGCTAGCGAAGCTTCTATTATTACAGTGGCAATTCGGCGTGCTCACTATGCCAAACAAATAGGAAAGAGTAATTTAATAGATGGATTAAACTGGAAAAAGATATGGCTTTTACCAAATACTGCAGGTTGTCAAAACGCAGAAGAAGCAATTAGAATTGCAACTCTAGGAAGAGAAATTGCTAAAAAAATAGGGCAAATTGATAATACATTTATAAAGCTAGAAGTTATTAGCGACTCTCAATACTTACTACCCGATCCTTTAGGAACTCTCAAAGCTGCAGAATATTTAGTCAAAAAAAACTTTATTGTATTACCGTATATTAACGCAGATCCAATATTAGCAAAACACTTAGAAGAAATTGGGTGTGCCACAATTATGCCTTTAGGATCACCTATTGGATCAGGCCAAGGATTACAAAATAAAATAAATTTACAAATCATTATAGAAAATACAAAAATTCCTGTAATCATTGATGCCGGAATTGGAACAACAAGTGATGCAAATCAAGCTATGGAATTAGGAGCTTCAGCAGTATTACTTAATACAGCAATCGCTAAATCAAATAAACCAATATTGATGGCGGAAGCAATGAAGCTAAGTGTTCTTGCAGGACGACAAGCATATGTTGCAGGTAGAATGAATAAAAGTCAATACGCTCATGCCAGTTCTCCTATTTTAGATATATCATATAATAATTAATAACTTTTTATCCTTAAATTAATAATTTGAATAATTGCATATGATTTTAATAATAGATAATTATGATAGTTTTACACAAAATTTAGTACAATATGTTGGGGAACTAAACTTTGTAGTAGAAGTTAGAAGAAATGATAATATTAATATAAATGAAATACAAATCATGAAGCCGAGCCATATAATTATTTCACCTGGACCCGGTCATCCAAAAGATCAACATAATATAAAAGAAATTATAAAAAAATTTGCAGAAAATATACCTATATTAGGAGTATGTTTAGGACATCAAATTATAGGCTATTTATATGGATATACAATAAAAAGATTATCTCAGCCAGTACATGGCAAATTAAGCAAAATACAACATAATAATACAAATTTATTTGATAAAATACCCAACCCTTTTATTGCGACTAGATATCATAGTTTAATGATTGAAAATAATAATCAATTAGAAACTTTAAATATCACTGCTTGGACTGAAAATGGCACAATTATGGCATGTCAACACAAAAAATATAAAAAATTACAAGGTATTCAATTTCATCCAGAAAGTCTATGGACTCATTATGGTAAAACTATTATCACTAATTTTTTGTTAACATAGAGTGGATAGATTTATTCATTAAAATTATTAATATAATGATCAGATATAAGTACAAGTTCTTCTTCAAATGATAAAATAGCTCGATTAGTGGAACCATTTAAATAGCAAGACTTGTTACTTATAATAAACCAAATCTGAGAATATGAAATATAACTAATAAAAGTACTAATAATTAATAAAGCAAAACCTAGATAAACAAATAATAAACCTGGGTCTACTTTAACCTGTAAACCTGTACTAGACATAATTTCAATTATTCGAAAACTATTATTACTGATATTAATTTTTTGATTTAAAAATGAAGTAAAAAGAAGTGCACCATCACTATTATAAATATAGATTTCATGATTTAACTTAGATATAATTATAAATAAGTATTTATTCTTTTCTACAGGAAGATGACAAATCCAAAATATACTTTTACCAATTTGCACTTTATTTAACTTATACTGTACTATACAAGATGAATCAAGCTGTATTCTTAGAGCATTAATTTGCCAATCTGTTTGATAAAAGGTTATACCTTTAAACTTTAAAGGTGAATTAACAAAAATCGTAGGATAAACTCTTTTATAGCCATGTTGATCAACATAAGATAATTGAGAAAAAAATTGTTTAATTGAATCATCAATATTATAATTAATATAAAAGTCATTTACCCGAAATGTAGAATAAATAGGTACACTATTATTAAAGCCCGAGCCAAGAATATTTTTAATATGAAAAATTTCTCCAACAGGAATAATTTCCTGAACAATAAAACCATTAGTAAAACTAATAGTTGCGCCAATTAATATAACCATTAAGCTTATATGAACTATAATAGGAGCAATACGACCGATTAAACCTTTATAACCATATAATTTCAATTGTCTATTAAAGCAATAATAGCCTTGCTCATCTAAACACGCAACTATATTAATGATTGATTTATTTATATAAATATTATTAGATAATAAGCAATTTTGCTGTGTCGTACTATAACCATTAATAAATTTCCACCTTCGAGCATTACGTAGACTAGGTAACTGAACAGAAAAAGTACATATAATTAAACTACAAGATAAAATTATTAATATAAAAAGAAACCACCAAGATTCATAAATATGATCTAAGCCTAAATCTATAATTAGTTTCCAATTGAAATTCATTATATTGGAAGATTTAATCGGATAAAGATTTTGATAATAAGCTAAGCTTTGATGTTGCTCAATAATAGATCCAAGCATACTAAAAAATAAAATAATAAATAAAATACAAATCGCAAAATTTAAATTAGAAAAAATTTTTAACAAAATCCATCTTACATTTTTTTTATTTGTAAACAGCATATATCTTTTAATTAGTTCAACAATAATCTATATATCATAACATTATAATAATAATTCAAGAAAATAGCGATATATATAATTAGTAAACAAATTATAACACCTGTTGAAAAATATAAAAAAGCCAAGCGTTAACATATAAAATCCTGCTAAAGGTATTAAATAATTCCATAAATAAATAAATTTGAAATTTCAAAAATTTCAAAGGTAATAAAAAAATAATTGCAAAAGGTAGCATACATCCCAATAAATATATTAATAAATAAACACAAGATTCAACAATCTTATTAGCACTATATATCCATAAAATGGTTGTTAATATAAGTGAGCCATTACATGGTAAAGAACCTAATCCAATGCTAAAACCCATAAAATAAGATTGTAAATAAATATTATTAAATATATCTTGATTAATGTTATTAAAACTAGTTAAAAAATATGAAATATTTATAATGCCCAATATATTTAAAGCAATAAATATAAACATAATTGACGATATAATAGGAATATGAATAAATAAATTATATAATTTATCATTACCTATATATAAAAGACCAATAATAAATAATAAACTACTTATTAGACCCAAGAATAAAATTATTTTTGTAGAATTTAAATAGTTTAATAAAGTAGTTGATGAAAATATTAGAGGTAAAACAGATAAAAAGCATGGAGTTAAACTTGTAAATAAACCAAGAAATAATAAACTTAATACTTTCAATAAATTAAATTGATCATAATAAATTGATAAATTATTATAAAGTGAATGCTTAAATAAGTAGAAGACTACACTAAAATCATTATAGAAATAAATTAATTGTTGCATAAATATAATCCAAATATAAACTGTAACTATAATATAACTAAAAAATTTTTATCTCCTCAGGAAGGATTTGAACCTACGACCAATCGGTTAACAGCCGATCGCTCTACCACTGAGCTACTGAGGAATCTAAATATAACTACTGTTATGTTAACAAATAATTAAATTTTATACAATACTAATCGACACACAATTTCACTAAATTAAAAAATCTATTTTACTTGTATTACTTAATTATTTCTGTTAAAGTATTGCAAGAGTAAAATTTTAAGCGGACGTGATGGAATTGGTAGACATGCTAGATTTAGGATCTAGTGAGAATATCTCGTGAGAGTTCAAGTCTCTCCGTCCGCAATAAAAAATGAAAGAAATAAAATTTAAACTATTCTTATATCCATCTCTGAACAGTTAACTTTAATGAACCATCTGACAAGTTATATTGTTTTACTTTTTCAAAACCTTCAACTTCAGTTTTTTGTAATATCATATTTAAAGCATAATTTTGATTTAATTGCTCTATAAATAAATTAAATGAGGAATTTTTATTCCAAAAATCTAGATCAACAATAACACTATAATGATCATTCTCCCAAAAAAAACCAATTAAGGAATCTGTTACTTGATTAACACAAGATTTAGCAATTAGATTTACATCATGAATTCTGCCATTCGCATCTTTAATAAATTTTATCTGATCATTACAATGAAAACCTAAATTTGTTAGAGTTTTCTTTAATAAGCTAATATCATTAATACTTGTTTGAACTTTACTAAAATGTGACATGACTATATTTAATATACTTTATATATAGTGTTATAGATTCTAATAAAAAGGTCAAGTATAAATTCAAATAATACTTTTATGTATAATGATTCTATTTGTATTAAATTAAAAGCAATAATCTAAATTTATTTATTATTTATTATGATATATTAAGGAATATATTTTATTTTTCATATCAAAGTTTATTTATATACTTACTGAACTTACCAATTAATTTCAACTAAAAGCTTTACATAATACACTCAAACTTGTAATAATACACTTAACAAGTATATGAAAAACTTGGGAAGTATCCTTATCTATCCTAAAAAAATTTTATTTTATTATGACTGCTACTTTAGAAAGACGCGAAAGCGCAAGCCTGTGGGAACGTTTTTGTACTTGGATTACTAGTACTGAAAATAGACTATATATTGGTTGGTTTGGCGTAGTAATGATCCCAACACTATTAACTGCTACATCTGTATTTATCATTGCATTCGTTGCTGCACCTCCAGTAGATATTGATGGAATTCGTGAACCAGTTGCAGGTTCTTTATTATACGGTAACAACATCATTTCTGGTGCTGTTATTCCTAGTTCTGCAGCTATCGGTATTCACTTCTACCCAATTTGGGAAGCTGCATCTTTAGACGAATGGTTATACAATGGTGGCCCTTACCAATTAATTGTTCTTCACTTTTTACTAGGTGTATGCTGCTATATTGGTCGTGAATGGGAATTAAGCTACCGTTTAGGTATGCGTCCATGGATCTCAGTTGCATTTACTGCACCTGTAGTAGCAGCAGCAGCAGTATTCCTTGTATATCCAATTGGACAAGGAAGCTTCTCTGATGGTATGCCTCTAGGTATCTCTGGTACATTTAACTTCATGCTTGTATTCCAAGCAGAACACAATATCTTAATGCATCCTTTCCACCAATTAGGTGTAGCTGGTGTATTTGGTGGTTCTTTATTCAGTGCTATGCACGGATCTCTAGTAACTTCTAGTTTAATTCGTGAAACAACTGAAAATGAATCTGCTAATAATGGATACAAATTTGGTCAAGAAGAAGAAACTTACAACATTGTTGCAGCACACGGATATTTTGGACGTCTAATTTTCCAATATGCAAGCTTCAATAACTCTCGTGCATTACACTTCTTCCTAGGTTTATGGCCAGTAGTAGGAATCTGGTTTACAGCTATGTCTGTAAGCACTATGGCATTCAACTTAAACGGTTTTAACTTTAACCAATCAGTTGTAGACAGCCAAGGTCGTGTAATTAATACTTGGGCTGATATTCTTAACAGAGCTAATTTAGGTATGGAAGTAATGCATGAACGTAATGCACATAATTTCCCTCTAGATTTAGCTTCTAATGAATCATTACCTCTAGCTTTAGTTGCTCCATCTATCAACGGATAACTATTCTGAAATAATTTAATTAATATTAAAACCGGTTAACAAACCGGTTTTTTTTAGCTAGTATATTAAATTAAACTTAATTAAATACCAATAAATAAATAATGGAATAATATAATTAGCCTTTGGATTCAATAATATCACTGTATGTTCTTCATCTATATAAAAAAAGTAATTAGTATCAATAGAACAGGAATTAAAATACTTCATTTTTAAAATAACTGATTTATTAAAATGTTTTCTGAAAAAAATAGAGCTAATATTTTTATGAAATATGACATTATTTCCCAATTTTTTTATTTGTATTGGAGAAAAAATATAATTCAAGCCATATACATTATAATTACTACTGATATTACCAAACATTTCAGATAAACTTCGTCCACGACGTCTTCGTGTTAATTCAACTAAACCTAACTCTGATAATTGAACTATTTGTGGTCTTGCATTATCATTTTTTAATAACTTACTAAAATGTTCCAATAGTTGTAGTTGATCTTTTTGAGAGTTCATATCAATAAAATCTATAATAATAACACCATTAAGATTACGTATCTTCAACTGTTGTGCTATTTCAATAGCAGCATAAAAATTTGTTCTTAAAATTGTTTCTTTAGAATTATCAGTTTTATTAAATGAACCAGAATTAACATCAATAACGGTTAAAGCTTCATTTTTTTCTATAATAATATACCCTCCAGAAATTAAATTAACTTTAGGCTTTAAAGCATCATTAATTGCTTGCTTAATATAAAACTTATCTAAAATACATCGTGAATTATTATATAGTTGTAACTTAATATTAGTTATAGGAGAAACACAATTCCACTTATTTAAATAATAGTATAATAGTTTTAAGCCATCTTTAGAGTCAATAATAATTTTTTTTATACTATCGTCATAAAAATCACGAACAACTTTTTTAATTAAATCTTCATCTTTATATATTAAACTCGGAAAAACTGTTGAAATAGCTATTTTTTGAATAAAAAACCACTGATTTTTTAAAATATCTAAATCTTGTATTAAAATACTTTCAGAAATACCCTGCGCAGAACTCTTAATTAATAAGCCCATCATTCTTGGCTTAAGCAAAACGGCTAGAGCATATAAATATGTCCTCTCATTTTCATCATGTATTTTATGAGAGATTGATATAATATTACAAAAAGGCATTAAGACTACATATTTACCGTATAAATGTATATTAGAGGTAAGCCTAGGTCCTTTATTTAAAGATGGCTCTTTGATTACTTGAACTAAAACAATCTGATTTATAGATAAAATATCATGAATATAATTACTATGTTTAACTCTTTTTAAATGCTTAGTATCACTTATATGCATAAATCCACTTTTACCACATTTATTTAATTTAATAAAAGCAGCATTAATACTAGAAAAAATTTTTTGTACTACACCAATATATATATCATTTACTTGATAAGTCTTACTTGTTACAACAATTTCTTGAATTTTATTATTCTGTAAAATTGCTGCAACATTATTGAAATGAGAAATTATAATTTTTTTGATCATTCTCAAAAAACAATTAAAAAATATAGCATCTTTAACCTATAGGATATTAACATTAATATCAATATAAGATTTATAAACTATCAACAACACTTACTGTCTTCCTATTTTTTTTATATTTATTAAATTGAACAAACCCTTCAACAATCGCAAATAAAGTAAAATCTTTACCAATTTTAACATTCATACCTGGCTTAAAATTAGAACCTCTTTGGCGAACAATAATATTACCAGGAATAACTCTCTCACCACCATATTTTTTAATACCTAAGCGCTTAGAATTTGAATCTCTGCCATTTTTAGTACTTCCACTACCTTTTTTATGAGCCATATATTAAAAACTATTCTCCTAAAATAATAATGCCTTCAATTAAAAAATTTTTTCAACCAATAATCTAGTCATATTTTGACGATGCCCATTTTTAATACGTACATTTTTTTTAGATTTCATTTTAAATACTGTAACTTTACGACCCCTTAAATGCTTTAATATTTTTGTTTTAACATAAATATTATTTAAACAAGGTTGACCAATTTGTATCGCTTGATTTTTACAATAAAATAAAACACGATTTAAATGAACAATATCTCCTGGATCACCACATATATGATTTAAATCGTAAAAATGCCCTGGTTGTACCCATAATTGTCTACCACTAGCTTCTATGATTGCATAACTCATAAATAAAAATTATATAAATAATAATATCTCACAATTTTATTAACAAAAATTACAATGAATAAATAAGTATATTTGCAGTAGGCATATTTTCAACAGATTGTCGATAATTATAAATATTAAAAAATATACTATTTTTTATACCAACATAATTATTGCAAATAAAATTATTTCCATCTAAAATAAAACCATCAGGCGCAATAAAATCTAAACCTTTCTTAAGCTTACCATATAAAGGTCCAGATATAATCCTGAAATCTTGTGCTTTACTAATCTCAAATTTACCAGGTTTTACATGAGTAAATAATAATATAGTAAAAGAATAACACTTCATCATAATATATACTTTACAACTCCAGTGATCAATAATAATGCCTGGAGTTAAAACGTAAAGATATATATTATAACAAAAGTTTGTATGTGAATATTTTTTACCTAAGTCAATATATTGCTCTAAACCTAAAGGTCCATAAATGTGTACAGATTCCTTCCGATGACTTAAACTAAGACTAGATAATATACCTAATAAGCCAGCAATAGTATTAGTCTTTAAATCTCTAATAATTATTTTAGAAATTTGGTTAATTTTAATACCTTTTTTTAATATTATATGCTGACAACCATCAAAAGAGTTAAATAGCCAGACTTCTTTTAAATGAGTAAATTGTACTACAAAACCCATACTCATGTTATGAACAATATTTAAGCCATTATTTAAGTTAATGCACTCCATCTTACTAAATACTTTCTATCAATTCTATATCCTCAACATTTATACATATCTCCAAATAAGACACTTAACTTTTTAGCATGCCTATATTTCCTCCTTAAATAAATTAGAACTTGTATAATAAAAACTAGTTGCGCTTCCTGTTAATAAAGATTTAGCTAAAGATAAAGCTTGCTTGCTTTTTATAATCGCCTTATTTTTCCAATTTGCTTTCTTAGATTTTGACTTTGAAGTACGTTTTTTAGGAACAGCCATAAAAATAAATTAAATGAGAATAATATTTATTGTAACAATATAATATTGAAGATATTACAATACAAATAATAATAACATGCTCCATATAAATTAAAAAGTAGGATATTAAATCAATTAGTTTAAACCTACTATTAATAAAAATAAATATACAACATCATACTACTAATATTAATGAATTATAATTACATACTACGAAACTGCTGTAAAGCAACTCGGCCAATATTAAATAATGCCCAAGAACCAGCAGCTATAACTGGCATAAATACAATTAATAACCTCATATCCATAATTACTTTACTTCCTTATATTATTAAATTAATAAACTACACTATATTATAAACTGAACTACAATAAGAAGATTATCTATCAAGATTATATATATCCAATATATATAAAATTTCATAAAAAATTATAAATAAATATAATATGCGAGACCTCCCTTTTACTTTAGATCAACTAAGAATATTAAAAGCAATTATTAAAGAAGGCAGCTTTAAAAAAGCTGCTGATAGCTTATATGTTTCACAACCTGCAATCAGCTTACAAATTCAAAATTTAGAAAAACAATTAAATATGCCGCTTTTCGAAAGAAGCAATAAAAAAGCAAAACTAACTGAAGCAGGCAACTTACTACTTCGTTATGGAGGTAGAATATTGGCTTTATGTGAAGAAACATGTAGAGCAATTGAAGATGTTCAAAACTTACAAGGAGGTTCTTTAGTTATTGGAGCCAGTCAAACGACTGGAACCTATTTAATGCCTAGATTAATTGGACTCTTTAGACAAAGATATCCTCAAGTAAATGTACAGCTGCAAGTACACTCAACACGACTAATATCATGGAGCGTTGCAAATGGTCAGGTAGATTTAGCAGTAATAGGTGGAGAAGTTCCAATTGAATTAAAAGATACGCTACAAATTACTTCATATGCTGAAGATGAACTTGCCTTAATACTGCCAACATCACATATTTTTTCTAAAGTTCCAGATATTCAGAAAGAAGATTTATATCGTTTAAGATTTATAGCACTGGATACACAGTCAACAATTAGAAAAGTCATTGACAAAGTATTACATCAACATGATATTGATAGTAGTCGCTTTAAAATAGAAATGGAATTAAATTCTATCGAAGCTATTAAAAATGCTGTGCAATCAGGACTTGGCGCTGCATTCGTATCAGTTTCTGCAATAGCCAAAGAACTAGAATTAGGCATTTTGCACTGGGCAAAAATTAAAAATGTTACTATTAAGAGAATGCTTTCAATAGTGATTAATCCCAACCGTTATAAATCTAAGGCTGCAGAAACCTTTAGTGAAGAAATTTTAACTCTATTTGTAACACCATATCAAGATAAAACCTTTACTGATCATTAGTCAAATACTAGGTATAGCTAATTAAATCAGAAGATTGAAAATTACCAACTGCCACAAAACCGATCCTTAACTTTAACCATTGTATAAATTGTTTATCTAAAGAAATAATAGCAGCACATTTCTTTGGTAATTTAATATAAGTGTCATCAAAGCTTGATTTATCAATAAATGTTGGGCTCATAACTAACCAAAAATCAATTTCTTTCTTAATACTTTTATAGTAATTCTTTCTTTCCCTTAATATCTCTTCAACAGGCTCTTCTTTCACTAAAAAATCTTGACTGGCTAGAACAAAATAATAATTATATGTCATAAAAAGTATTATTATAATATAGAAATAAATATAAATGATTTTATATTTTATTTACAATACAATATAATCAATATATATAAAAGTATTGCTAAAATAATAGAAATTTTTCTATGACACAATATTGGCCTTATGAACAAAGTGAAGACTTAAACAATGAAGTTGCATTTTTATTTGAATCAACTAAAAAAAAAATGTATAATGATTTATCTAATAATACATATAAATACTTACATATAGACATTTTAGATAATAAAAATAAATATAGTTATTTTTGTATAATTTTAAAAGAATTAGAAAATGTGCTTCTTGAAATAATTGAATTTAATATAACATATAAAGAATTAAAACAAATTAATTATCAATTATTATATAATTTAGTTCACACAATTACAAAACAAATTTATAATAAATTTACATATAAAACAAAATTTTTAACAAATATAATTTTTCATTATGATACATATGTTCTACAATCTGATCATCAATTACTCTTTGGTAATCTTATTATTTATTTATTGTTTGGTACTTCTAATATAGATGAAAATTTATTTCTTTTTAAGAATCAATACACACCCAAAGCACATATTAGAATTTTACTTGAAAACTTTATTATTCAAACTAGCAATTTAATAATAAAAAATTTTTTTGATAAAATTCACTCATTACCCCAATTAATAATATTTCTAAGTAAAAATGGATTATGTGATAAAAATTATATTTCTATAAGGACATTAGCTTGTCTAAAAAATAATATAAGATGGCAAGCTTTAATATATAAATACATTGATCAACCTAAAATTATTTATAACTCACGATATATAGTATGGTTAATAAGTTCAAATGGTATTACAAATAAATATATATATACATCACGTATTTCAGATATAAAAAAACTTAATAAAAGCCAGCTACTTTTTTTATTTATTATAGAAATTCAAGATCTATTTATTCCCAAAATAGAAAAAATCATTATTCTTTTAGGTAAAATTATATTATATATCTTCATTAATATAATTCTTAACAGTACAATATTCTTGATTAAAATAATATTAAATCATTTTAATAATAAAAAAAACGTTAAATAATTGCTATTATATTATATTTTATATACCCACTTTAATTATTATATATTATTTTCTCTTGATGAATAATCAACAAACTATAAAAAATATAGAAATACAAATTAAACAATTAGAAAAAAATACATCTACAAACAAAAGATTAAAACTAATCGAAGAATTATGCTCATCAGGCAAGAAAGGAGAACAAAGCTTGCTCAATTATTTAATTGACAGAAGAATTATTAATGAAAAAAAGATATTATTAATTGATGGCCTTATTTTTGAAAAACTTTATAAAACAAAAAATCAAGATATCATCACAAAATTAAAACAATATTTCAGTAAAGGAATCATAAAATTAAATAATAATTTAACTCTTAATTACCAACCTTTACAAGATTTACTGATTAACCAAAACTTTCAAGAAGCTGATAAACTTACACAAGAATATTTATGTACATTAGCTGGCCTAAATACAAACATAGAAAGTACCAGGAAATGGCTTTATTTTACTGATATAGACATGATACCATCAGAAGATTTATTACATATAGATCTACTATGGCAAATCTATTCACGAGGTAAATTTGGTTTCTCTATTCAAAGGAAAATTTGGATGAAAAATAGTTGTAAATGGAAAATATTTTGGCATAATATTGGTTGGATAAAAAATGATATACCTTGTAGATATCCCAAAGAATTTATATGGACAATTGATGCGCCTCAAGGTCATTTACCGCTATTTAACCAACTTCGAGGCAAACAAGTACTATGTGCTATATTTAACCATATTGTATGGCAACAAACATATAAATTATAATTTCCTCTTGACACAAACCATCAAATTAATAAAATATCTAAATAAATAATCTGAATCATGAGGTCCTGGACTAGCTTCAGGATGATATTGAACAGAGAATATAGGTTTATTCTTATGAAAAAAACCTGCCACTGTAGAATCATTTAAATTAAAATGAGTTATTTGTACAGCTTTTTGAAACTCTAGAGATGATTCAAGATTAACTGCAAAACCATGATTTTGACTAGTAATTTCAGATATTTGCATATTTCCAGATGGATGATTCAAGCCTCTATGACCAAATTTTAATTTAAAAGTTTCAGCTTGCAATGCAAGACTTAATATTTGATGCCCCATACAAATACCGAAAATAGGTATTTTAGCAAACATTACAAGTTGCCGAATTGTATTAATAGGAAAATTTAACATAGAAGGATTTCCAGGACCATTAGACAATAAAATACCATCTGGCTGATATGATAGAATTTTGTTATAACTAGTGTTAGCAGGTAAGATATGTATATTACAACCATAATTTAATAGTCTACTAACAATATTAAATTTAACACCAAAATCAATCAATACAACATTAAACTTATATAAAACAGCAGATGACTTTAATATCTTGCTGTTTAAATATGAGTCTATAAAAGCATTATTAATAGTTGATTGTAAATGATACGTTTTTTTTACCGTAACATAATTTGCTAAATTTATACTATTTATCCCAATATATTGAGTTACCTTATTATATAATAACTCATATTCACATTTCATAGAAATTATCGCTTTCATAACACCTTTATCTCTAATATGCTTAGCTAAAGACCTTGTATCAATACCAAATATATGAGGGATTTTATACTTAATTAAATATTCAGGTAATGATATACTATTACGCCAATTATTTGGATACAAACAAAATTCTTTAGCAACGATTCCTTTTATGTGTAATGAATTTGATTCATAATCAATATCATTGATTCCTGTATTGCCTATTTCTGGATATGTAAAAAGAACTATTTGATGATAATAACTAGGGTCAGTTATAATTTCTTGATATCCTGTCATTCCAGTATTAAAAACAATTTCTCCTATAGCCTCAAACTGATCAAGAAATGACCAACCTTTATACTGAAAACCATCTTCCAATACAAGAATTGAGTTAAATAAATGAAATTTCATAAAAATATAGTTATATTATATCAAGCAACAAAATAAAAAAATATAATAATAGATAGTAAAAGATACTATCTATTAAAATAGACAAAATATAAATAAGATTTTAAATATATTAATGAAAATTAATCTTCATCTAGCCAACCTGCTTTAGATTGAGATAATACATAATTTGCCACATTATCTATATCTTCATTATTTAAGCGACCTTTAAATGAAGGCATAGCATTTTTTCCATTTGTTACTTGCGTTGTGATTGCTTCAATATTGCTCATACCATATGCATCTAACGCTTCAATTTTTAATGTTTTGTCAGGCATAATAAGATTATTTCCACCAGCATGACATGCAGCGCAATTTGCAGTAAAAATTTTTTCTCCTTCTTCTATACTTGCAGCTAACACACTAGAGTAGTTTGAAAAACAAATAATATTGAGTATAATAAATAAAGTTGAAAATACTTTCATTACTAAAAATCCTTATAAATATAAATAATAAAAAGCCATATAATATAATTACATTATACGTAATATTTTACAAATACTTGAATTGACTTAAATCTATTAATAATAAATTTTACCTCCTCCCCATTTCTCTGGTTCAATTTTTGGTTGAATTAAAATATGACCAGCTATTGCAAATAAATCTTTATCTGTTAAATCACGCATTTTAGGAAAAATCTCTGCGCTTTTTATACTTGGATGCAATTCTGCAATAGATGTCGCACCATCATAACTTGTAGGATCTTTCATATAATCTACTAAACTCAATACATTATCTCTTGCTGGAACAGCAAAACTTAACGATTCAAGTTCTAAACCAATATTTGGGTTTGTTTTAGTAACACCACCATTGTGGCACTGAGCACATGATTTATTAAATAAACGTTTTCCTCTTTTAACATCATCCAATGTTAAAATAACAGTTTTACCTGACTCATCTAAAGGTACAGTACGCAACGATTCATTTAATTCTATCGCTAAGCCTGGCGTAATTAATAATTTAAACAAACAAATCAAAGAAAAAAATAATAAACCAATATTTTTCTTCATAATTATAAAACCTATATTTTTTTTAAATAAATAATTCAAAATAATTAATCTATATTACATAATACATAAATATTTATTAATTGAAATATAATGTAACTAAAGGTTTTTATAAAATAGCTATACTCAATATAAAATATACAAGCTTACTTATAAACTATTAAAGTAATAAATTATATTACTAACTATATTGTAGAATAAAAACTTCCAAATTTTTCAAAGTTTAATATATAAAAATACTAAATAGTGATTAAATTTTATATAAGATTAATAATTTATGTAATGTAGAACGTAAATGAGGCCTAGAAATAATTAAATCAATAAAACCATGATTAAATAAATACTCAGAAGTTTGAAAATCATTGGGAAGTTCTTCTTTAATTGTTTGCTCAATAACACGACGACCGGCAAATGCAATTAATGCTTTAGGCTCTGCTAAAATTAAATCTCCAAGCATTGCAAAACTTGCAGTAACACCACCAGTTGTAGGAGAAGTTAATATAGAAAAATATGGTAACCCTTGTTGCCTATGCTTATATAAAGCAGAAGATACTTTAGCCATCTGCATCAAACTCAACATCCCTTCTTGCATACGAGCTCCTCCTGAAGCACATAAAATTATAATGGGTAAATTTAAACTTGTGCCAATTTCTATTAAACGAGTTAATTTTTCACCAACAACAGATCCCATACTTCCACCCATGAATCGAAAATCCATGATACCACAAGCAACTTTGATATCACCAATTAATCCAAGCCCTGTTTGTACTGCATCAGATAAACCTGTTTTAAATTTCATGTCTTGAAGTCTTTTGCTGTATGACTTTTTATCAAAAAAACCTAATGGATCAGTAGAAGATAAATGTGTATTCAAGTCTTTCCAACTATTTAAGTCAAAAATATAATAAATACGATCCTGACTAGATGCAGGAAAATGATGCTGACAGTTAGGACAAACCTTCAAGTTAGCTTGTAAAGTTTTATAATACATTAAGTAACCACATGACTCACATTTTATCCATAAACCTTCTGGAACTTGCAAACTTGTTTTTTTATAGTTTTTTTTTATACAAATATTTCGTCTACTTATTAACCATTCTGATAAAGACATTCTATATATTATAAATTATTAGTATTAATTATATGAGAAAACAGATAATATATATATTCAAAACATAAAACTGTTATCTCATACATTTTATATATCCAAACCTAAAGGTATAAAATTAACCTCTTAAAGTTTTATCTTTTTGACTTACGAATACAAGTGCTAAAGTAATAGGTATTACAACAATTACTGCACCAAGAATTAAACTATTTAAAAAACTAGATAAAGATGAAGTCATAATAGAATTCCTTTCATATTTTGAATTATTAAAAAATTGATAAAATCAAATACTTTTATCAAGGATAATTGATATTTTAACTTTTTCTTATATTTTAATATATATATTGATATTATTAACTATTTATTTAATTCTATTAATAATTAATATATCCACTTAACTATAACAGTACCCCATGTTAAACCAGCACCAAATCCAGAAATAATAATTAAATCATTTTTTTTAATTTTATTTTGGTATAAAGCTTCATCTAATGCTAAAGGTATCGAAGCAGCAGATGTATTGCCATATTTACTAACATTTGAAATCACCTTTCTTAAGTCAATAGATAACTTATCTGCTATTGCTGTCAAAATTCTTTCATTCGCTTGATGTAATAATAGCCAATCAATATTATCAATACTAATATTTAAATTGTTTAAACATTTTAGAATACTTAAAGGAACTTGAGAAACTGCAAATTTATAAACTTCTTTACCATTCATCGTAATATAATCAAATGAACCTTGCATAATTGGCAAATTAAGATTAACTAATTTGTCTTCTTTATAACTAATAGATAATTGATTAGAATACTGCCCATTTGTATTCAAATTAAATCCTAAAATAGCATTCTCTAAATATGGACAGGCTTGTAAAATTACTGCACCTGCACCATCACCAAATAAAATACATGTTCCACGATCATTCCAATTTGTCCATTTAGATAATACATCTGCTCCTATAATAAGAACTGTACTATAAGTACCGTTTTGTATAAATTGAGTAGCTGTTACTAAACTTAATACAAAACCAGAGCATGCAGCAGTTAAATCAAAAGCAACAGCATTTACTGCTTGGATTTTAGCTTGTACTTGACTGGCACTACCAAATAAATCATTTGGGCTAGAAGTTGCTAAAATAATTAAGTCTATATCATGAGGGTTCATGTCAATTTTTTGTAATGCTCTCTTAGAAGCTATAACAGCTAAATCTATAACTGATTGATTATATCCAGTTAAAAGTCTTCTCTCTTTAATACCTGTACGAGTAACAATCCATTGATCTGAAGTTTCAACAAACTGACTAATCTGATGATTACTAATAGTAGAATCAGGAACAGCAGAACCTGTTGCAAGAATATAAGCTCCTTGCATAGTAGATAATTCCATATCTCTTTTGAAATTCTATTGAATTATAATACTTAATATTTTAATTAAAAATAAATTTTCAGTAGATTGTATTATTATTAATAATAAGTGATAAAATCATTGTATATAGTTATAAGTTAATTAATTGATAATCACAAATTCTATACTTAAAAAAATAAAACCCGAAAAATATACCTATTATTAAGCTCTATTGCTGCTACTTTTCAGTTCTGACAAAATTAAGCTATTACTATGTAAATTTTTCGAGTGTAGGATAATTATACCATGAAATATATATATAAACAACTACTAGTAATACAACTAAGACATACCTTGAATAATAAAATCAAAATATGGAGATGTAATATCAAATTGTTGTTGATTCAAATACTTTTGAGTTGCATTTTTTAAACAACTAATAGCATCAATCATACCAATAATAGGCACACCTAAAGAATTATACATTTCTTTTACACCTATAAGACCTATTCTTTCTATAGAATTTTTATCTCCACAGATAATACCATAAGTTACTAAACGAAGATACCAACCGTAATCTCTTAAACATAAAGAACGTTTACGTGCACCTTCAGCGTTTCCACCTGGAGCAATATATTCTGGATGCAATTGAAATATAGCTTTACTAGCATCTTGTATAATTGCTTGTTCTTGATCTCTCAAAATAGAACTAATCAAAATTCTTTGTTCTCCAGTTGAAAAATAATTTTTTAAATACTCTAACTCGCCAACACTAGGATATCTTAGCTCATTATCGGATGTACTAATAATTTGACTAACTAAACTCATATAAAATACTTAATTAATTAATAACTATATTCTCATGTTAGCAAATTTATTAGAAATAACTAAAAAAAGCTTATGGTATATAAATTATTTTAAAATGAAAAAAATAAAATATCTGGAAAAAATCTATTAATTTCAATAACTAAACCAGCAGTAAAAGTAATCCAGATTGCACCTACTACAGGAATTGTTGATAAATATTTCATTAAGTTCTCATCCATAATATAAAGCTCCTTCATATAATAATTAATTTTTTCATTAAATTGACAAACCATATAAACTATATAAATCCAATAGATAGTTTAACGAGGTGAAATTGTAATATCATCATTAGCTTCTAATAATTGACCACTCGTAAAGGCTTGTATTGCGGCTAATGGCCAAATAAAGCCAGATAATGAAAATTTTAAAGCTAAAGGCACATCAATAATAATCTCTTTTTCTGTAGGCTTATTAGTAGAGATAATTGCTTGCAAATATCCACGACCAACCCAGCCAATCCATCCTGTAATATAAATAAACAATAAACCTGGGAAAACAAATTCACCTGCATGATTCCATCTACCATCAGTGATCAAATGTGGCAATCCATCTGAACCACATAAAATACCAGACTTAGCATATCTGTCAAAACGTATTTTAGTACTATCTATTTGTTTTTGAATTGCTAGTGCAGGCGGAGTGTCTGCTTGATATTTGCCTAATCGATCTTCTAACTTATTAACCGCATTTTGCAATCGCTTTTGAAATATAGGAGATTCTTTACACGGTACTAAACCTGCTACATCTGCATTTGCAATTAATAAACCAGCAAATAAGCAATAATAAATTAAGCTTAAAACTAAAACTACTTTTTTCACAGTTATATTCCTCAATTAAAATAATATTTATGAAACGAAAAGTTACAAGATAACAAAACTAAAATAATTAGATGTAATATAATAATATTAATAGATATTATAAATTTTTTGTAAATGTATTAACATTTATTGAAAGAAATAATAAAAAAAATTATTAATATGATTTTACAATGACTTTTTGGCATTTCTTTTTTAAAAATACTAGAAAAAAATTATTACCTCAAGAGATAGAAAACATAGAACCTAAGGAAACATTACTAATTAAGAACTCAAATGACTTAAACAACATTTACATAACAATCAATAAAGAAATTAATTTATATGAGCTAGAAGAATTATGTGATTCTGTAGGGTGGGTAAGAAGACCTATAAAAAAAGTGAAAACAGCTTTAGATAATAGCTTTGTGACAGTTTGCTTACTTGAAAAACAAAAACAACGTAATTTACTTATTGGTTTTGCAAGAGCAACATCTGATCATTCGTTTAATGCTACTATTTGGGATGTAGTAATTCATCCAAATTTTCAAAGTAAAGGCTTGGGCAAAGCTTTAATGAATGAACTAATAAAAGAACTACGATATAAAGATATTAGTACAATTACATTATTTGCTGATCCCCAAGTTTTAAATTTTTATCGTACTTTAGGCTTTATGAGTGACCCAGACGGCGTTAAAGGCATGTTTTGGTATCCATTATAATATATACTTAATTGAAAATATAAATTATAAAAGTAGACAAACATAATATACTTCTGTATAATTATATCAAAATTTTATTTTAAAGTTTCGGGATATAACGCAGTTTGGTAGCGTGCTGCTTTGGGAGCAGGATGTCGCAGGTTCAAATCCTGCTATCCCGAAAAACTATAGATTTAACTCAAATAAAATCTTATGATTAGGATCAATTTGACGAATTTTATCACAAATTTGAGACATCCTTACATCATCTTTTAAATCTCTATAAACTAAAAGCAACTTTTGCAATAACTCAATATCATTTTCATTCTGCAAAGCTCGAACATAATAATAAAGTGCTATTTTAATATACGACAATTCATGAAAACATATACCAAGTAATTTATTATTATTCACATTATGGTAATAATGATAAAAATGCAATATTATAATACATTTAAACCATTGTTTTCCTAATATACAATACCTCACTAAACAATTCATATCATCTACATAATGATTGTTTTGGGGCATAAAAAACAAATTTTTTAATAGTACAAAACAATAAATGACTTGACTTACTAATTCTCGCGTTATAAAATAGCAGATCGGCAATAAAATTGTAATTGCAATTAATAAATATATTCTAAAAATAAAAAAATTACTGAACATAATCAATAAATAAAAGATATACAAAAAAATTATAATAATTGTATAATTATAATTAAATTTATATTAAATACCAACTATTCTTTAATATTATTATGAATAAAGGGACAAATTTAAAAAAAAGAAGACAATCAGGCTTTAGAAGTAGAATGAAGCAAGTAAGTGGAAGAAAGATCATAAAATCAAGACGTCAAAAAAAAAGGAATAAAATTAGTCTATAGATATATGATACATATAAATACAAAATAAATTTTGATGATATAGTAAATATAAGTATCAATCTTACTGTAATATACAAAAATATTATTATGAATTTTGAAAAAGAACTTATACTACTAATATCATCTAAATCATCAGTTATATATATAATTACAGATGAAGAAAAAAGATTAGAACAAGCATTAGAAAAAATTAGTAAAAAACTTTTTACAACACAGCTTTCTTCATGGGATTTTATGAATGGTTATAAAGGTAGTCCTAGCCAATCAAAACAAGCATTCAAGAATCCAATAGAAGCAATAGAAATTATTGAAAATAATACATCAAAGACACCTAAATTATTTTTATTAAAAGACTTCCATTTTTTTTTAAATGACTCTAGTATAATAAGAAAAATTAAAAATACATCACAAATAATCCAAAATACAAATAACTATATTATAATTTCTGCTAACTTAACGCAGATTCCTACTTCTTTATATGAATATGTTAATATAATATATTTTCCACTACCTAATCATCAAGAAATTAAAATTGAAATACAAACAATCTTAAAATTAGCAAAAATTAATAATATACAATATTTAAACACTTTAAGCAATGCATATAAAGGTTTTTCAATAGATAAAATTAGAGAATCATTATCAAGAATTTTAATATCACAAATCTCTATTTCAAAAAGTATTAAACAAATTGAATATGAAAAACGTAAAATCATTCAAAAAACTAATATTTTAGATTTTTATCCTAATACATATAATTTTAAAGAAATTGGTGGCTTATATAATTTAAAATATTGGCTGAAAAAAAGAAAATATATATTTTCTAAAAACGCAAAAACATATGGATTAAGTAATCCTAGAGGCATACTATTAGTAGGAATTCAAGGAACAGGGAAATCATTAAGTGCCAAAGCAATATCCAAAGAATGGAATATTCCTTTACTCAAACTCGATATTGGCAAAATTTTTACTAGTTTGATGGGAGAATCAGAAATTAGAATGAGGCAAGCCATCGAAATATCAGAAAAATGTGCCCCATGTATTTTGTGGATAGATGAAATAGATAAAGCATTTAATAAAAATATATCTAGCAATGATAATAATACTAATAACAGAGTTTTAGCCTCTCTGCTGACTTGGCTTGCAGAAAAAAAAACATATGTATTTATTGTAGCAACAACTAATACTTTATCAGGTTTACCAACAGAAATAATAAGAAAAGGCAGATTTGATGAAATTTTTTTTCTTGACTTACCTAAATATCAAGAAAGAGTACAAATTTTAACAATACATTTAAAAAAAATAAGACCTTTAAGCTGGTTTAAATATGATATTGAATATTTAAGTAAAATTACACAAAAGTTTTCTGGCGCTGAAATTGAACAAGTCATTGCAGAAGCAATGTATAACAGCTTTTACGAAAATAGAGAATTTACAACACAAGATATCATACATGCAATCGAACAAACAATACCTATATCATTTGTAGATAAAGAAAATATATCCAAACTACAAGAGTGGGCATATTCCGGCAAAGTTAGAATTGCTTAAAATAAAATATACTAAATAAATCATATAGCCCTGATATTGAACTACTTTTCCAAAGGGCTCCCCCTTAAGTATCATCGTCGCTATAATGTTTAACAACCAAGTTCGGGATGGATTGGAGTGGGTCCATTATGCTATAAATATCAAGGCTTAAAATAAACAAAACTAAATTAAATAAATGAAGTATTAGATCTATTAGTACGTCTCAGCTAAATATATTACTATACTTACACTTAACGCCTATCGAACGGTTAGTCTAACCGTGATCTAAGAGTACTCATCTTGAGGTAGGCTTCCCACTTAGATGCTTTCAGCGGTTATCACATCCACACTTGGCTACCCAGCGTTTACTATTGGCACAATAACTGGTACACCAGAGGTGTGTCTCTCCCGGTCCTCTCGTACTAAGGAGAGATCCTCTCAATACTCTAACGCCTACACCGGATATGGACCGAACTGTCTCACGACGTTCTGAACCCAGCTCGCGTACCGCTTTCATGGGCGAACAGCCCAACCCTTGGGACGTGCTACCGCCCCAGGATGCGATGAGCCGACATCGAGGTGCCAAACCTCCCCGTCGATGTGAACTCTTGGGGGAGATCAGCCTGTTATCCCTAGAGTAACTTTTATCCGTTGAGCGACAGCCTTTCCACTCAGTACTGTCGGATCACTAAGGCCGACTTTCGTCTCTGCTCGACTTGTAAGTCTTGCAGTCAAGCTTCTTTATGCCTTTATACTCTACGACTGATTTCCAACCAGCCTGAAGAAACCTTTGCACGCCTCCGTTACCTTTTAGGAGGCGACCGCCCCAGTCAAACTGCCCACCTGAAACTGTTCTTTGGCCGGGTAACGACAATCAAAGTTAGAATTCTAGTTTAATTAGAGTGGTATCTCACTGATGGCTCATGAATATCCTCAAATAAACAGTCTTAGCCTCCCACCTATGCTGCGCAAAATAAACCCAAATTCAATTCCAGGATACAGTAAAGCTTCATAGGGTCTTTCTGTCCAGGTGCAGGTAGTCCGCATCTTCACAGACAATTCTATTTCGCCGAGTCTCTCTCCGAGACAGTGCCAAATCGTTACGCCTTTCGTGCGGGTCGGAACTTACCCGACAAGGAATTTCGCTACCTTAGGACCGTTATAGTTACGGCCGCCGTTCACCGGGGCTTCGGTCGTCAGCTTCGTTATTAAACTGACCAACTTCCTTAACCTTCCGGCACTGGGCAGGCGTCAGCCCCATACATTGTCTTAAGACTTCGCGGAGACCTGTGTTTTTGATAAACAGTCGCTTGGGCCTATTTATTGCAACCCTACAAGGGTACCCCTTCTTCCGAAGTTACGGGGCTATTTTGCCGAGTTCCTTAGAGAGAGTTATCTCGCGCCCCTTAGTATACTCTACTTACCCACCTGTGTCGGTTTATGGTACAGGCATTTATTATTTAAGATATATCGAGCTTTTCTAGGAAATATGACATCAATCACTTTAGTACCTTAGTACTTTGTACTCACTTTTTAGCTCAGAATGTTTTCTCCATTCGTCTTCACCTTGAAAGTTTAAACCGGTAACCAACATCCGGCTGATTTAGCCTTTTTCGTCCCTCGTTATCAATAATAAATAGTACAGGAATATTAACCTGTTGTCCATCGACTACGTTTTTCAACCTCGCCTTAGGTCCTGACTTACCCTTCGCGGACGAACCTTCCAAAGGAAACCTTAGGTTTTCGGGGCATTGGATTCTCACCAATGTTTTCGCTACTTAAGCCGACATTCTCACTTCTGCTTCGTCCACATCCATTTACATTAATGCTTCAACCTACAACAGAACGCTCCCCTACCGATGTAAAACATCCCACAGCTTCGGCAAATTGCTTAGTCCCATTCATTTTCGGCGCAAGATCACTAGACCAGTGAGCTATTACGCACTCTTTAAAGGATTGCTGCTTCTAAGCAAACCTCCTGGTTGTATATGCATTCTTACTTCCTTTACCACTTAGCAATTATTTAGGGGCCTTAGATGGTGGTCTGGGCTGTTTCCCTTTTGACAATGAAGCTTATCCCCCACTGTCTCACTGGTTGATTACACACTTAGTATTCAGAGTTTGCATCGATTTGGTACCGCTCTCGCAGCCCGCACCGAAACAGTGCTTTACCCCTAAGCTATAGCATCAACCGCTGCGCCAAAACGCATTTCGGGGAGAACCAGCTAGCTCCGGATTCGATTGGCATTTCACCCCTAACCACAACTCATCCGCTGATTTTTCAACATCAGTCGG